ACCCCATGAAAATTATCAAAGACCACTTAGAGGCCGCCGGCGGGGGCCGAAACAGCAAAGCCACCCCGCGCGTCACGAGGCCCGTAGGGCAGTTGACTTTTCCGTGCGTCGCATAAACCGGGAGTGCAGATTCAGGTGCTTTAGCCACAACTAATCTTTCTTTAGCTATTACCTCGTCTATTGCTACGTTTCCGCACGCAGCCCCCGTTAGCTGGATTTCGTAGCAAATTCCATTTGTTCTTTGCCGCTTCGGGGCCTCTAGCCCTAGTAGGAGTAGTTACTAGCGTTATCAGTTGTTTCCGTTATATACGCTTTGTGAAAATAATGCATTTTGATACACCTAAAACCATAGAATATACCTCAGCTTTAATGCGTCGTATTTCATCGAACGGGGCGGCGTCGTAGGCGGCCTTGGACACATTCACGTTGATCAAGAGCCGCCGCTTGCGATCGGGCAGATTGAGTCCTCTACAAATTATCCTGAACCGCTGACCTTAGTTTTGCAGTCTTCCCAGGAACCTGGATCGCTACGCACTGGATTTCCCGACCAGCATTCAGATCATTCTCGCCCGACCCCCCCAGGCCGGTGGGTGTGTCGAGCGAACTCAGAGAACCCTTTGGCGTGGTTTCGAGAGGCTCAGAATGATCCGTATGATTGGTTGGATAAAGAATATGCTCCGAAAACGAAGATCTAGCTTATTAAACCGGTTCGAATTCACGGACGGCCCGCCGTTTTACACGATAACCAACGAGTCATTGGGGATGAGGATAGACTGGATGTTCGAGTCGGATGGGGCCGCCGCAGAAGCAGGGATACGAGTCTTCAAGGCCATAGAAGCTGAGAGCAATTCGAAGCTGCGGGAGACCTTCTCCGTATAATAGATCGACGGGTCGGATGGTGTGTCTGGTTCGATATCGGGTTCAAAATCCCGTCACCCGTTACCTTCTGCTTGAGCTTTTTCTCATGGTCGCTCCCGTCACACTGTAGGGATAGTTGCTTCTTGAGCGGGGATGATAACTAGCTTGGAGCCGCCAGTCATCAATCCAATATTGAACCCTCCTCCGCCCGGCAAACCCGAAGCTATCCCGTTGTCTGCTTCTAGTTCCGGGTGAACCACGTTAACCACACGCTTACCATAATACCGAGGCGAATACCCGGAATTTCTGTATACTCGCTCCCCCCGTCTTTTCTTGACGACGCTTTAACCTTATTAATATTTATATTTTCCGGACTTCATTCTGTTTTTTACGATGATTCATCATTCTCATGAAGTTTCTAAGAGATGCGCATTACTGGACTTGAACCAATAACCAATAGGAACGGATCTTAAATCCGTCGTGTTTACCTTTTTCACCAAATGCGCGAAAGAGCGGAGACAAGAATAGATATATTGCTTCAGTCCTTTCTGTTTATTCCGTCTCGCTGCGGGCTCGACAGCATCTGCCCTCCCTTCATGGCTAATACTGAGCCATATATTTCGCCGCGTATCCCGAAGCATTAGTATCTCCTTCGTGATCCAACTGTAATTCGATGACGCGAAATCAAACCGTAATTCGAGTACGGGACATTAATTATTATGTAAATTTATTATTCAATTCTCATTCCTTAATATATGATTATACATGAAAACGAGATCATCTTATCGCGAAGCGATTCCGGGCTGAGAAATGGCAAAAAAAGGTGTATACGGCGATCGAAACCGACTAGACCGACCTTACTAAATCGAGGTGGGAATCGAAAAACAGACATTCTCGAAAATAAAAAGTTTAAGTTATCGGTACGGCTTCGGCAAACAAAAAACATATGTGTATTTTCGGTTTTCGATTAGTAGATTCGGAGTCCGATTTATCACATTAGTTAAAAGTGGATATACTAGTAATTCCATTCGAAATTTGACTGCTGGCCAGGCACTGTCAGACGGGTAAACTCTACACGGACCCAGATAACACTGTTTTCACGGAATGGAGCAAAGATAATACCTAGTGGAGTACGAAGCCAATGTAAGGGAAGCTTACGATGAGCGAGAGACGGGATAGAAGCAACTCCACGGGAACCCGCTATATCATAAACGTAGGTTATCCCCGCCGGCCCGCCGAGGAGGTTGCCTGAATCTATTCCGCGGATTAGAGGTAGAGCCAATTGGATCCCTTTCCCATCGATAAATAAGAATGCCTTCCGGCAGGTCGGATTCAAGCAAAAAAAAAAATAGTACTTACGTATTTACTTATAGTCATTTTACCGTTGATTGGGAGTTTTGCGGCAGGTTTTTTTGGTCGTTTCCTTGGTTCAAGGGGAGTGGCTGTAGTCACAACCACGTGTGTTTCATTATCTTCTATTTTATCTCGTATTGCATTCTACGAAGTCGCGCTGTGTGCCAGTGCTCGCTATATAGGGATTGCTCCTTGGATTTTTTCGGAACCCTTTGACGCTGCTTGGGGCTTTTTATCCGACAGCCTTACAGTCATTTTATTATTGGTCGTCACAATTGTAAGTAGCTTAGTTCATATTTATTCAATTTCCTACATGTCTGGGGATCCGCATAGTCCACGTTTCTTTTGCTATTTGTCAATTCCTACTTCTTTCATGCTTATGTTGGTAACTGGAGATAATTCCATTCAGTTATTTTTAGGATGGGAGGGGGTTGGACTCGCGTCATATTTATTGATCAATTTTTGGTTTACGCGCATTCAGGCGAATAAGGCGGCTATTAAAGCTATGCTCATAAATCGCGTAGGTGATTTTGGATTAGCTCTCGGGATTATGGGTTGTTTTACCATTTTTCAAACAGTTGACTTTTCTACTATTTTTGCTTGTGCCAGTGCCTCTTCCGAACCCCATCATTATTTCCTTTTTTGTAACATGGAATTTCACGCCATAACTGTTATTCGTATTTTAGTGTTTATTGGCGCTGTTGGAAAATCCGCACAGATTGGATTGCATACTCGGTTACCCGATGCAATGGAGGGTTTTATAATATTTGAGGGCTCTCACGTGCCATTAGGTACATTCCAACAATCTCACTGTATGCCGGAATCGTCGACCAAATGAGAGTCCCGCGGAAAAATATCTCATTTTGACCAATCAGCAGGAAACCTATCGGGGTCACCCGGCGAAGAGGCCAAAGGAGCTCTATAGGATCCCCAGAGACTGTACGTAAGACCTCTTGTTCGAAATGGAATCTCTCCTCCCGAACCCGCCGCTGGCCCAAAGGGCACGAAGACCAGAAGGAGAGCGGAGGGGGGACTTTTTCCGCCCCCTATCAGACGAGAGGGAGAAAAAGAACTTAAAAAAAAGGGAAAAAGGAAAAAAACTGACGGGGATGCGGAGAGAAATAGACAAAAAAGAAAGGGGCAGAAACTGATAAGTTTTTGTAGGAATCTATATCTTCGGCGTCGAGTCTATTCGTGTATGAAGGAAAAACCACGGGCACAGCGGCCACCCGTAAGATTATTGGGAGAGCCCATATTCCATAAGTGGAAGATCCAGTCCCTACTCTTGCCAGAGGTAGACTCACCAACCAATTACCCAGGGAGAAAATATATATTTTCCGGCCTTGTGAAATCGTAAACGGTTATGCAAGAGTAGCCCACTCCAGTATCCGCTTTGATTCACGCAGCTACTATGGTAACAGCAGGCGTTTCTATGATAGCGAGGTGCTCCCCCTTATTTGAATACTCACCTAATGCTTTGATTGTTATTACTTTTGTAGGCGCTACGACGTCATTCTCCGCGGCAACCACCGGAGTATTACAAAACGATTTAAAAAGGGTTATAGCTTATTCAACTTGTAGTCAGTCAGGCTATATGATCTTTGCTTGCGGCATTTCCAACTATTCCGTTAGCGTATTTCATTTAATGAATCACGCCTGCTTCAAAGCACTTTTATTTCTGAGTGCGGGTTCAGTGATTCATGCCATGTCGGATGAGCAAGATATGCGTAAGATGGGAGGGCTCGCTTCCTTGTTCCCTTTTACCTACGCTATGATGCTTATAGGTAGCTTATCCTCGATTGGTTTCCCTCTCTTAACGGGATTTTATTCAAAAGATGTTATTCCGGAACTTGCTTACACGAAATATACTATCAGTGGTAACTTCGCTTTCTGGTTAGGAAGTGTATCGGTCTTTTTTACTTCTTATTACTCTTTCCGTTTGCTGTTTCTAACCTTTCTAGCACCAACTAATTCGTTCAAGCGAGACTTGAGTAAATGTCATGATGCGCCCATTCCTATGGCAATACCTCTAATCCTTTTGGCTTTTGGGAGTATTTTCGTAGGATACTTGGCCAAAGATATGATGATTGGTTCAGGTACCAATTTTTGGGCTAATTCACCTTTCATACTACCCAGAAATGAAATTCTGGCCGAATCCGAGTTTGCTACTCCAACCATTATCAAACTAATTCCTATTTTGTTTAGTACTCCAGGTTCATTCGTAGCGTATAGTGTAAATTTTGTGGTGAATCCACTCATTCTCGCTTTGAAAACTAGTACCTTCGGTAATCGACTATATTGCTTTTTCAATAAGCGTTGGTTTTTCGATAGAGTTTTTAACGACTTCTTAGCTAGATCGTTTTTGCGTTTCGGGTATGAAGTCTCGTTCAAAGCTTCAGACAAAGGTGCCATTGAAATCTCGGGTCCTTATGGAATTTCGTACACGATTCGAAAAATGGCCCAGCGAATAAGTAAAATTCAAAGTGGATTTGTTTATCATTATGCCTTTGTTATGTTGCTCGGATTAACAATATTCATTTCCGTTATAGGCCTGTGGGATTTCATCTCTTTCTGGGTAGATAATCGATTGTATTTCATTTGCATAGTTAGCTTTTTATTTATTAATATCTAAGGAAACATTGGTACGAACTAAAGGCCCACGCTTCATTGTATGATATATTAAATCTTTAAGGAACGCAATGATAAGGGCAGAGCTAGCCCCCCGGCGGCCGTAGACTTCGGCCTTCGGGCCTTTTCTCTGATATAAAATGACTCTCCCGTTGGTCGAGACCTTCGTCGGACCTCGAGAACGAGAAAAAATAACCGAAGCGATCCCGTCCTCTCTGACCTTACTTCTTTCGGAGCTTCGCGGCCCCCCGGGCACGGTCCTTGGAAGGTCGCTTAGACTCCTGTCCCTAATAGTATAGGTAATCCGCTCCATCTTGAACTCTATCCCTCCACACAAGAGAGTAGGTAGAGGACAAACCGACCCGGTTGATATATACCATCAATAGGCATGGAGCGAGCAACGTACGTTCCTGCGCCTCGCCATTTGCAGAGCTCAGGTGCCAATGGTTAATTGCTGGTTGACAAGGAGAGTCTCCGACTCGCCGGTACAGAACCTCATCTTAAATACAAGAGAACCGGCTTGCTATTTCCCCCCCCGGGGGGAGGAGGTAAATGAAACCGCTTTTTGCACATGCTAAGGTCTCCGTGTCCGTTGCCGAACAAGGATGAGTGCAACGCCTCCTCCGCACAAAAATGGACTTGTGCTTTTTATCGATCGCGCGGGACCGGTCGGGAAATAATCAACCTGCCAAAAACAGACCGGGTCAACAGATTTTTAGTATCAAATGCTAATTCTTTGCTTTAGGCTATTATTGCACCGGCATTTTTCATAATAATTAGCGCATCCTGATTCCATTGTGAATAACTATCTATTATCCAAAAACTGAAAGAGAAGGAACAGACAGAGAAAGGGCAAAAACTAACAAGCGGAGGCCGGCGGCCCGTAGGGCTGCGCCACGGGCGGCCTCTCCGCAGCATATATATTCTTCGCAGCAAAGATATATATATATTTTTTTCGGGATTTATAGGAAAAAGAGTAAACGTATACGTTACAAGTTTTAGCTCCATTTCATTCCAATTTAAGTGGTATCGTTTCGCTCCCTTTGCTGGGAAGCCTCATTATTTTGGTGATCCCGAATTCGAGAGTACGTCTGATACGAGGTATCACAATTTGGACCTCTTTGATCACTTTTTTATATTCTCTCTTTCTTTGGATACGCCTCGAGAATGATACAGCAAAATTTCAGTTTGTGGAAACTATTCGATGGCTTCCGTATCCAAATATCAATTTCTATATAGGTATAGATGGTATCTCGTCATTCTTTGTGATCTTGACCACGTTTTTAACCCCTATTCGCATTCTTGTTGGCCTTTATAGCGTCAAGAGTTATGAAAAAGAGTATATGATAGCGTTTCCCGTTCGTGAATCTTTCCCAATTGCTGTGTCTTGCTCACTCGATCTTTTAATATTTTACGTTTTTCCCGAAAGCGTGTTAATTCCCATGTTTATTATTATAGGTGTTCGGGGGTCCAGACAGAGGAAAATCAAAGCAGCATATCGGTTCTTCTTGTACACCTTGATGGGATCCTTGTTGTGCGCCACGTTGGTACTAGTGAGTCTCCGGGCAACAATAAAATAAGCCGGCATGGGGTGTTCTATGTAAAGCGTCCCACTATCCTTGCGGGGAAAGCCCAAAGGGTATCGTAGCATGTGGGGAAAAGGGGAACACGGCGTGAAACCGATAGCGCTAAGGAGTTCCCCGAGCTAGAAGTTCTACGGCTCGTCTTGTGAGTCTACTGGAGGTATCCCACTCAGTCTGGCTGGGAAAAGGCCCAGCTATTACGTCGCCAGCGGGGACAGCGATCTTCTTCACAGCCACCGCCCCTGAACGGGGGGCAAAAGAGTGGAACGCACTTGGAGACAGCTACCGTATAGATACGGGCAAGGACTCAGAACCCAAGGAACCGATTCGACACACTAGCATGAAACGTGGGATTGTCTCCACTCCGGGGAACTTTTTAACCTCTCCGGCGGGGGGCCGGGGTAGGCAACGGGGGGCCCGTAATAACAGACATGATTCTGCTAAGGGGCCCAGAGGGAACAAACAGGTGATGGCATTATAAGTAAAAACCTTATACTGTTCATCCCGTCTTGGAGGAAGCTGAACCCAAGGGGCGGGGTCCGACCGCGGTTAGTTGGATTGGAATCCCCGTGATAGGAACGCAGGGTATACTGGAAGCGAGGGGAGGCCAGACGCACTTCCAACCAATCCATAAGCTCAAGCATCACTCGGAGAGCCGTATGCGGGGAGACTTGCACGTACGGTTCGGAGGAAGGCCATTGATACCTAATATATCACCATGACTGAAATATAAGCCACGCCCCGTGCGGAGGACTTGGTTTTATCGGATAGTTTAGGTTGGTGGCCCATCTCTTACCATGCTCTTAGCCATTTTATTTATTTCTTTCCAAACAGGAACCACTGATCCACAAATATTACTAACCACAGAATTTAGTGAGCGGCGCCAAATCTTGCTACGGATTGCTCTTTTCGCTTCTTTCCCCGTGAAAGTGCCTATGGTACCAGTTCATATTCGGTTACCTGAAGCTCATGTGGAGGCACCTACGGCTGGATCTGTAACCTCGGCAGGAATTCTTTCAAAATCGGGAACCTATGGTTTTTTAAGATTTTCCATACCCATGTTTCCTGAAGCGACACTTCATTCCACTCCTTTCATTTATGTTCCAAGCGTGATTGCTATTATATACACTTCCTTAACCACAATAAGACAAATCGATTTGAAGAAAATTATTGCTTACTCTCCGGTAGCCCATATGAATTTTGTGACTATTGGTATGTTCAGTCCGAACATACAGGGAATTGAGGGTAGCATTTTACTTATGTTAAGTCATGGACTGGTTTCTTCAGCCCCTTCTTCATGTGTTGGGGCTCCATACGACCGACACAAGACAAGAATTGTTAAATATTATGGAGGTTTAGTCAGCACCATGCCTATTTCCTCTACCATTTTCTTATTCTTTACCCTAGCCAATATGAGTTTACCCGGTACTAGCAGCTTTATCGGGGAATTTCTCATTTTAGTAGGGGCTTTCCAAAGAAATAGCTTAGTGGCCACATTAGCAGCACTTGGGATGATTTTAGGCGCCGCTTACTCCCCCTGGCTATATAATCGTGTGGTTTTCGGTAATTCCAAACCCAATTTTATCCTCAAATTCTCCGATTCAAATAGAAGAGAAGTTCTCATCTTTTTACCCTTTATTGCTGGAGTTATTCGGATGGGTGTTTACCCCGAAGTGTTCCTAGAGTGTATGCATACTTCCGTGAGTAACTTAGTGCAACATGGAAGATTTGATTAAGAAACATAAAAAAGAGGTTCGAAGAAACGTTTGAGCATGATTTCTTAGCGCTTTTCCCGGAGATCTTTCCCATTAACGCAACCATCATTTCGCTTATTTATGGAGTTGTATTTAGTACCTCTGAAAAATACGATTATCCACCGTTAGTGCGTAATGTGGGTTGGCTTGGTTTACTTAGTGTTCTAATAACCATCCTATTGGTCGCCGTTGGCTCACCTCCAGCTGTTGCCAATTTAGTATATAATAATTTAATAATAGACAATTTTACATATTTTTGCCAAATCTTTCTATTATTAAGTACGGCTAGTACCATGGCTATGTGTTTGGATTATTCCAAACAGGAGAGTTCGAATGCTTTCGAATCTATCGTACCAATTCTATTTCCTACTCGCAGTATGCTTTTTATGATCTCGGCTTATGATTCAATCGCCATGTATTTAGCTATTGAGCTTCAAAGTCTATGTTTTTATGTGATCGCAGCATCAAGAAGAGACTCTGAATTTTCCGCGGAAGCCGGCTTGAAATATTTTATTTTAGGTGCTTTCTCCTCCGGAATATTATTGTTTGGTCGTTCCATGATTTATGGGTTTACTGGAGTTACCAACTTCGAGGAATTAGCTAAGATTTTCACTGGATATGAAATCACTTTGTTCGGTGCTCAATCTAGTGGTATCTTTATGGGAATTTTATTTATCGCTGCAGGTTTTTTATTCAAGATCACTGCAGTTCCTTTTCGGGCGGCCGTTAGACGGCCTATGGGTACCGACAGATTGCGGCCAATCTCAATACTTTCGGGGCGCCCTGTGCGCCGAGCGTGGAGAACTCATCACTACCTCGTGAGAGCGCTGAGACCATAGCATGTTACAAAAACGCGGTTGAGACCCTAAATGGAATAGTTTTTTGCTGCTCAATAGCACCGCGTGAGCTCTAATAGTGTCACACGAGATAAGCCCGCCTGGCGAATCGAAGTTATCTTCTTGTCAACTGGCTACCCAGTTCACCCGTCGAAGGGGAAACGCGCGAACGCACGCTGGTGTGCTTCCTGCCTGTCGAGGTGAAAAGGCGACAAGGTCTAGATTGGAGCTTTAAACTGCATGGAAGCTGATTACCCAACTTTTTGGGGACAATTAACAAAACGATATCTCAAGGCACCAAAAACCATAGGCTGTACCGGCGAGATCCAACGGTGAAATAAATCGTCTGGAAGTCAGAGGACCTTTAGTACCCCCAGCGCCCAAATATTCCATTCGGCCGCGAACCAAGTGCGAAAGCGGGAGAAGAAAACAAGTTTTCTTCTCGGCCCAGTGAAGCGCTGGCAACGACGGAGGGGAAGGGGTCCATGCGGTACCTGCCTATACTTGGCGGGTTGAACTCTACAAAATCAACCGATATCATTCCAGGTGATCCGATCCGGCTGCGTGTGGAGTGGAATGGCTGAAAGCAGGAAGGGTCCGGGGGGGGGGGGCGGCGCGAAGAGGCCGCCCGGTCGACCTGCCGGCAAAGAAATATAGACTTCTTGCTGTGCGGGGAGAGTGCTGCGCCCTTTAGATACATAATCCGAGAGTTGGGTAGAGTTAGAGAGCCGTATGATGGGCCACTATCTAGTACGGTTCGGAGAGCACTGTAGTAAGTCATTTGGGAATTATCTCAACCGTTTGCTAAGCGAACAGCGAGTGAACGACAAATAGAGAATATATATATATTTCCAGAAACTTATCGGAATCATCCCTTCTTTTCCCGGTAGTGCCCTTGTAGAACAGAGAAATCTCCCTACGGGCCTGGTATCGTCCCTTTCGGCCAGTGCGCGGGAATCTACGAGCCATTTCCGGGGGGGGCGGCGGCGGGCCCCGGAACCACAAGGTGCTGCGCACCTCTCCTTACAGTCTCGCGCCTCTGGCGGCCATAGGCACGTAGTGCGGGGGGAGCCCGTTGTTCCGGGAGGGAGAGGTGCATAGCACTCGACCAGAGGGGGAGCGCTTCACGAGGGCGGCCCGGATAGGAAAAATATAGATTTTTCATTGACTTGTTGCGCGACTCGGTGAATGTATCTTTGACTCTATATATGTGGGCACCCGATGTATACGAGGGTTCACCCACTATAGTTACAGCATTCTTTTCGATTGCACCTAAAATATCTATTCTTGCCAATATGTTACGTGTTTTCATTTATAGTTTCTATGATCCGACGTGGCAACAACTATTCTTTCTTTGCAGCATTGCTTCTATGATCTTAGGAGCACTGGCCGCCATGGCCCAAAACAAAGTCAAAAGACTTTTAGCTTATAGTTCTATTGGACACGTAGGTTATCTTTTAATTGGGTTTTCACGCGGAACCATAGAGGGGATTCAATCACTACTAATTGGTACCTTTATTTATGTATTAATGACCGTTAATGCATTCGCCATGGTTTTAGCGTTACGTCAAAATCGTTTCAAATATATAGCAGATTTAGGTGCTTTAGCCAAAACTAATCCTATTTTAGCTATTACCCTGTCCATTACTATGTTTTCATACGCAGGAGTACCCCCATTAGCTGGATTTTGTAGCAAATTCTATTTGTTTTTTGCCGCTTTAGGCTGTGGGGCCTACTCACTAGCCCTAATAGGAGTAGTTACTAGCGTTATCAGTCGTTTTTATTATATACGCTTCGTGAAAATAATGTATTTTGATACACCCGAAACATGGATTTTATACAAACCCATGGATCGTGAAAAATCGTTACTACCAGCAATCACTGTCTTTTTCATTACTTTTTTCTTTCCATATCCCTCTCCCTCGTTTTTAGTTACTCATCAAATGGCACTTTGCCCATGTTTATGAGCTTAACGATGGGGGCAGCTCACAAATCTTCGCGGCTGATTATCCATCATACGTAGAGAAATCCCCCCCGGCTCTCCGGCCCGTAGTGCATGCTTTCTGATTTCGTGGCCCTCTGGTCTTACATCCAAAGGGCCACCCCACGGGAGAGAGCAAAAAGAAATATGTATATTTTTCTTTCGTGCGGCTCCGAGCTGTCGTCGGGCTCTTCGCTGCGGGACGGTAGTGGCACCAACCACCTCGACTCTTCGGTCGGCTCCTTCGGGCATTCCTACGCATTTTTCTAGCGGCCCCGGGAGTTGAGCCAACAGCGCCAAAGGGACGACTTCCCCTGGCTCGAGGTCGAACCATTAATTTCAATTCATATGGAAAACATACGATTCGGGGCCAGGCTTTGTTGGTTGGAAGGCCGTGAGATGGTCTTTATCGAAAAAGTTAAATGGAGTATGTAACATTTGGAAGCAAACAGGGTTTTTTGGTATGAAACCGTTGATTCTATTTCGTCTTTCAATTATGATTCCTATCTCCCCTGGCTCGGTCAAATCAAAAAGCTTTTTATCTTATCCAAGTCTATCAAAAAGAAACCGTAGCGCAAAAACCCCAATGCATTGTTTTGCTTGTCACGAAAAACGTATTGCATGCTACGGGCCGCCGGCTTACTTTTGGCGTGCTTATTTAATCGTTGGATTGATTACGGGGACCTGCCCCACACCCAGGACCTCTTTGCTTTATTTTTTATTGCTCAATCTGGTATAAGGAAACCCGGAAGAAACAATGTCCACTGTTTCTTCACGAATATTTGACTCTTTTACTTAGATATACGAAAATGATATCAGTCTTTGCGTACTTTGTTTCCTGATTGCCGCCGTTACCACGCTAGACTTCTCGGATATTAACTACTATGTCGCTTTCTCCAATCTCCTTTTTCGTATACCATCCCATTCCATTTCTATCCCGGGACCGCAATCCAGCCATAAAAGAGTGGCTTATTGACAATCAACCAATCAATTTCAATGAATGCTATCCTACCTCTGCTTCTTTGATTTCTGGTACAATCCCGCGCTTCTCTGTAAATACTTATTGGAAGCTTACGAGGTTTCAGAAACATTATCTAAAACCTCGGGGATGAAAAGGTGAAACCAAAAGAGAAAAAGGAGCACGAATCATCGATGGCGCTTTGAAAGATGGAGATTTGGTCAGAATTCTTACGTATATCACGAGTCTCTATTTCGTTTTCCAAATAGCCATAAAAATCGAAGGGTCTGGCGGCCGCCGCCCATCTAACCTAAGCAAAGAGACGGAACCCACGAGCCAATCCAACCGGTTACTGAAGAGGCCTGTGAACCCTAACGGGCCACCATATTAGATGAATGGTTGAAAAATCCTGACGATTTTCATCCCATCCAAGGCCCGTTCCCACCCATTTCTCTAATATGGTGGCCCAGAACTCGGATCTCTTACTTTGTGAACTCATATGATTAAGTATTATTATTTGCTCCAAATTCATTTAACCCGAGCTTACCCCAATCCCTTGATTCATGGATTCGTCGCATATGCATATATAACGATTATAATTTCCAAATTTATTGATTTATGTATTACTAATTCCGTATATACGAAATGGAAGCCTTATGTTATCCGTCTTACAGGGATATCCATTGCGGCAGCTTCCTGGCCTAAGCGCAGGGTGGGGAACCTTTTATAGATTATGGAATGACAAAAATGGACCGAGCAGCCCGTGCAATGAAACTCACGTTCGCTGGGCCGCCCCCCCCCCCGGTTGATTAGGATTAGATTAAGTTTCTTTGCTGCCCACTCTTACGCATATTTCAGGCCGTATTATATCCCGACCCGAACTAGAAGTATCAACGCATATATGGTCTTTGGGGGGGCACAAATATTCACACTCCGGCGGATCACTCAAGTCCAAGAGAAAGAAACCACCGGAGCTCCATTACGTTTTCTTCCTCCATCATCTCTTTACCCGGCTCGGTCTCCCGTTTCATATTATTCTTCATCCCCGAATAGCATCTCATACGCGTTTGTGCCGCCGCTGTTGCGGAAATATTTGCTGCGTATTGGACGATTTTATCGACTCGATATAATTGGCTGATCTCGTTCTTGATGGCTTGCCCCTAGTCGAGTCCTCCATCGGATAATACAACGAAATCCGGTAGACATTCGCGGCTGTGAGCCGATGTGAGCTGTCACATAACCCTGATCTACGAAGTGTTCCACAAATTGCTTCGTCATTAGAAACCTCGCTCGAAGGAACCGCAAAGGCTATGGCCTAGAACGTATCAACTGCAAACTGCGCCGCCGCGGACTATCCATGAATAAATGAAAGGCTCAGAAAAGTCGCGCTGTCGCTCCGCGTACGGTAAGAAAAACATAAAGGTGTACAATACAACTCGGGCACTCCGAAAGAATGAGTAACCCGGGGACATAGGTATAATGAACGCGGATTAGCACATAAACGCCTCTGACTGCTGCAACTAGATAGTAACCTCAGCGGCGGCTTCTTTCCAGAAATTCTTCCGACGTGTCGACAACGAATGTGAAAAACGATTATATAAACGAAACTTCAGTTTCTGCATATGTATATGCTATTTGAAGTTATATGTATATGTATACGAAACTTCAGTTTCTGTATATGTATATGCTATTTCCAATTATTCATCTGTATACGAAACTCCCGTTTCGTGTATTCTATATGATATAACAAGTCCTCCATGCTATGCGTTATGCCGCACTCCGCGACACGCCGCCCCGTCTTCTTTCGGGAACCCGCGTAAACCATGTAAAACTGAAGCGAATCAATATCCAAAAAACACGAATTCGAACTTCCTCCAAAATAGTTTTTGATACAAAATTCATTCCATTTCGTCGTGTGTTGAACCTGATCAAAACCAGGAGAACGCGAAGCAAAAAAAAAATATATAGATTTCTTGTTCGTTTCATTCCATCGGACCCTTTCAGCCATCCGCGATGCGAATAAAGCGGGAGAGGAGAAAGAAGCAAGCTTCTTTCTTCTCCGGAATTCACTCTTCTTTCGCGGAGTGGTTAGTAATGTGCCGCATTCTTAGCTCAGTTGGATAGAGCAACAACCTTCTAAGTTGAAGGTCACAGGTTCAAATCCTGTAGAATGCGTAAAGTGCGCAATGGATAGTATATACCAACGGTACATCCTTCTACTTGTTCAGTTAGTCCGAAGGAACAACGTTACACGCATTGACCCATTTTTCACCAGAGTTCACCGGGAAATAGAAGCTTACTCATCATAGGGAGAGTGGCCGAGTGGTTAAAAGCGACAGACTGTAAATCTGCTGAAGGTTCTCTACGTAGGTTCGAATCCTGCCTCTCCCAAGTATACTTCGTATTTTAGAAATAGAGGGGGGCGCTTGTCGGATTATTTCTACGTTTTTGGCATCGAGTCGATGTTCCCTTCCCATTTATCTTTTACCGATCGTTCCCGACCGCCGGAAAGGAAGGATCTAATGAAAATAAAAGCAAGGTGGGGAGAGAGGCAACCGCAATTTCATGTTTCTGTCTCGGCCACCGCAAGAGCCTATGTCGTATATATAACGAAACCGAGGCAAATTGTAGCTGTTGGCCCAAAGGGAATGGGGTAAGGCGATGACTGCAGCGAAGCCAGCAATAATCACAGGGGCGAGTTATTAGCTATACAAAGAGAGATCACGTTCTAGATGTCGGCCTGAGAGATCTAGTAGCCCAAATTTATGAGGAGAAAGAATACGCGTCCTTTATCGACTATTTCCTAGTAATTCCATCCGTGACACGCGCTCCCGAGATCCGAGAAGCCTAAAACCCGGGGCCAATTTTATCTCCCTGCCAAATTATGTTCAGATCCGCTTGCGTCCCCTGAAAGTCTGGGGGGGCCTCCTTCTGCATGTGATCAAAGATTTCCGTCTCCACCCGCCAGTCATTAACTAGGTCGTCGATCGTCCGACCGGCACAATATGCAGCTCTACCTAAGCCGTGCCTCCCGATAGCCGAAAACGGCGCGTTTCCCGCCTCCCCTTTTTTTTTGGGTAGCGCCATTTATAGAATGCCGGTGAAACATGCAATCCCAAAGGTCATCCCGGAACAGATACATTGCACTTAACAAAGGAACTTCACCTCCGGGAGCCGCAAGGGCAAAAACATTATTGGACCAAACGTCGAATGCAGAAACACATAATAGATCCTCTCCCTCTGGTCGAGCACTACCTCGGATAAATATGCAAATAGAACTTATGGACTCTCCATAAATAAAAAATTTCCGGCTAAACTTCGGACCCCAATGACCCTTTTTTTTTTTCATTCACTGCAGGGTAGGCTACGCCTACTCGACTCCCGAGCCTGGCTCGGTCAAGTCCCTAACTACAACTTTCGGGGCCGGGGCGGATCGGTGCCTAAGTTACACAAATGGCTGAGACGTCTCCTTCGCTCTCTCGCTGGGGATTACTCGGAAATATGAAAAGCGCGGGGGTTCGGGTCGAGGCCTGGGGTTACCGGGAGAGCGAAGGTGCGTAAGCACCTCCGATTTCGTCAAAAGGATAAAAAATTATTCTATATAAAAAATTATTCTATTTCGTTTCCCATCTCCGAGAATAGCAATAAAACTTCAACGAGAGCTAGTGTTTGATTGATCGCGAATTGATAAACAATCGCTTGATGCTTAATTACTAGCGTGTTATACTGACTGTACGAGGCCAGACTGCGGGGCTGTGACCAAGATGTTGACTGACACAGTACTTGGCGAGAAACTGTAACGGAAAAAATATATATAGATTTTTCTGCCCGTAGCACTCCGAGGGAGGTTTTATTTGAGTGAGATCTAGAGACGTTGGGGGGGGGGGGGGGGGCAGAAGAGAGGGTTTTCTGGCACGAACGCCTAATAACGCAATACGCTAGTCATGCAGCTATTTACGATGCTTCATACCGCAGCTTGGGCTAATGGGATGCAGCATAAATATATATATATATATATATATATCTTTCTTATATTTATTTCGCAGCGCGTATATGACACGTAGTGCTTAAGAATAGCCAACTAGTGCTTGTAGCTCAATCGGATAGAGCACCAAACTACGGATTTGGGGGTTGGGAGTTCGAATCTTTCCAAGCATGGGCCTATCCATCAGATTGTACTAAGAGAATACGTCGGATAAGTAGAAAGTAACTAGTTCCAATCAGACGTTCTCTAGCTCCGGAAAAGGCTACGGAAAAAAATATATATATACCTCCCCTGGCTTAAGCACACCGTGCTCTTGTATCGTCCGACTATCCCGGATTCTCGATGGAGTGGGGTCTCCAAATCGTGAAAAAAGGGGCTGAACTATCGCCAGTTTGGTAATTTCCTCACACATGTGTCGGACTGCTCGCCGCAGGTACCACTAGAGCCTGGTTTACCCCAGAATTCGGTATAGAACTAGATATGAGTGTTGAATCACTCGGCCTTCCCCAGTATCAGGCTCCAGAGGAGGGGTGGAGATCCAAGGCTGGTCCGCCGCCGTGAGGCGGACGAAGCCATACCCTGTGCCAATTCATGTATATATATCTCAATTTGTGGCGGAAATGGCTTAATGGTAGAGTATAGCCTTGCCAAGGCTAAGGTTGAGGGTTCGAGTCCCTTTTTCCGCTTGGAGGGTTATTTACCGGGTCTTTCGTTCGGGACGAAATGTTCGTGATCATCGGCGGAGCAAGCAGAAGGCGCGATAAGCTTCTCTTCCCTCTGTTCGTCTCTCATATTTTTTTCTTGGATCTGATTCTTCCCCCATTCCCGTATCGGGGATAGAGCTGAAGCCGAGACAAAAGGCCGTAGCGCGGGGTACTGTCAGACAGGAGGAAGGAAAAGAACTGAAAAAGAAGGGGAAGAAGGAAAAAAAACTGACAGGAAAAAACTGACGATAAACTCACGGGGAGAGATAAAAACTGACAGGAAAGGGGCGAACCCATTTCTGGGAGAGGGCCAGAGGCCCGGCGGGATATATATATATTTTTTTCCGCTTCGCGTTTCCGGTTCTATAAGCGTTATATGGATGGAGGCGCATTCCATTTCGTTTCTTCGCCGCGCCACGAGAAAACAAAACTTTTTCGGACGTCGAAGACACTTCAAATCCCGCCGGCCGCCCTACCGTTACTACGGTTGCTCCGGCGAAAAAGGCAAAAGAAAAAAATACTCTACAATCATAAATAAGAATACTATTATGCAAAAGGAAAACTTGTTTCCTGAACCGTCAATTCCGAGTTCGGAGTACCTATTGGGATTTTTCGAAACCGATAGTAGCTTACGGATTTTATTCGAAAAAGATGCTCGTATGACTTTTGGTCATTCGGCGGCCAGTTGCCGTTTCTTCACAACGGCATCTTCTGAAGTGTGTTGCTCTTCCATAATATTCCGCGAAAACGAGAAGACCGGTAAACCAAGAGCATCTGGAGTCGGGATTGAGGTTATGGAGCCCGTGCGATAATTGATTGCTCTAGTAGAAAGTGCTTCGTGCAAAATGTACGGGTTGAATTTCTCGGATGTTTGCTGGATGAGGCTTTCTCCAATTGGGGAATACGCACAATACGCCGTAAGGTCGACATAGCATCGTCGATCTGAAATTTAGTCTCCATACATCTGCTAAGGACTTCGAAGCAAATAATTCGAGGTTATCTCGATGGGAAAATAGTCATTCGTTTGCGACGAACTCTCCTCCAGGTGCTGCTCAAGCGTGCGCACCGAACAACATCAGAGATAAACTCGCTTTCGATAGAGAATCGAACATTGAAGCGTTATGTAGACTATTCATCCGGCGGTATAATCGGAGGGCGGCGGCACCTCTTCCAGTATTGGAACCCGTAAAGGTTTGGCTATACCCACTTTTGCGGCGGATTCAGCGTCACCGTTGGGGGCGGCGCCCCTAGAAGTCGTTGCGTACGGGGCCTGTGATGCTCGAGTACGCCCCCTCCGTCTCCTCGACCTTCGGACCTCAGAATATGCAACAGGCAATTCCATCCTACCCGAGAACCTTTCCAAACACTTCAAGCGCAATACAATGCTTGGCTCGCAGCCTCAAACGGATATGCTGAGTATATTGCTGAGTGGGAAGAAAAAGACGCTACAGGAAGGATTCATGACTTCGATACCTATTTCCATCGCGGCTAACCCGCACGCAGAGCCATTCCTACGGGTCTCCGGGCCCTATCGGATAATAAGCCGCCTTCTGGTGAATACGGAAGACCGATAAAAAACCCGAAATATTTCCGTTTCTATGCTCTCACTACGGGACAAAATAGTAGACCCCGGAGCCTTTTTCTCTTCTCTGGTGATTTTGTCCCTTTCGTCTAGGGGTATAGGACATCGTCTTTTCATGTCGAAGACACGGGTTCAAATCCCGTAAGGGATAATCTTCCTTCACCGGGTCCGAAAGCAAAGCGAAAGGAGCGAGGTTTCGACAAAAAAAAAAAGTAAACTTCAATGCTTTTAATTATCCCGGCTTTCGTTCGGTACAAAATTATTCACTTTTTTAATATCGAATCGAGTTCGAAGATATCTGTTTCGGATTCATTAGCTATTTTTTTACTTGCATGGTTTTTTGGCATCTTTTTGGGCACGAATCTTATTGGTTCCAAAAGTCTCTTTTTTAATGTCTCAATCCCGAAATTTATTATTGCCAATCCCAACCACTTCCATTACTTGTAATTATTATTTGCACATTCGAGCGGTCTATCAGACATTTACGATTACGTCCCCGTGTCTTCCTCGCCATTATCACGACTGCGACTTCACTGTATCTTCGTATGAGGCTTTGGCTCCACTTACACTACATTGAAACGGAATCCGCACCGAGGTGCCGCCGCCCTGGGAACGTATCAGTGGCGCCTATGGACCATGAATTTCCCAATATTCAAAGAAAGGGGAATGAGTGGCGCCAGGGATGCGCTGCGCACTGCAAGTGGAAATTGGAAACCCATGGCGGCGGGTTGAGCATCTGCCCCGCCGCGGCGGGGTCGCTTCGTAGAATATAGGTGCATATTTCGAGCGTAAAGAAGGCGAGATCGACCCCGCCGCAACGATCGAAAAAACGTATGGAGGGGGCGGCGAACGCATTAAGCGAACGGAGTTGGGTTTTAAGCAACAGGAACGAGATTGGAATCTATTCGATTCGTTGAGACAGCACGAAAATACAAGGGATGCCCACCCAAACTTTGGCCCAAAACTCTTGGAGCCGACCTTTGGTAAAGAAGTCGTCTCCCTCGCTGAGACTACCGGTGAAGGCATGATGCTGAGCGAATCGTTGCGCTTCGGGAGAAAAGCTTATAATCAAACAAATGAGTTTTTTATTTCATAACTCCTCGACTACGTTACTACTTGGGTACCCACCACTGCGTTCCTCCGGCTCGGTAAATTCACTCGTTCTTTTCGAAATAAAAAGAAATAAAAAATATGTTCATCCATTTAATCTTCCTCATCTTCCAATGCGCGATACGTACCAATAACGCTATCTTATGCGGAGAAGCGAGAGGTTCATGGCTGTCTCCGCCCCCCGTTCCCTTGTACTAGCATCGTATCTTCCAGAACCACTCCGGTTACCACTGGCCCTCCGATATGCTAGCCCGGCTACCAAGAAGAGTATCCCCCCATCAATGTAATGTGCCATTCATTCCGCACAATATGCAGCTGCTGAAGCGGGATAAAAAGCTTGTCTGCCGGCGGGGGTTGGATGAGATCCGTGTCCGTGGACGAGCATCATCCATGAAGTACGTCCAGACTTGGCTAATCTTCGCGCGAGACTTGGGAGGAAGGATGACGATCCGTTCCGACGCTAAACCCCTATTCTTCAGTGCGAAATGCTTCCGACCCTCGAGCGGGAGTTCGCCTATCGGCGTCGTCAAAAGACGGCCGGCCTCGGTGCGACTTGAGAGAGAAGTGGTGAGGCTGGTGTTTAACCTCGAGGACTTTGAAACAACGAAGGAGTCGGACCCATTTTATCGGCTCCGGCCCCCCCCCCTTCGGTCGAGGCTTGCGTAACATATTTATTTCTTTCGTCAACTTTCTCAGCATAATGAAACTGATGCTAGCGAATAAGAAGTTTACTCCGGGGCGGCCGCCCCGCCTCCCCAGGCCCGGAAGACTAGTAATTGTGGGCCGGCCACCCAAATCCCCGTTCCGGAACGTTCCCGTAGGTGCTTTATGATGCGGAACTAGTACGTACGGTTCGGTGACGTAAAATTCTCTACCTATTATGAATGAATCGTAACAGACCCGGCTGAGCGATATGCGAGAGGGCCGAAGGCGGCGCGAGGAGCAGAAACGAAATGAAAAATTTTTTAAGTATCCTTATATCTAAAAATTCATATTTCTCGTTTGGGGATTAATCAAACGATTTTGAGCCGAATTTCGGGTCCGAAGGACTGACAAATTAATGGAAAAAAACGAAGTGAGCGAAATATGCCAACAATGAATCAGCTTGTTCGTAAAGGCAGAGAGTCGAAACGACGCACGAAGCGTACTCGAGCTTCGAATAAATGTCCCCAAAAGCAGGGGGTTTGCCTGCGTGTTTCGACGAGATCGCCGAAAAAACCTAATTCAGCTCTACGCAAGATAGCTAAGGTACGTTTAACCAATCGAAATGAAATAATTGCTTACATTCCCGGCGAGGGTCATAATTTGCAGGAGCATTCTGTGGTTATGGTTCGAGGAGGTAGAGTGCAAGATTTGCCAGGCGTAAAATACCATTGTATTCGAGGAGTTAAAGATCCTCAAGGAATACCGGGTCGACGCCGAGGCAGATCCAAATATGGTACGAAAAAACCCAAAGATTATATACGAATTTATCCGAAAAATCGAATTCCAACCGTGTTTTCAGTTCATCTCCCGATTGGTTTCACTCATCAGGACTTTCAGAGAGGGTGGGAACGAAAAGAAATAGATTTTGTCGCGGAACAGAAAGCTTTTATGCGCTTTGCTTATCCCACCGTAGATATTTATGCTACGCCCTGGAAGGGCTTTTGCCATCAAGACCTAGGGGCCGTGGGGCAAGCACATACAATTGCTCAGACAATTTGGGCTATATCCGGGGGGGCTTGAATGATAAACAAAAACAATTAATAAAGAAATCGGTTCACATTTGCATGATTGATGGGAAAAAAACGAGATCTCGTGCTATTGTTTATAAAACGTTTCATCGTCTAGCTCCTCATGGCGATGTAATAAGACTTTTGATTAACGCCATAGAAAATGTCAAGCCTATTTGTGGAGTGAAAAAAGTAAGAATCCCAGGCATTACTCGATTAGTACCGTCTATTACAGCAACGAATCGTCAAGAAACCTTAGCTATTCGTTGGATGCCTGAATCAGCAGCCAAACGACGTATGGGCAAAAAGAGCATGAGCTTGGATCAATGTTTATACGCTGAGATACTGGAGGCTTCCCAAAAGATGGGGATTGCCCGTAAGAAAAGGGATGATCTTCATAAACTTGCTGAAGCCAATCGTAGTTTCTCCCATTATAGATGGTGGTGAACTATCTACTCCATCGATTATAAAAAAGCTCACCCGCGAGCAACTGAAAACATTTTTTCATTTCGATTCGGCTTTCATTTCGATTCGGCGGGGTGATCTTTTGCTATACTTAGGCAGATGCACCATCCTAAACTTCGTTCCCAATTTCGACTCGGCAATGAAATATCTGACTATGCGCCAAATTTTATCTCACTCCGATCGTTTCGCCATATTCTGTCAATTCGATAGGGAAGCCCGCAGCGATTGTGAAGCTTTCAGTACTAGATGGTATGATACAAAAAAGGGATAAACTACCAGACTATTGGTTATTAGAATATTGATATGGTACAAGATAATTCACTTATTTCATATAGAGATTACTCTTACCTCTTCAATCAATTCCATCGCCCCGGGTCGCGGAAGACGCGCGACCAACGGGTATCGGCCTCTCCCCTATCGGCGGGGGTTGAACCCTTCGGCCCTTCGTAGAAGTGTCCTTCGGACCCATTGGGTCCGCCCGGGCACTCTTTTTTCGGCTTCACGGATCCCCTGGATCTAGAATTTTCGCAAACTTCTTCGCCCCATGAAATCGGATTTGTTTCACTGAAGGTTAATTAGTATCAAATTGTTGGAATTTTTATACGTATCCCTTTTCGTTTCTAGAAAATACGTAGATAAGGATTCATTCTTATGTAATATTTCCATTTTCGTGGGGGCCGGTTCGAATTCGTTTATAGGTGTTTATTACCTCAGTCTGGTTATTTTCCGGATTCGGCATTGGAAGAAAGTCATAATGAGAAATTATCCGTCCGGTTCAAACCACTTCTTTGGTATACGCCTTATCAAAAGCTATGGGAAGTAGCTAAATTCCGTGTGTTATGCGTCGGGACTTCCTGTATAGTAGAACGAGGCGGCGGCGGCTTACCACAGAACCTTTTCCGATTCCCGCCCAGCAATGCTTAGGCCGGGGGGGTATCCCACCGGTTATCCGAAAAAATAATAGGACTTCTTGCCCAAACTCAATTTTTTATCTCTTATTATGGTGGGTCGCTATCAGCGGCCTCTAAAAAAAATAGAATCAATTACGGCGTGCAGCCCGCTAGAACAATTTGCAATTATTCAATTGATTCCTATTCATATAGGAAACTTGCATTTCCCATTTACCAACTCCTCTCTGTTCATGCTACTAACTATCGGTTTAGTATTGCTTCTGGTTCATTTTGTCACCCTGGATGGAGGACACTTAGTACCAAATGCTTGGCAATCCTTCGTGGAAATGATTTATGATTCTGTGCCTAACTTGGTGAACGAACAAATAAGTGGTGCTTTTTCGGTGAAACAACGGTTTCTCCCCCTAATCTATGTCACCTTTACTTTTTTATTATTTCGTAATCTTATCGGTATGATACCATATAGTTTTACGGTAACGAGTCATTCTATAATTACCCTAGGTCTTTCATTCTCTCTTTTTATTGGAATAACTATAGTTGGATCTCAAACGCATGGGCTCCATTTTTTTAGTTTCTCATTACCGCAAGGAGTACCCCTGCCGTTAGCACCTTTCTCAGTACTTCTTGAGCCAATCTCTTATCGTTTCCGCGCATTAAGCTTAGGAATACGTTTATTTGCCAATATGATGGCTGGTCATAGTTTAGTCAAGATTTCGAGCGGGTTCGCTTGGACCATGCTATCCGTGGGGGGTATTCTGTATCTGGCGCAGCTTGCTCCCTTTTTTATAGTATTCGCATCAACTGGTTCAGAATTAGGTGTTGCCATTCCACAGGCTTATGTTTTCACAATTTCGCCATGTATTTACCTAAATGATGCTATAAACCTTCATCAAGGGACTTCCGCGTCATAATCAACCGGGATAAAGGAACCTTTGCTGTTGATGGCGCAAAGCAATGCACACCAATGGTCCTTTTCGCCCCTAATTCTTGGGGGTTGTGCGGGTACTCGTGCGCCACCCGGGTGCGCAAAACGAAGCTACACGAGTATTACTCAGCATGTGGAAATCATAAACTTCGGACAATAAAACGCCAAGCAAGGGAAATATACATTTTTTGCCTCTTCCCCCTGCCCGGGATAGAGCTAAAGCCCAGCAGGCCATAGCAGCTCAAGGTTAAAATGCTTCGAAACATCAAGAATTCTTTTTATTCGCTCCATGGACTCCGTCAATGCGGGCTTAAGGTGGCGTTATAGAACGAAAAAATCTATATTTATTTTTCTCAACTCGACGAGGCCTTGTATTGATGGGTCAATCCCGCCCGCGTGACGTCAATCATGAAGAACACAAAGTTTCCATGATACGCAAAAAAAAGGCACGAAATTCATGGCGAGACGACTATCGATTCTTAAACAACCTATATTTCCTGCACCTAACAATCATTCGATGGATTATCCAACTCCTAGCAATATAAGTTACTGGTGGGGTTTTGGTTCGTGGGCTGGTCCTTGTTTGGTTATCTAAATACTTACAGATGTTTCCTTAGCTATGCATTATACACTTCATGTGGATGTTCTCAGGCGTAGAACGCATCGTAAGAGATGTGAAAGGCGGCTGGTTGCTTCGTTATATGCATGCTAATGGAGCCAGTACGTTTTTATCGTGGTTCATTCCTTTCGTGGTTTATATTACGGAAGTTATGCGAGTCCTAGCAAATTAGTTCGGTGTCTCGGTCACGCTATTAATTATGGTAACAGCTTATATGGGATACGTATTACCTCGGTCGGGGTCCTCCTCTTCATGGACAGGGTTAGCTGGCGCAATACCTGTCGTAGGCGTATAGTAACTTGACTTTGGGGTGGCGACCTTGGATCGTTTTTTCAGCCCCCCCATCACTTACTTCCTCCTATAATAGCAGGTGCTAGTACTCCTCATCCGGCTGCATTGCATGGTTCAATCCATTGGGTCTCAATTCTTCCGTAGATAAAATAGCTTCTATCCCGTGAAAGATGAGGTTTTTGGACGAGGAGCCGTGTAGGAAACAGGGGTTCGGCGGAGGAGGTCGGAGAGGCCTACCCACCGAGAGGTACCTAGCAATAAAAAAGCGCTTGATAACAGGAGCCTATGTACTTACTAAATGGTTTGTCGAGTTTTTGACTCTGACGGCCGCCCCCCGGGTGTGCCCTTCCGGATTTGAACGAGCTCCAGAGAAAGTGGAGAGCCGTGGGCAACTATCCCGTACGGTTCGGAGAGCACTTGAGTAGCCATCGGTGAACGGGGTAACCCTACGGTATGGGGTAGACTCTCGATCCTATCCCGCAAATCCCATGTCAACCCCGGCTCATATAGCGCTGGAGCGGTATTTCTTACCAGTCTATGCAATTTATCGAAGTATACCTAACGAATTAGGGGGGGTGTAGCCGCCATAGGACTAGTTTTTGTGTCACTATCGGCTCTACCTTTCACTAACACTTCATATGTACGTGGTTCGATTTCTTCCTCGACCAATTCACCAAGAATTGTTTCGGTTGCCTGTAGCAGATCGCTCGCCTTTAGGTTGGATTGGATGTCAACCTGTGGAAGCACCATATGTTACTATTGGACAAATTGCTTCAGTGGGTTTTTTCTCCTACTTCGCTGTAACGCTCCTTGCGAATGTAGAACCGAATCATTCGTAAAAAGGTAGAATGCTCGGAAGGGCGCAGATTACGCGCACTTTTTACGATACATCTGCTTCCCTCTCTTGGTTTTGCTCATGATCGCTTCAGCTCTGGAGTGGGCGCCCACTCTCCGTTGAATCCGTACCTAGCCCGCTGCAGCGGGCTAGGTACGGATTTTGGTTTTTATTTCCGCGATTTAATCGGATCTTCGGGCTTCCGACCGCGATTATTTTGCTGGCCGATCGAGGCGCTCGTACCGAGGCTCTCCTCGACGGTAGAGGACTTGGAAAGGGGGGGGGCTCTATCACAATTACCGAATGTCACTTCCAGTCCAGGCGGGGACAGTGGAATGGGATTGCGTCGCGTTTCCTCTGTCCCGAATGTCTGAGAGCTCCATAATTTGCGGCAGCTCGCACTACTACACGAGTTTGGTTCGCGGAGTGGCCGCGAATATCCTAGATAGAGTATCGGGACCGGTCTCTGAGCTTTATCAACGGACCGAATCTGCCACAGTCTCAGATATTGCCAGCCAGTCTCGGAGCTGTATCAACGGACCAGATCCGCTACTGTCTCTGCCGAGTCAGTTTCGGTATCTGCGATCTCTGGGTCCGAAGCCGGACTTTTTTTGCCTGACAGGGCCCGGACTATGTCTGTCAGACAAAGGAGGAAAAAAAAACTGAAAAAAAAGTACTGTCAGACGGGGACGGGGAAAAAACAAACTCACAAGAAGAGGAAGAAACTGACAGGACACAGGACCTTAGGGAGAGGCTTCGGTACGAGTTCCTAATACTCTAGTTTCGCATTCCGGCGGTGCCGGCGATTCGGCGACTCAAGCAACAATATCGGGCCCTCTGGGACCAGTCAAAATCACCGCGGGAAGGAAAATCTACAAAACCCGAGTTCGCCAATTGCCTGGGGGGGCGGATACCAATCGGCGGCGGTGGGCGCATCTAGTCACCAAAGCCACTTCGGAGACGGTGAAAAAACCATTCAATTCCAGACAGAGCTTTCTCGGCGCTTGCAGGCGCCGGGGTACCTTGCGGTATGAAGATGATCGATCAACATTTTGATGTTGGCGCCGGAACGGTGTAGGTAAACCAACCCGGGGGGTGAGTTCATCCCGTAGCGAGTGCTACAAGCAACTGGACTCTGACGAGGGTGATTGCGGTGGCCCAGCGCTCCCGCGGAGCCGTGGGACTTGTGGAAATCCGGGATACTTCAATGAATCCAACATCCATGGATCCACGAACGGCTGTTGTTATATATCGCCAATTATTGGTAATGCTTCTTTTTAATCCGTTACATTTCTAGCATTTCTAGAAAATTGGTACTAATTCATTCTCTGGGAGAAATGCGAACCTTAACCATTGTGAAACAGAAACCTCGTATTAATCAATTAATACTGTGGTTTATTGGGACTAGATTGTCCTTTCGGCGGAAAATCATAGCTATTATTATTATTTCCCCCCTCTGTTCAATATTTTTGCTGGAATCCTTAAGCACATGACTATGTTTCTGGCTTAGTCGTTTTTCAATTCTTTCGGGTGCTGGTTCGACCTTAGGTCTTAGTTTACCAGATCACGAAAGAAGTAGTACTTTCTTTTCTCCGTTCATTACTGTATCCTTACACCCGGAATTGTGCTGGTGGAAGGGGCGGGGACGAAGGAGAGACAAAGTCTAAACCCGCCGCCGCGGCCGGGTAACCCTAACAGTTCCTATTACACGGGATAGGGCCGAATTAGCCGGCGAACCAAAGGCCACGATACCATAGGCACGGAGGAGTGCGCGATCGCCCACGGAGTGCGTAGCACCCTAGAGTCCTTCGGTTCGGGTCGAACCCCCCCGGCGGCCTCAGCCCGCCGGCTTTGTCTGAATAAACGAAGGAGAGATTAGCGATACCAAGCTCGCGAGCAAATGATAGAGCTGCTCGCCAACTCTTCTTGTTGCAGAGGCCCGCCCCCCAGAGATCCGTAGAAGCTGTTTTGTGGAGGCTAGCTCGCGATGTGTTTCCCGAGACTCATAATCGGCGTGCCAAATGCCGTAACGGAAACATCTCAGACATATATATGTACGGGAAAATTTCGGGGGAAACTTTCTGCGGTTCGCAGCAAAAATATAGATTTTTTGTTCACAGCTAATAAAATAAAAGGGGAAAATCTCACCACGATACTTTTTTATGTTTTTGTGGTCCTCGCTCCAGTGTCAGGCGCTATGGTGATACGTGCCAAAAATCCAGTTCATTCTGTTTTATTTTCAATCTCAGTTTTTCGCAATACTTCCGGGTTACTCGTTTTGTTAGGTCCTGACTTCTTTGCTATGATTTTCCTAGTGGTTTATGTAGGAGCTATTGCCGCTTCATCCTCGTTTGTCGTTATGATGTTACATACAAGGATAGAAGAAATTCACGAGAATGTATTGCGCTATCTACCCGTAGGTGGTATTATTGGACTTATTTTTTTGTTGGAAATCTTTCTAATGGTAGATAATGATTACATCCCAATATTACCAACGAAATCGGGTGCAACCTATCTAACATATACAGTTCATGCCGGAAAGATACATAGTTGGACTAATTCGGAGACATTGGGCAATTTACTTTATACAACCTATTTTTTCTCGTTTCTGGTTTCTAGTCCAATTCCATTAGTAGCACTTATTGGGGCAATAGTACTTACAATGCATAAAACGACTAGGGTCAAACGTCAGGATGTTTTCATACAAAATGCTATAGATTTTCGGAATACTATCAGAAAAGTTCGTTGAAAATGCTGTCAATTCGTTTTTTGGTAAAACATAATGGTATCGATTAGAATTTCGAATGAGGTTGTCTGAGACTCGGGTCTATCTTTCTCTTTATCTCCGAGTAAAGCCCGTAGGGCTTCTCCTTTCAAGACTTGGGCTTGAAATCCATCAGGCCACGAAGCGGCTTGATGGTTTCGCCTTGCTAGGGATCGGGAGAAATAAAATTAATCATATGGCTTGCAGTCCGCTAAAACAATTTGCAATTATTAAATCGATTCCTATTCATATGGGAAACTTGCATTTTCCATCTACCAATTCATCTCCGTTTATGCGACTAACTATCAGTGGGCGTATCGCTTCGGCGTTCATTTTGTCACTATATATATGAGCCTCAGGCGTACCGAATGCTTGGAAATCCGCCGGGGGGCGCCGCCGCCCCGCGGCAGGACCAGAAGTGGATGGAGAAGTTCGGTTACCCCCGCCCAGTTGAAAGCCAACCCGGCAGCTCGGGCTTAGTGTAAACGTGTAGCCCAATAAGTTATTTATTGTTCAATTCTCGGTATTTGTGTATGAATTGGTTAACCAAGCCTTTAGCCAACTTCAAGTTGGCGCTAGCTGCTCGTCCCGGCGCTACTTTGTTCGTATATAAACCCGAAGCGGAGGCGAAATATTATTACAAGAAGTATAGATCTGATAAGCACCATGACCTTTTTAGAGTGGCCATCTCTGAATAATTATGGAAATAGTTATGACGCCCCCCCCCGGCCCTTCACTTTCAGAACCTGCTGATGAGTCGTGGAGAGCCAGCCCGTAGGGCTCTGGGGGAAAAACTGCGCAACAACCCCGTATTCTAAACGGCAGGTCGAGCGCCGGCCCCCATCGGGTGGCATGGACAACTGACCAGGTTATTGCAGTGTGTACGACCTCGGCGGTGTCGAGCACCGGGATACAAAGGAGGCCGGGAATACAAGAAATAGAAATTGGCTCTAGCCGGGGGCCTAGAGAGAGGCGCTACGTGCTCGGGAAGAGTGAAAAATCTTTTTCTCGACACTCGACCAACAGAAACTTATAGGAATGGCTGATAAAGAAGCACTACGTGCCTCCGGTTGCGTGGGTAGCCTCGGTTTACGCAACATTGGGGGCTTGGAGTGGTTCATTCTGCTCCCCTCGAATTTTTCAAAAATTCTAAGTCCTAATTCGTCGGGCGGCGCACGCAGGGGGACCGCGCTCCTCTTCCGAATACAGAAATATATAGATATATCTATAACAACGGGAGAGGCCCGCCCGGGGGAGGGATACTGTGAAGTTTCTGGGGCCGAAGGGGACGCGAACTCGCGGAAAAACCGCAAAGAAGAAACGGACAAGAAAGGGGCAAGGGAGAAATCTATATTTTTCATTTCCCCGGCATTTTGGAATATGTCAATGATGTGTCCCGACCGCAAAGAGTTTGACTCGGATTCATTCGGTTCCTTCAATAAAACACGCGTGGCGCAATCCGTTGTATTTCTCCCCGAATCGGTTCGCGACTCTTTCAGCGTTTCCGCCGGGCCGCCGGCGGCCCCCCCACCTTCGTCCAGTTGAAAGAGGCGCGGAATGGACGCGCTCCAGAATTTCTTTCTGTTTCCTTTCCGATTCGTTTCTTCGCTGCTTATTCTCTAGTAGCTCAGCGGTTAGAGCAAATGGCTGTTAACTATTGGGTCGTTGGTTCGAATCCAACCTAGAGAGACCGAGCGGGAAACGAAGAAATGTTATGTAGAACGTTCCACACCTTCGGCCTCAACTGGATCAATTGAAGTATTTCACGCAATTTTTTCTATTTCTTCATCGTGTTAACCGAAACCGGCCATATTGAAAGATTCTCCTGGGATTGCGGTCAACGGCCCTTGCCGAACCGGCAAGGGCCAAACAGCCCAGAACCTATGGCCCAGGGGGCACCTGGTGCGGCGCCGCGGGAGCGTATTCGGGTATCGTGCGCGGTATTTCCGGCCGGAGGCCGGCGGTGCCCTGGCCCGAAGAGGTTCGATTCGGCATCGCTAGTTCGGTCGTTCGGCCGATTCCGTTTCGCCCCCGGGCCTGTGTTTTACGTAATATGATGTCCCGACGGGCGGCCTTGTGCTTCTTCTTCACCCGATACAATGCTCCAAATATACGGAGAGGACAAAACTGCATAATCTTTTGGTTCTAGGAGCTGAATCAGAAGATGATGCTGCGGAGGGATTTTTGAAGTTGATGGAGAACCCGGAGGGAGAGGCATTTTGACGGAAAATAAGAACTTATTGCAGAACCCGGATAGGTGCGCCAGCCCCGGTACATCGTGGACTTGTACCTTTTTATCGCGACCTATACCGGCGGTTGGTTATCGGTCGCCGCCCAGACGCGGCCGGCGCACATCAGGGCGGGTGCCGTCCTCGCCGGCCCGCTGTTTGAGCCTCTTACTCGGGCGCCGCCCCGGTTCGCGAGAGCGCGGGACTGGTCATACTTTTCATTTCCTGATTAAATAGTTGTTTCAAATCCTCGCGCTCCGTATGTTTGGTTGGGGGGGCGGCATGCATTGACCCGGCGCTCGGGGCCATAACTGACATAGTTGTCAACGGTCCCCCGAACAATATAATATGCCTTGGGGAAAATGGATCATATTTGCGAGACGGTTGGAAACCTTTATAATTACGATGGGATAGGCCCTACTATATGACCCGATAGAGGGAACCTGGGATAAGTCAGGGCGGTCTGCCCATACTCGAAGCCGAGATAATCAGCTTAGAGCCTCGGATTTCCGTGACTACTACACTCCGCGAACCGAACACGAATGCCTCGCCTCTGAGCCAACCAGTCGTCGAATTGCTTGTCCCTATATCTGACGGCGAAGTCGGGGACGTGGCAGTTCCGAAGCAGATAATAGGAGGTGATCGTATCATGAATAGGATCAAGGGTCTACCGCCGTCGCCCACTTATCGCTTATGTCGCCGGCCCCCCCCCGGCGGCCTCCTGCCACGGAGCTAAGTGATTTGATCCGGGCTATCGATTCCTTCGAAGCGGAGCGTATAATACAATTTACCGACTCGCGCGGCTCAGCGGCTCCTCATGAGCCTCTAAAGAGCTGGTAGACGGAGAGGGGGGGGGGCCGGCGGCGGTGAACCCGAAGAAGTCTACTCCGGATCCTTAAAAGTCGGATTATCAAAAGGATAACAAACAACTATTAGGCCCCTTTCGCTACAAACCGATGGGAGGATCATTCCCGTAAGCTACGGGGAAGGCTCCTCTAATTATGTCAAGCGCGCTGTTAGGGAAAAGAGGGACGGCGTCGGTAGTGGGTTTCGCCGGATCATAGATGTTGAGGCGTCGTGCCACACGACTATTATAGCCGGCCCATAAGGCCGCCCCGGAATTGAAATCACTTCGGAAATGGATCCGTCCGACGGAGGTTGGAGGGTGACGAGAGGTCGGTCTCATCATTATTCCCGGGAGGGATGCCATGCTCCTCCGCCGGATCCGGCGGCGGAATCGGAAAGCAAGTCCGTTGGACTTACTATGAATGGATTCAAGGGCGGGGGGGGGGGCTGGCAGGCGGGAAAAGGAAGAAAGAACCGACGGAAGAACCGAGAGGAAAGGGCACGAGCTGAAATGGCTGAGAAGTACCTCGATTTACAAGCCCGAACACGCTCCCCGCGCACTATGTGCCGCCTATGGGTCCGGAGGTGGTGCGTAAGCACAGGAGACGGCGGGGCACGAGACTACGGAGGGCACGGCGGCGGCCCGAAGCGAAGGTTTCGGGTTCTTCTTCTTCATCGAAGGTTATCGCCTCTTATTACCATATTCATCTATGAGGATTCATCGGATTCAGCCTTTATTTATCCACCCCATTCATCTATAATGATTTCTCATTCCTCTATGCTTATTCAAGGCTGGGGACGGAAACGAGCTATTCATCATGGAATTGCATAGTCAATGGCATAACTGGAAAATTCATCGTATATTCCGATGAATGATACTTTAATAATGCGATTACAACGATACCTGAAAATGCAATTACATAATGAATCGCATTTTTGAGCAAATCAAAAAGGCGGCGAACCGACTCGGACTCTTACGGACTTGAGCGAACGTATAGAGGCTGAAGAACCAATACACGTCCGTGAGGCCAAAAATATCTTTCTTCTTTCTCAGCCTTTCCTATTAATGCTGATCAATCAAATCTTAAGCATTAATACAATACTCGGAGCCAAGGTGTGGCGCAATCTGGTAGCGCGTCTGCCTTGGGCGCAGAAAGTTACAGGTTCAAATCCTGTCACCTTGAATCAAAATCGGAGTCAACTAAAAAGATGAAAATGAATCGACCGTTACCACCTCACCTTACCGTCTATAAACCACAGCTTACTTCGACGTTTCCTGTTTCCCATAGAATATCCGGGGCGTTCTTGGCCACTATGGTTTTGTTTAGTATTTTTTCTTTCAAAATAGGTGATCTCAGCCCCACGTTTTATCATTTTTACCAGTATCTCTTCCTTCTCACTTTCTATTTGAATTGGGTCATTATCAGCTTAGTCAATTTCACTTTATTAGCGTTGTGCTATCATATGAGTAATGGAGTTCGTCATTTATTGTGGGATTCGGGTCTTTTCCTAGAATTATCTAAAGCGTATACTTCCGGAATTATTATGTTATTCTGTGCAGCTTTCTCAGCTTTATTGAATATTATCCGACAACACTGGTCAAATGGCCAAATACCTTATCGAATTAGACAAAGAAAAAGGAAATGTTCCGGAATCACTATCAGCACTGGCCGGAATGGCCAAATACCACATTAGCCGGCTCATTCTTGTTACCTATTCTCAGTATTCCGTTTCATATTTCTAAACTTTATGCTAGCCCAAGAACGGTCTCAATCCTAGCCACCATTATAACTCTTTCGATATACCCACAAACTGCAAACCCATTTCCAATTTCGTATAATACATCCGCCAAATTCCACAGTGTTCCAGTTCATTTTGTTCAAAATTCTATGCTTCGAGCCGTCTGGGGTTTTTCAATTTTTGTTGACCCAAATTATTCCCGCTATCTCCATATTTCCTTTCAGTAATGAACTCGTAAGTGTTTCAGCAAAAATAGTAACTGTGTTTATAATAATCTACTATCGATTAGGACGCGATTCCTCGGTGTTGAAAATCACCGAGAATTCACAAAAAATAATAACGTGGGATTTGATATTGAGTCAGCTCCGGGGTGCTTGCTATTCAGCAACAGTCGGCCGGCTACAGGGATAATATTGAAGAGTCGGCCTGTAAATAAACTATCAAACAAATTCTCAGTCAGTGACCTTCCCTCCGTTTTTTACAAGGCCTTATTATGCTTCAGCTGCAGGAGAAGCACCCGGTGTCTGCCGCTGGGGCGGCCGCTGCGGGACAATGGGCGTTGGGTCAATTATGTGGCTGCCGTCTATTGCTGTCATTGTAGGCGGGGTTCGGTTACAGAATATATGGCAATGAGCGTGAAAACGCTCGAGAAGACCAAGCCCTGGACCAGAACGCTCGCCCGAAATGATAAAAAGAAAGTATGAGCTGGATAAAGAGAAGTATGAGCTGGATAAGGAAAGGTTCGAGTACGAAAAGTCGGAAAAAAGGGAGGCCACCGGATCCACAGTCGGAATTTCTTCAAAAGCGGCTCGTCCCTTTGAGCCTACGGCCGAGCGGGATACGTCTAATATCTTCGATTCATTTTTCTCACTCTCCGCTGCGCGCCTGGCTTTGTTGTTTTAGCCAAAACTAATCCTATTTTAGCTATTACCCTGTCCATTACTATGTTTTCATACGCAGGAGTACCCCCATTAGCTGGATTTTGTAGCAAATTCTATTTGTTTTTTGCCGCTTTAGGCTGTGGGGCCTACTCACTAGCCCTAATAGGAGTAGTTACTAGCGTTATCAGTCGTTTTTATTATATACGCTTCGTGAAAATAATGTATTTTGATACACCCGAAACATGGATTTTATACAAACCCATGGATCGTGAAAAATCGTTACTACCAGCAATCACTGTCTTTTTCATTACTTTTTTCTTTCCATATCCCTCTCCCTCGTTTTTAGTTACTCATCAAATGGCACTTTGCCTATGTTTATGAGCTTAACGATGGGGGCAGCTCACAAATCTTCGCGGCTGATTATCCATCATACGTAGAGAAATCCCCCCCGGCTCTCCGGCCCGTAGTGCATGCTTCCTGATTCCGTGGCCCCCGATCTTAGATCCAAGAGGCCCGTAGCCGCTTTTACTCAATCTGGTTCAGAATGCTGCGACTCAGTATTCATTGAATCGTGGGGCTGGGTTAACTGAGATACTTAAACAACCACGACATAGTCCAATTCCTATTGAAATCGCGGTTATTTATGCAGCTGTGGCAGACCGGCGGCGGTTCCCACACTATGAGCAAGAGCTATTGGAATCTATCAACCCAGGTATCCTTTCTGCTATTGCACAACGAAAAAGCAGCATTGAGCGAATTAGTAGTCAACCGGCTACCTCTTGCCAAGAATTGACGCGGAGCCGCCTCTTAGCGACTCATCAATCATAAAAAAAGAAGAGGGGCGAAGCTACTTGCTTCACCCCTCCCCCCTCCGGTTACCGGGTAGCCATGGCTTATGAAAAAGGTAGGGCATGGGCGGCGGAGGATTGCCTTCGGGAGTTCGTAAAGTCTCTCATTTTTTAGTTATAATCGTAGCCGCGCCCCCAACGACGCTTCCTTTCCGTAATTAGGGATGGGATATAAAAGCGCTTAGCGCCTCGGGTTTCCGCATTCGTTGTTGAATCAGGAGAAAAGGGATTCGAACCCTTAACCTTTGGTTTTGGAGACCATTGTTCTACCATTGGAACCATTCTCCTTCCAAAAAAATGGTTCTCGGTCCACGGAATTTGCACCTATTTCTGTCTATTCAGTAATCAGTTTGCTACTTTCTTCGATCTCAATTGGTGTTTCTTTTCCATTCGCTTCTTCTTCCAGTTTGGCTTACCCAGAGAAATTGTCAGCTCACGAATGTGGTTTTGAGGGCGGCCGTTAGGTTACCTACAGTCATAAACGTGTGTGGCCGAACTCCACACGAGGGGTATATGGCTTACTGGAAGCTGGTAACAGCGGAGGAACCGAAGCATGCCATAAAAGCATCACTGGGGGGAGGCGGCGCTGGGGGGAGAGGGCCAACCAAAGCGATACACTCGACCAAAGGGTCCGAAGGAGTATTCTTCACAGGGTCAATAGGTCGGAAATGGCTTGACGATTTCGGCACACGAAGACCCGGCGGCGGGCGGCGGCCCAAAGGGCGCGATACTTGCCGGCTACGCACTTTGGGCCAAAGAGTTCGGGTCGAAGGCGCTCGCTTTACGTGGCCCTACGGACCACCTCGCTTTCTGCCCGAGACCGTGATGCGAGCCCCCTGGCACTAACGAGATGAGGTGCTGTTATGGCGAATCGGAGTCGTTTTCGGGAAAGCATACCCTGCCTGCAGCTAACTCCGTGCCTTGCGCACGCGGGACGCGAAAAAAAAGGAGGACGCAGTCATGCCCTCTGCCTGCAGATGATCAGAATCGGCCAGGCCACGGGTCGGAGTGAAAATATGGGGGCGGATTACCCAACACATTGGGGACAGACGACTAAACGACATCTCGAAGTGCTACAGCCTGTAGGCGATACCGGCGAGGTCCAGCCGGATGAGCGCCGGCCGAGGCGGCGGGTTGGAAGTCAGAAGGCCCGCAGTACCCGCCTAAACCTTCGCTTCGGGAAGGCACCGGAAGCACCAGTAATCGGGAAAGGGGCCTAGGTATCTGCTTGGTCTAGGCGGATCTAACTCTACACAGCTTATCAAAGCAACTCCCACGGATCCCAGATTGGATGTGCCCGACACGGTCTGCGGTTTGCTCCCTGTTAGGCCTTTGGATCTCTAGCTATGAAAAAAAAAAGCGAACAGGCGGACTCCAGCTTCTCTATCGAGCTATAGGGGGCGGCGCAGCACAAAGTGGTTTTCATTCACCTAGTCCACCTGCCCCCCCGGCTCCCCGAAACTCGCCAAGTCGAACCCCGTTAACTCTGGAATCGTTCAAAAAGCAGAGCAACCCGACAAATACGAGATCATTCTACGCCCTGTCTTGCGTGGCTCCACCCAAGTTCAGCACTGCTCCCTCCCGCTCTCTGCGCATCGACGGAGAGCGCGGAATGGAATCATGCTTTACGAAGAAACCTATTCCGTTTATTCGGCGGGGACTGGAGGCCGGAACACCTAGAGGAGATAATCGGTTCTCGAGAACCGGAAATAAATATATAAATATATATATATTAACATATATATATATGCTGCGCCCGTAGTGGAAAAAGGACCGAAGCAAGTAGAGTTAGTGAGCCGTGTAATGGGCAACTATTTCGCACGGTTCGGAGGGCACTTCAGTAAGCCCTACATGGGCGTCTTGACCCCTATTCCTTTTGATGATGCCAGAAGTCGTTTCGATATACGATTTTATCTTGTTTCTATTTCATTTATTATATCTGATTCGGAAGTCACCTCTTTATTTCCTTGGGCAGTTTCTCTTAACAGGATTGGTTCGTTTGGATTCTGGTCTATGATGGTACCTTCACCTATTTTGACGATTGGATCTGTATATGAATGGAAAAAGGGCGCTTTAGATTGGGAGTAACTCTTCATTCGCGGAAGCGAATGGGGTGGAAAGAAAAAATATAGGCCCGTAGGGCTGAAGCTCTCATCGCTCTCTTTCTTCCTCCCCGGACACTTTTTCGGTACAAAGGACACGAGACCTGGGTATCGCGTGCGTCGTCAAGCCATATCCGGCGGCCCCCCCCCTCCGACCCCCCCCCATCCTCCCCAAACCTTCAGGTCTTTCGTGAAGCCGTCTCCTGTGCTTACGCACCACCCTCGGACCCATAGGCGTAGTGCGCGGGGGGGCGGGTATCGTGTGCTTCCCCAGAAAGAATTTTGGCTTTTCCGTGCGTTTGATTCCCCCGCTCGGTTTAATCCCTTAAACCCTCCGGATTGGAAGTATATAAAGCGGCGCTTCGCGGCGGTACTCTATGTCCCGCACAGTGAATGCCCGTAGTACTATGTGCCTGAAATAATAGATCCTTCTCGCTATGCAACGAACACCATCGCAAGCCACTCGTTGCGTCTGTTCCTCAATAGTTGATTATTGGACACATCGGGGTAATTAGCTCAGTTGGTAGAGTGCCTCGTTTACACCGAGAGAGTCAGCGGTTCAAGTCCGTCATTACCCAAGGGTTTTCCATTATATGTAATTATGAATTGGATCTGGCGTCTGAATACATGTACTTATTCGATTAATGTTGGTTGCGAGAATATGGAAGGGGACAAAGATTCTATGGTATCGGTAACCTGAGCTATAGAGATTACGGGGATAAACGGCCCATGAGGGAGAATAAAAGAATCCTACTACTCAGATTCGAGTAACGTAAACGAGAGATCCCATTAATAGACAGATCACGTGAGGGGTGGAGGAGGGGTCGAGATAGCTAGGGAAAGGACCGCCGAATGAGAGGATTACGAGGAAGAACCCTCCGTAAATGTGATCCAATCGTGAAAATCAATCCGCCGCGAACGTGACGATATGACAGATAGATCGATATATAGAAAAATGGAATGAGCGGCGGCGGGGGGGGGGCGGGAACCGAGATGCGCAACGGTGACGAATTATCGCAAATGTGACGATATTAGGAAATAATAATAATAACAATTGTTTCATATTATTACTATTATTACCAATAACGGATAAGGCTTATCCATACAATATGCCCCTATTTATTGGACCCAAGGCTTCGGCGGTGCCGTCTATCAAAATATCTCGGACGACCACAAGCCGTCCCCGCCGGTCGACTAAAGAACTCAGTATAAGGATTTGGAACCAGAAGAAGCCATTGAAGTCCTCCGGCGGGCCTATGTATTTTACGGAGTCGAATCAAAAACAATTTCTGATTCGACCATGAATTCGGCCATGAAAAAAAGACAAAGGGATAATATGCTAATACCTCGAAGAAAAAGGATAATATTATCATACCTCCATTGACGGGCACGGAGTGCTGTCCAATTCCAATGTGGCGTGGTGCTGAGCACCCAAGGAAGCGGCGTCGGGCGCCGCCGCCCGACACGAAATGGGCCGTAGGGGTGGGGGGTCATGGCTCGGTGTATAGATAATCGAATATATACAATACTTATCCCGCCGGTCGGGGGCTGGACAGCGCTTTCCAGAAAATGCTCTTCCGTGTACCATACGGGGGATACAGCCCCATAATTGCGCGTAGCGCACCGATTCAATTATTTCTATCAACATCGAAGATTTTGTATCTGTCAGGCCCCCGAAGACGATTCATCTTTTTTTTAGTAGTTCATTCATATATCTTTTTTTTCGGTAGTTCATTCATATAGAAATAGATATGATATTTATTCCTACGATGGTTCCGACCCACTCTTAGATGCCCCCTATATATCAGTGATAAGAAATATATAAGGTTCTAACTTTCATATTGGCCCGAAGAACGGAAATGCTAGTCGCTATACAGCGACGAAGCAAATACGCTTCGCGTATCCTGGGGGGCCGACAGTATAACGTGTCATTTCGTAAAGGCGGGAGTACCCGTCGCATCTGGCAAGTAGATGGATCGAACCGGCCGAGCCCTCAGAGATCGAGAAGGATTTCCCCGTGAAAAGATAATGAAGAGAAAATAGATATCGGCCATCCCGTCCCTGTTAGTAGTGGAGACGCTACGCTTCCCAAGTACTAGGTTACCGCCGGCACCGCGTCTACGACGGCGGCCGACGCATCGCGGAAGGCGGAGGTATCGTTTTCCGTCTGTCCGTCGTAGACGGCTAATTGTCTACGACGCCGTCCACGACGCTTGGCTCTTCGCCCATTTCCCTATCTATAGCTACAGCTCGGTCCCCAGTTTCTCTTTCTTATGCTTCTTCCAATAGAAATTGCTATTTCATATTGTATTACCGTACCGTAATACTTCATATACGATGCATCATTCTTTATTTTTTCCAATAAAAATTGTTATTCCATACTTTATTATCGTAATTTAATACCTCATATACGATGCATCACCAAACCGTTCCAGTTCTAGAGATCTTTAAAAAATGGAAATTTCTAAACTGCATGGAAATTCGTCTAGAAAGATCCGATTCAATGGTTTCGAATTGACCGAATTAGTAGTATCTAAAGCCCAAAATTATGCAGGCACGGGTAATGGAAACGAAGTGTAATGTCTTTCACGAAATAATTCAGAATATAATTACCCGTGATACCAATTCCCGAAATAAACTATAGACAGATCCCGGGCATATTTTCTAAATATAGTTCGAGAGGCTTGGAGGTGTAATTTCGGATATCTCGCCTGTGTTACTGGTAGAGGCGACTCTCTCTATTTCTTTCTTGTGGAAATACTGAGACCGTATCTCCGTGGCGGTCGACGTCGCCAATAATTGCTTTTTAGAGTATTAATTACCCCGGGACGGTTTAGTTCTTTGTAACGGGAGGGCGTATCAACATCATCTTCTATTTAAAAGCGACTGCATTCGGGCATCATCCTGCTGAAGCTTGAGCTGTTCATCCCTATTATGTTTATAGTTATTCATTTTCTCCCGTAATCCATCATTGGCTTTATAATTAGCTAAATGAGCGAGACCCACCAACAATACCAGCCACGAGTTCCCTCCCGTATCGACAGAGGGAATTTTAGATTTTCAAGCTGCTCTGCATTGCCTCGTGTTTCGTTTAGGTATGAACCTAAAGCTGTGTTGAAGATCCAATTCATTCTCTACCTGCCACGTGCTGTTTGATGAAGTACTAATTCAAACCACCTATCACGGATTCTCACTCGAAGTGATTCTGGTCAGGGCCATAAAACTCCAGTTGATCGTCGTTTACCATGACGCAAGCGTATATAATAAATGGTGGCCCAAGTGTAGAATATGAAGCCGCGTGGGTGAAAAAATAAGCTCATTATTGAATGCGAAATAACGAACAAGATGAAACAGCCACTCCGGCAATCCTATAACGCTTTTCTGAACGAGGCCCGAATGCAACAAACAGTTGGAAGAGATCGGATGGAACAAATAAAATAAAGCGGCGAATCCGGTTTTTTCGAATAGATACATAATTGTAGAGACAGTTTAAAAACCAAGTAAAACATGCGGAAGCGTCAAACGATGGAATTTGTGGAACCAGCGTTAAAGGCGGAAGTATAAAAAGATGAAAGTTCATAGTAAGTCCAGTCGGATCATATTAATTCCATTCCTTCTTCGGGGCGATCGGTCCCGGATTCAGGAGCAAACAGACCTCGGCTCTCCCTTTTCAGCACGAGTAAGTTGCATGTTCCGCTTCATGTTTCGCTGGAGGGACCGGAGGATCCTGTATCGAGACGGTTTTGCAGAACCAGAAAGCTGGAGCCGGTTCGAAGGAAGCCATGCTAATTATAACGAAGTTGCGTTCTGGCGCCCGCCGTCCCAACAACGCCAGCCGCGATACGTCACAGGTTTCCCGGGCACCGAGAGACTACCCGCCCCAACCCGACAAATGGGTGGGTTTGAGTTACACACATAATTGTCAAACGCGCGGGCTGACGAACCCCACGCTCCGGGAGCATGTTCTTATAACGCTATCCCAAGAAGCCTTATCCATTATATCGAACCAGTCGGAGCGGCTGGTTAGGATAACGGTAATCCAACAATTGATTTTATTATCTTTCTATAGAGAAAGAATTTGTGTTTTCGCTGGCAGCTCCACAAATTCCATATGGAATTTGTGGAGGCTTGCCGACGCAAGGGAACGCACTTTTGCTCGAGTTATAGGCATGTTCGAACATGTAACCGCAGAAGAACCGCCGCGTGCGACGCATGGCGCGCCGCCGCCTGCCTCCTCGTCGCCGTCGGGTTGCGTTCCCGCAGCCTTGTGCCTTCGGGAGTGATAATTTGCGTATTCGTCGAGTTCCATTACCTTACCACGCGCTTCGTCGAAAGGGAACACGACGCAGGGCCTGTAACCAGGAATATTTGCTATTCAATCCGTCGCGGGTCGGCATTTGGATCCGCCGGGAATCATCTTGACTTGGCTGATTCAATATACGTTCGAAAATTTCGTGCCCGCAGGCGGGGTTTGCACTGGGCAGTAGTGCTTGGCTCCGATTAACTAGAATTCGCTCCACATATGATGTCGAGCTGAGCTCGACTTTGCTATCTTCAAGCTTCAATTTGTACGTGCACTTCACCCCCGCGTGTGGCGTTTGAACAGGTTTTTGGTAATGGGAGATGAAGCAGGTTGCCGTTCGGATAAATCGCATCAGCGAGTGAGCGTTCGATGCCCTCCCGCATGCTCCAGCAGCAATCCCTCGATCGACCACGATCCGATTAGTTGATGTACCTCATCGACGTATATGCTCTCGCCGACCGAGAAAGCAGCCGCAAAAGCTTGAGGCGCGGGCGGAAGCAGCCACGAATGCCGGCGGAATGGTTTCACGATCATTCGGGATTTGCTGCGGCTGCATCACGAATTCCTGCGGTCGCTCCTGATGAACCAGATTTTGATGACTGGGGGCCTGTTCGGGTACCCGTTTTTAATAATTACGGTTTCTTACTAATGTTTATAATGCAAAAATTCATCGAATTTCTGCTTGCTTATTTCGTTTCTTATTCGCTCGGTGCCTAACACTTAGTAGTACGAGATACACGAATGGCTTGAACTAGTACCATAAATAATTAGGAGATGGCTTTGGGCCAGGGGGTCCTACGAAGGATACTTACTTCTTCGGCTTTACAGGGGTTTTTTATCCCTCACTCGCTTAGTTATTGCCGGTCATGCCGCCGCCGGCTTCCATTACCTCATCCGCTTGAATAACGAATAGGCATGTGTGAATACCACTATTGGAATAAGCACTGCCCCCCCCCCAAACTCCACCACACACCGTACAATTCCTCTGAGATGTACAATTATACGTATTATACTCGGAATCATCAACAACCAAAAAATGGAATGTCTCTCTCTTGCAATAAATCATCGTAGATAATTCATTATTTTCGGGGAAATAGCTTAGTGGTTTATAGCGCTGGTCTGTCAAGCCAGAAGTCGCGGGTTCAAATCCCGTTTTTCCCGGTGGAACTGGAATCCAATTATAAAAAAAAACCAGTTCATCGAGATATATATATATATTTTTTCTCGAAAAGAGCTTAGATAAGCTTTTTCTCGAGCTTCGGCATACTGGCGGCCCCCGCCGCATCCCCGCGCATATGCCGAAGCCGGGGTGAGCTAAAATATTTTTCTTTGGAGGTATGGCTGAGTGGTTGAAAGCATTGGTTTGCTAAATCAGTGCGACAAGAAACTGTGCAATGTAATGCGGTTCAATTCCACAGGACGAAACCCCCGTCCTACCCAACCTGGACATGCGTCGGGAGTAATCTCGAGGTGTGAAGCTCTAGGGACAATGTAATGATGCTTGGGATTCCGTACCAAGCTAATGCTAGGGTGAAGAGACCCGGCGGCGGGCGGCGGGTCTTCGCGTGAGTCAAGCCGGCCAGAAGACCCGTAAGCCGAAGAAGCACGTAGTGCCGGGCAAAGAAGTATCCTTCGGACCCTCCGTCGGGCCCTCAATAGATGAACAGTTCGAACGAACTAATACAGAGACCTCGTAAGAAACAATCCGAGGCGGAACCGAAAGATCTTCTGGATGAAATTAGGTGAAGAATTGGAATGGTAGGCATCCCGAGCGGGAAGCCAGTGGAAGGGGGGTGGTATCTCCGATTTTGATATCACCGTGGGTTCAGATTTCCATCGGGGTTTTTTTAGGTTCTTCCTGTTGAGAGAAATGGTACATTGCGCGGAACTTGGTAAACCCGTATCGCTCCTTTCAGGAGGCTCTGTGGTAATGCGGAGTAACGCGATGCGGGTAGGGGACAGCTCAAAAAGCAAAAGCCCGTCCGTAATTGATGGGATAGGATCTTGTGATCCACACCGAAAGGTGGCAGACTTGAGCATGGGTGACTTGTACTATATCTTTCTCGAGACTTTGATAAAAGGGATATAAAATTCATTTTTTTTGATTGGCAGGACAGGGGCTTAGAGCTGCGTGCGGGCCATAACGCTTAACTCGCCGTTTCACACATGGAACAAGTTCTAGTGGCCAATGATTCAAGCATGATTCTTGCGGGTTTACATTTCGGACAGGTTGCTTGAGCCGTATGCGGGGAAACTCGCACGTACGGTTCTTAGGGGGGAAAGCTTTAGAGGGCCGACCCATCCCGACAAATACAACGATATTGTATCATGGGTTCAAATCCCATTTCCTCCGTAGGGGACGTAGCTCAATCGGTGGAGCGTATGTTTTGCAAGCATGAAGCTGTCGGTTCAAATCCGATCGTCTCCATAATCTACTGGAAAAAAAATGGAATAAATGCTTGTAAAAACGCAACTTTATATATAAAAGGAGCGTTATGCTTCGCACCTTAATTTGGCTTCGGGGGGCCAGGCTTGTGCTGGGATAGAATCTAATGCGTTGAAGCTGAAGGTGGAATGACTCGGATCTCAAATGTGCGCCGTTTAAATAGCAATGCGTTCTTGGCGATAGGCCGATTAATGATGCCTAATATAGAGAAAGCATCACACTATCCCTGAAGGGAAAGCCCAAAGGGCGGCGTGAAACCGATAGCGTTATGATGTTATCCGAACTATAGCTCCATGGATCTTAGTAGTTCCTTCGGCTGGAGTGATCCGGCTCGGGCTGGTTGGCTTAACAAACACACGTGGTTGTAATTGAGGCCGGAGGAACCGTTGTGTCGCCAGCATTGCGCCACGCCACCGCCTCCGATTCGAGGGTTCGTAGAAAGAATGGAACATGCTGGAGCCAGCTACCGCATAGATACAGGCATGGAACTTCAGAACCTACGGAACAACTAGTGACACATCGGAACGAAAAATGAGATTGCGGGCGCGGCCGGCGGCAGGAGGAATATCTCCTCATCCCCACCAGCCGGCCTGGGGAGGAAGGGCAACGGGAGCGGCGCCGCCCCGACGGCTCCTGACCCAGCTGCTGCCGGAAACCCCGGGGGGACACGGGAACCCTTGAACACTCACCGGGACGAAGGGATCCAGCCCCATGACACGATAAGCTGAGACGGAGCCTATTCACTTACCACTCAAGGCGGGATAACACCCAGGCGCGTAGCAAAGTAAGCCTCTGGGCTTACCTATGCACGGATGACCCGACACAGTCCGGGCCTACGGACTGTACGCGGCCCCGCCACCTCAAACACCAAACTCCGGCCCCCCGGTTAACTCCATCGCTCTGATTCCGGCTTACAAACTATTAAAAGACTACATGAACCACCTATATCTTACGAAATTGCTACTCACGCTTTAAACGGAACTTATATACCAGCTACAGAATCATGGAAACCTTTTACGATTGACCGCTCGGAAAGGATTATACTGTAAAGTATCCGGCACAAACTTACACATAACAACCTATGGTAAACTGAAATCGAAGCGGGGGGGGGACTGCGCTCCGCGCCTGGGGAATTCGGAAAAACCATTGCCAGACTGGCGCGTGGCGGAGTCCTCCAATCCAAAACACCTCTCGGAGAATTCCCAAACCACCAAATGGAGAGGCCCCTCGGGCCCTTGGGCACGCGTTGTGAGCCATACGGGCAGTTATCGAACCCGCCCTCGGCTTCGGCTTACGCACCTCCAGTCGTGGCTCCCGTCCGAGCCGCCGGTCCTCGCACTGCACTGAGAAAGATAAGAACGAAGGCCCGGATGGGCAATCACTTCGACAATATCAACCACCACAAACTAGCTCCGTTCCTCGATGCGAAACTTCGAGACCCATAGCTTTTACAACTTCACTGGGAACTGGTTGGGGCAGGGTATGGACTAGGGAAGGAGCCCCAAACTGGAGTTGGGATACGGGGGAGTACGCTACGCGCCTATGCTGTCCAGCCCCCTCCCAGACCAATTATGTGAAGAATCGAAGATAAGATACAAAGCCCCAACCCCTCACCCGATAGACGATTCAGACTGTTAGAAGAATATAGAGAGGAAGCGGGAGCACGACTGGAATGGCTTAGAAAAGCAATAGAGAGGAGGTGCGGCGAGGCACTACCTACGATATGCAGACGACTGGATCGTGGGGAAGGTAGCGCTGACAGTAGGAGCTGAAATAGCATCATTCCCCAAACTCCATCCGGACAACACAAGGATAACTCGTACGAGCGGCCAACTAGCTCTCTTTATCGGAACCCGTATCAAGGTTCTGACAGCGGAATCCATTAGAAGTCACGGGATACTCGTGGGAGGACAACGGAGTGCCGCCCGCCCGCCGCACTTGCTCGCTCCCATAGAAAGGATCGTGAAACACATGGGAAAGGCTCATGTACCCCACCGACCAACCCGTTAGATAATGGAGCATCTTTTTACCACGAACTGATCTTAAGATACCAGGGCATCATGAGTGGATACATGAACTACTATTCCTCTGTGGATAACTACGGAATGTTAAAACGAGTGGCGTACATCGTGAGGTGGCAGCAGGAACTTCGAAACGAAAGTTCGAAGTGTTGTCTGTAGCAAGCGTCTTCAAAGGGACAAACAGGAGAAAAGAATTATAGGCGGCGGAGAAACGATGTTTTCCGTTTCGCAATAAATAATGAAAAAAGAATAATTATCCACCAGACTTAGACCCCGAACCCATGCGGCGGTCCTACCTAGCCCCTGCTGTATATGCGGCGGGAACCGGGAGAACTCGAAGATGCACCAGCACCTTCGGAAATCGAGGGCGAGTGGCGGCCTCACGAAACTAACGGTCCAGCTCAACCGGAAACAAATTCCGGCGTGGCGGCGGACCTGTCATCCGAAAATGGGGAAGTACGACGGCAAGAAATTAAGTCTATTCGATAGGGAAGTGTAAGCCGGGTTACCGGCCTCGTATTAGGTGGGAGGGACTCTCGTGATTGGATTGCATAGGCTTCGGACCGCCGCGCCCCGGCGGCAGTGGGCGTCGGAATAAGTGAAGGCCACCGATAGTCCAAGCTCGGCCCGGAGGGCGGCCCCCCCAGAGCCCGAGGATCGGGGAGGGGATGCAAGGAAATCTTGCACGTCCGCCGGTTCGGGGGAAGGCCATTGATACCTGACGAAGGGCTCGCAGCTGAATAATTGGGGTTAGTGGCCCATCCCTTACCATTTACTTGCTTCAACTACTCATGCTACGGGGAGCACTAACTCCATTCCCTTTTGAAGAGCAAGAGAAACTTTTACAATCCTGTGGGGGAGGCGGGATGCATGCCAGTTACATACGACCGGGTGGAGTGGCGCGCCTGCCTTTGGGCTTAAGTGAAGATATTTTCCTATTCACACAACAATTCGCTTATCGTATTGACGAATTGGAAGAAGTGTTAACCAACAACCGTATCTGGAAACAACGATTAGTGGATATTGGTATTGTCACTGCACAGCAAGCTGTGGCGGATTGGGTGGGGATCCAGCGGTGTAATGTCAGGAGGCTCGGAGTATGCTGGGGTTTGCGAAAAGAAAATAAGCGCCACGACCGATTGGATTTTGACGTACCAGTAGGTACCAGAAGAGATTGCTATGATCGTTATTGTATTCGTATTGGAGAAAACAAAGTATTCGAATCATTACGCAATGTCTCAATCAAATGATCGTAAACCCGTATAAAATGAAACAATCCATGGAATCTTTAATTCGACGTTTCAAACTTTACACAGGTTTCCGTACCAGCTTTTTCTACCTATGCAGCAGTAGAAGCGCCTGAAGGAGATTCTGGTGTGTTGCCAGTCGGTGATGGAACCAATCGTCTTTATCGTTGCGAAATAAGAGCACCAGGTTTTGCTCATTTACAAGAACTTGATTTTATGTCCAAACATCACGCGCAACCTGTTCACGAGATGAGACGATGAGTCATACCTGTGCGCTCTACTCAGCGTACATCCGCACCGGGATGACGGAGTGATCAAACCGAGTTTTTTATGAAGGTGAAAGTCCGGATAACGGGGTAACGGCGTACCCACACGCGTTTGAAGTGGCATCCAAGGGTGTGAAGGGTGGCGGGCCCCCCGGGAATCGAGCAGGGGCGTGACAACCTCCTTGGTTATTGTCCGGGTGACCAGTGCGGCGGGTATTTAACCGGCTAATTAATGAACCGCAGCATCCGAAGCGTCGTCATGGACAAGCGGGGCGGCGGTATTGCTTCCTACTCAAGAGACCCCCGCCGCATCCGGCGGAGCATCGAATGTAGGCCTGAGGGGAAGTAATGTGATGTGCCTTCCCGTTTTTTCAACGCGCCTCCGGCGTCTAGCGGGAGCTTTACGGCCCAATCCGAAAGGATAAAATCTCGACTGAACCCTGAACACCGTTATACGGGCCAACCGTGGGGTGGGCAGGAATAGGATGGGACAAAAAGCTAGGAAGAAATATTTCTTCCCATGCCGAATTGTCCTTGCATCCGCAGACGGAAGGGGTAGAAGCTCCAGCAGGAAGATGAGAGACTTGGATCGGCGGCAGTTGCTAGACCGAAAATCAATTCAGGTACATGTCTCTAAGTTGCAAACCTTTCATTTTCAGGCTGAGTCGGGAACAGAAGTACAAACAGATGCACGTGAATTGGTAGGCTATGCCAAATTCTTGGGGTACCCAAGATAATCGAGTAAAAAGCACCGTGGTCTGCCCGGCCTCACGGCTAAACAGCGGGGAGCGCGATCACTGGATGCGAAAAGAATCTCTTTTTCCACCACCCCCAATACCGAGAGACCGAGCCAAACAAACGTGAGCCCTTATGGCCTTCCCCAATGGGACGCTGGATTCGGCGGACCTAGTAGTTACGGCGCCGCCGCCCTGCGGCGACGCCATCGCATCGATTTACACATCCATTAATAAGAAAGATAAATATGTACTTGAGGCGGATATACACAAGTTTTTTGATCAGGTTAACCATGAGGACGGGAACTCGAAACTTTCCCACGAATGAGGAGACAAATAACACCGTGGCTGGAAGCATAAATACTAGACCGGGGTGAATACCCAGAATAAGGAACCGGGATCTTCGCCAACGTGGCACTTCATGGATCGGAGTAGTCCCTTAAGATTTGTAGTCCCTTAAGATTTGGGTAGAAAAAATAGGGACACCAAAAAAGCCGTTGGGCGGAGAGAGAAACGGACCCAGCTCCCTCTTATCCGGTACCCCGACGATTCCGCGGTCCTCCATTCATTCGAATCTGAGAATAGTCCAACAACAAGCCGTGTGGGGATCGAACGACTACTCCAGCCGCTGGGGCTAAAGCTTAAGCGAAGTAAAACTCGCGGCCAAAAAAAATCTTTTTTAAAAAAAATCTTTTTAAAAAAAAATCTTTTTTAAAAAAAATCTTTTTTACCGACCCGTATCCGTCAGTACCTTGTGGGTGGGAGCCTGCGGGCGTACAAAATCCTTGCTTGTAAGGGCTAGTAGAAAAAGGATGAAAAACTATTTAATGAGGGGGCCAAAATACGACGGAAAAGCGCACATCTCGGGGAACTGGCTCGATCGGATGCAAGGAGCCGTAGGACGGGAAACTGTCGCGTACGGTTCCGAATCGGCGGGTGGGAGACGACCCCGACCATAACATGCTAGCAAGTGTTGTCACCATCATAGGTACTCAAGATATCGTGTTTGGAGAGGTAGATAGATAAGACTACTAATTGCACAGATAGGACCAAAGAAATCTATATTGTTTTCCACTTACCCCTATCATTTCCCGCCCCTTTTTCGTCTGACAGTGCCCCGCCGCCCTACGGGCCTCCTGTTTCGAATATAGAAATATATAGATATATCTATATATTTCGCTCGATTGGGATTATCACCAATATAATGAAGGAGGCCGCAAGAATAAATAAATGAATATATATGTATTTTAAAATTTCCCGCCCTACAAGCCTCCATAATGCTTCCCCCCGTCGGGCGGCTTTATGTAATTGCCAAGAAGCACAGGGAAGCTCCAAAAAACACGGCCTGGGTTATCTATCAATAAATAGATGAACCTGAGAAACGACCCGTGGAGCATAAAAAGAGAAAAAAAAATATATATATATTTTTTGCCGCCGCGCCGTTGCGGCGGAGGTTCGGAGAAGCCAGGTTAGTCAAATCTTTTTTTTCGACACTTGTTCGAGGGACACTAAACTCGGGTACGTCTTCCTTCCTATAGTCTCGTGCCCTTTGGTCCAACGGGTCGAGCCCGGCGGGGGCCGAACCCTTCAGGTCTTTCGTGAAGCCGTTCCCTGTCCGAAAGTGTCTACGCACCTTCGGACGGCCATAGGCACGTGGTGCGCGGGGAGCGTGTTCTGGTATCGTGCGCGGTGAAGGAAGATTTCTCCGGCCTTCGGCGCTTCTTCCGCAAAGCCAAAGAAGAGCCCCCCAGCCAAATAAGTTTCCTTCGGGGCCTTCGGACCCGTCACTCCTTTGACCTGTATAAGGAAGGGCCAACGGTTTTGGGCCTGCGCAGAGCGAAAAAAGAAGATATTATTTTTTTTATTTCTGCGAGCTGCGCCCGAACCAAAAAATATTCCTTTTAGCGAAGCTCATAACGCTGATGAATAATCTATAATGATTCATCGACGTAGCTTGCGGGGAGGTATATGCATAGCGACTTGCCAGATGCGCGCAATCGACAACGCAGCTCCGCACTTCGTTTGCTTTGCGGGTGCAGCATAATATAGATTTTTTGGGCTTCGCCCCCCCTCGCGTAAAGCGTCAGCTTTCCGGCGCATGGGAAAGCGGAAGAAATATTTTTTTGCATTCTCTCCCCGGCTTTACCCCGGCATAGCGAATGATGGGTAAGGGTGGAACGATGAAAGCGCCCAAGGCCCATAAAAACCATCAGGATTATGCCATTATTACGTAATGGCATAATGAAAAACTAAAAAACCACGTGGAATGACTGCCAAAATATGCATCGTTATTAAATCTTTTGAGAATCAGAGGTCGGGGCTTCTGCTTAGCACACGCAAGATTGGATTGCCTAAAAAACAAATTTTATATACAGTATTACGATCACCTCATATTGATAAAAAGTCCAGAGAACAATTTGAAACGAGAATACATAAACAATTGCTGGTCATGGAAACGGAAACGCATAAATTGCGTGAAAAGTTGAATTGGTTAAAACTACATGATCTACTTGGAGTTCAATTGGAAATTATCTTTTATTATCAAACCCGTTTGGATAAAGTTTGCGAACCCTAGTCAAATTGCTTCTGAGTAAGTCCCCTAAAAATACAAAATCACACCGTGTTTGGCGTAGCACTACGTATAATCGAATCAGGGCCAAAGGGCTACCAAATCTATGGTGTTGCATCGCGTAACACGCGGCGAGACCGAGGGGCAGGGGGGGGGGCGGCACTGTCCGACGCCTTCGGAAATGAAAAAACCGACAAGAAAAGGGGACTGCCAGAAAGAAAGGGAGAAACAAACTGACAAAAACTCACGAAAAGAGGAAGAAACTGACAGGGCACAGACGAAATGGCGAGAAAGAAGGCGCGTAGCGCTTCCTTCCCGGAGGCCCTAGTGCTACGCGCCTCCCCTCCTTATAGTCGCGTGCTTTTGGCGGCTGCCATAGGCACGGAGTGCGCGGGGAGCGTATTCGGGGAAAGAGAGGTGCGTAGCACTCGACCAGAGGGAGAGCGCTTTACGATTAAAGGGCGCAGCTCTACTCGCCAAGGGGGAGAGAGCTGGATTTGCTCTTGTTTGGTTCGTGTGCCAGCTAAGACTTAACCCGGGATCATATGGAGTAGTGGCCGCATAGACAAACATGATGCACACTTGGTGTGCTTTCGTACGAGATCGTGACACCTATGTAGTTGATTGGAAGGGAGTGCCCCGTGATATATTTTATGGCTAGTAGCGAAGCCATCAATCATCTACGATGATTGATGACACTGACAGTCGGAGAGAGGTGTACTTACGGTACATTCGGTTTTTCGGTGTCGTTGATGCTTCAAACGAAACAAAAAAAGGCAGATACACTACGAGAAATAGTTGCTGGAAGGGAAAAGGTGCGCCAAGTTAGTAATAATGCGTCTCCGGCGACGAGCCGGCACGGAGTGTTCTGTGTAAAGCGTCCCACTATCCTCGCGGGGAAAGCCCAAGGGGTATTGTAGCATGTAGGTGAGAAGGGGAACACGGCGTGAAACCGATAGCGCTAAGCCGTTCTCCGAGCTAGAGGTTCTATGGATCGTATCGGAGGTCTACTGGAGGTATTCCACTCAGTTCGGCTGTGGCCTCCTCGGCCCAGCCACCATGTCGCCAGCGGGAAGCGCGACCTTCTCCCCAGCCACCGCCCCCTGCTTTTCGGGTTAGAAAACGGAGTGGAACACACTGGGAGACAGCTACCGTACAGATACGGGAAATGACCAAAAAGCCTAATGAACCGGCGGCCCGACACACTAGAAACGAAACTTGGGATTGCCTAGGGTCACTCTCAACCCGGCTAGGAAAATATTTCCGTGTCAGAACCGAGGGAAGTAGGAGGGCAACGGGGGACTCGTAGTAACGGAAATACCGCGAAGGGGCCCAGAGCAAAAGAGATCGGAGATTACTTCGGTAAGGAAGAACCTTATCCCGTTCATCCTGACTGGGAGCTTACCCGAACAAATACGGGCAACAGTCCCGGACGCCGGCCGCCGCCCCCCCGGCCTAACCAACCGGCTGAGTCAAAAGGATCGCTTGGAGAGCCGTATGCGGGGAGACTCGCACGTACGGTTCGGAGGAAGGCCTTCCCAGACGAGGGATCAGGCCCCCCTACCACTAAAACGATTAACTTTTCATTTGAAACGGAGTTCTGCTGGAAGAAATTCATCAGGGCGTATTACGGTTTTTCACCGAGGGGGTGGATCGAAGCGATTGCAGCGAAAAATTGATTTCAAACGAAGCACTTCGTCTATGGGCATTGTAGAAAGAATCGAATATGACCCAAATCGTTCGTCTTGGATTGCTTTAGTACGATGGATCGAAGGGGTTCTACGCCCGCCGCACCCGCCGGCTTTTTATAGAGCGAATAGTCGAAGAGAAAAAAATATGTTCTTTTTCGGCCTCTTATTCTCGTTCTCTTCGCTGCCTAGACGAGCTCGGGGAATGAAATACGAAAAAACGAGGCCCGGAGGGTGCGGGCAGGTACTGGAAAGTTCTTGGGTCTTAAGGGCACGAGGAGGAGACCTTAGGGCCAAAGAGGTGGCCTTAAGACCTTTGGGTAGCTTTCTCGGGTTACCCGGCGTAGCAGTAGCTGGGGCAAAGCCCGCTTTCTTCGCTTTTCGAATGAAAGGCCCCTCCCTAACGGGAAGAGAGCGCCTGTCGGCCCTCAGGGAAGAAAATACGTTCTCTCGAAGCGAAGGCCAAAGGTGGAGAACGCATAGCGGGGCGACGAAGATAAAAAGAAGCCTAGTACTCCCTTGGTCCCAAGGGCCGAGGGCCGGCGGAAATGGCTTGACGATTTCCGCACACGATACTGAGAAGAAGGACCGAAGGCCGGGAATGGCTGGTAGATTTTCGCACACGATATTGGGGAGAAGGAGACGAGACCCGAGGGAGAGGCACGTAGTGCTCGGCCCTTCTTTCTACAAGCCCGAACATGCCCCCCGCGCACTCCATGCCGTCGGGCCGCCGCCTTCGGGTTCGGGTCGAGTGCTACGCACCCCCGAGCCTTTCACTTATATATTAGCCAGTGAAAAATTGGAAGCGGGCAAGACGGTGATGAATTTTCATCGGTCTAAACCTTCGACCCCGTTAAACTACCATCAACCTTCCCAGAAAGCTAATGAGGCGGCGGGCCTCCTCAGGGTAGAGACCGCGGCGCCGCGGGATAGCCAAGCTTGGCTACACGGAGACTACGCTTCTAGTGAGAATAAATACATACTTGATTCGTATTATCAAATGGTCGGAAATTGCATACCATTAGCCAAAATACCTATAGGCACGTGGGTACATAATATTGAAAGGAACCCAGGTCAAGGCGCAAAGTTGACTCGAGCTGCGGGAACCTTTGCTCAAATAATTAAGAAAGTTGAGAATACACCACAATGTATTGTGCGGTTACCTTCGGGTGTTGACAAACTAATAGATTCCCGATGCCGAGCTACTATTGGTATAGTTTCTAATCCTAATCATGGTAGACATAAGCTTAACAAAGCAGGACGAAGCCGGTGGTTAGGCAGACGCCCCATCGTTCGGGGTGTTGCTATGAATCCAGTTGATCATCCTCATGGAGGCGGTGAAGGACGCACTAAAGGAGGTAGACCTTCGGTATCACCTTGGGGCAAGCCTACCAAAGGTGGATTTAAAACAGTAGTAAGAAAACGCAGAAATTAGTTTATGACACGCTCTATATGGAAAGGTCCTTTTGTGGATACTTGCTTATTCAAGCAAAAAAAGATTAAGTGGAGAATTCGGTCACGTAGATCTTGTATTTTGCCTCAATTTGTTGGTTGCTATGCACGAATCTATAACGGAAAAGGTTTTGTTGGTTCAAAGATTACTGAAGAAATGGTTGGTCATAAATCTGGAGAGTTTGCTTCTACACGGAAAACCTCCTTCTTGGGTAAGAGAGCTTTGCTCTCGAAAACCAAGATCGAACCAATCAAAAAGGTACGATAGTAAACTATGGCACAAAAAGTCAATCCGATTTCAGTCAGACTAAATCTGAATCGTAGTTCAGATTCCAGTTGGTTTAGTGATTATTACTACGGGAAATTGTTGTATCAAGATTTGAATCCTAGAGATTATTTCGGTTCAATACGTCCACCTACGGGAAACACGTTCGGCTTCCGTCTCGGTAGGTGTATTATTCACCATTTTCCTAAAAGGACATTTATTCATGTATCTTTTCCGGATCGACTTAGCCAATCAAGACATCAAGGCCTTGGGGCAATACCATCTGTCAAGTTGATCGGGCGTATTAACGACAATACAGTGAGACAGAGAAATGAAGAGATTTGGCCCAGCCGCTATGAATACCATGATCGATCGCCATCGATACAGAAGATTGACCAATTACTTCGAGTCAGCGATTGGATGGCCGACATACACTCTACTTTTCAAAGTATCTGGCCGGAAGACGAAAATGATGACGGAAGAGCGTCAGAAGAACGCTATGCGTTCTCTCGCTTCGCGCCTTCCGTCCCGGTAGCTGTGCGTGCTGAGGAAAAAAAAGAGACTTTTGGGTCCGAAGGAGACTTCTTTGGTTTTACCGGGCGCGCTTCCTCGGATTATTTCGTAATGCAATATTTCTTCAATCTAAAGAACCAAATTCAATTCGATCCTATGGTTAACAGAAGTCCTGTGGCACAGGGCCTAGCTGGAACATCCACGATTGGGGAAGCAATTCCGCCGGCCAAGACCGAGCAAGGAACACAAAGCGGGAAGTCAATTCGTCAACCCAGGTCCACATCGTATTTCGATGCTACCATATTCTTGAAGTATGCCCGATTCAGGAAAGCTACATCTCTTTCCAGTCGTTATTATTATTTGAAAAAAATGCAATCTTTATTTCCTAATCGAACCAAAACTAATACCTTAATTCAGCCAGTCAAAATAGCTTCTGTTTATCGAAGTGCCTCTCCAATTGCTCAAGAAATATCTTGGAAACCAGAACAAAAAAAATCATTTCGACAAATATGTAGATCTATATTTAAACAGATTAAAAAATGCCCATATGTGAAGGGGATCCGTATTGGTTGTTCAGGTCGATTAAATGGTGCGGAAATAGCTAAAACTGAATGCAAAAAGTACGGTGAAACATCTTCACATGTTTTTTCCAATCAAATCGATTATGCGAAAACACAAGCATCTACTCCTTATGGAATCTTAGGTGTCAAAGTGTGGGTTTCGTATTTTCTAACAAAAAAAAAAGGGACAAGCTGCGCTATATCCAAAACGTACGAAATTTCGTAAATATCGAAGAGGCAGATGTGAAGGTTGCGAAGCGGACGGTACAGAACTTTGTTTTGGAAAATACGGCATCAAAAGTTGCGAAGCTGGCCGTATTTCGTATCAAGCAATTGAAGCAGCGCGTCGTGCTATAAGCAGAAAATTTCGAAGAAATTCTAAAATATGGGTAAAAGTTTTCGCAGATATTCCTATTACCAGTAAACCGGCAGAAGTGCGAATGGGAAAGGGCAAGGGAAATACTAAAGGTTGGATTGCTCGTGTGTTGAAGGGACAAATCCTATTTGAAATGGATTGCGTCAGTCCGTCAAATGCTCAACAAGCTGCTACATTAGCCGCGCATAAACCGGGTTTGTCGATAAAGTTTTTTAAGTGGTCGTAAGAAAGAGAAAAGAATATGGCAAAAAGTCAAAATTGGCTTGTAACCTTCGTCACGTTATTTAGCTGTATCGGATGAGTCCGCCCAGAATCAAAAAGCGGCATTCCGCACGCCCTCTTTCTGGTCGAGTGCTATGCACCTCTCCCCCTGGTCGAGTGCTATGCACCTCTCCCCCTGGTCGAGTGCTACGCACCTACAATCAAGATTTCTTTTATGTTCCGATCATCCCTATGTATATGCTCAATGGCGCTTCGCGCCTTTGCTTATTTCATTACTGCGTTCTATTGTTCCGACCCGTCGGCTCGGATTCTGCCAGACAGTCGCGGGCCCGGACAGTATCTTGGTTTTGTGGTGTCCGAAAAGTCCGGGCTCTTCTACGGATTAATACGATTCGATATTGCAAGGTTCGGCGGCATCGACCTCGATAGTAAGAGTAGACCTTGCTATGTTCACGGGGGTCGCTCATATGGTAAAGCGGCGCCGCCGACCGGCGGGAAACCCTTGGGAATTGGGGAGGACGCCGAATTTATTGCAGCTAGTAATGAGACGAGAGCAAGAGCTGCCGAGGCCAAGGCGGCTACTCCGGCCATGTATGAATACGAAACAGAATGACTTGAAGCGGTTCCTCGCACAACCCGAAGAACGGAGGGAGGTAGCCCACCACCCTCGGAGACCAAGTATTGGGGGACAACCATTTTGCCGCCGGCGGGGGGGCCACAAGACAAGGAAGGGCTATAAGCCGTGAATCGAGAAATAGTATGACACCTACGGCTCCCAGCCTCGAAATCGATCCCTTCCTTCCTATTTTGATTGAAGATCACCGTCTTTTTTTGCATCTTACTAGTGATTTTGCTAACCCCCACGAATGGGACTTCGAGGAGATTGTAAGAGCCGGCGCTCAACGCCTGAAATACCCGAAACTAGGAGCGTTTGCTCTCGCATCTTTTTGATCGGTACCTCAGTATACTGAGATCTCGATACTCGTATTGCTACATGTATAGCTCGGCGTAGTTCTATACGTATTATCCTGCCTTAATCGCTGCGTAAGGTTACTTATTCCTAATCTCTCAGACCTCCCTCTCAGCATCCGTTACCCGCAAAAAATCAATACATTTTGCGGTGGTTGCAGATCCTTCTGAGCTAATCCGAGCCAATCATCCGTGACCCATCGCAAATAGATATGTATATATTTTTTTTTATCAGAAGAAAAAAAAATGATACATTCGAAATGAAAAACTCTTTGCAAAAAGACAACTTGTTTCCTCCTAATGAACCGTCAATAGTAACCCCATTTTGCTAATTCGGTGTCACTATCGAAAAGGGATATTACCTTTTACTATAAGTAGTCGCTTACTATTGGCAAGCATCTCCTTTGGACCTATCGGCACGCAGTGCGCGGGGAGCGTGTTCGGGCTTGTAGATTGAAGCGGCGCGTGGTGCTTCCTATCTTTCGTGCCGCGCTCACCGGTCATTCCGCCGGCTCCAACTCGACTTCAGCCCGGGGCCGCGCGAATGGGTGGGCTTTGGCACTTCTCCGTGATTGGGAAACCGGCATAGCTGTTTGTTTCGCTAATCGCACGTTGCACAATATTGTTAATGACTTAATGACTGGGATAACCCGAAAATATCTTCGAAACGTTACCGGACTCTCAGGAAACGCCGGAGGACTTACAAGGATTCGGACTCAGTCCCGCCAGGAGCGTTTACGCGCTTTAGGGGTAAAGAAGGTCGGGTGCCCGATGAAGTGGGTCGAATCCATAGGGTGCTTAACCTCGCACCATGCCATCAAGTATTATTTTCTCCATATCCATCGGGGTGAGCTGATGACTGCTCGCCCTCCCCGATAAACAATCGGGCTGGTATATTGGTTTTCGATGCCCGCTTCTTCAATAAAAAAAGGCCGAATCGAATTATGTTCTCTCCAAATAGACTCGAGTTTCATTACGATCGGGTAATACGTCCAGATTTATTGCTAAAAATGAATTACGAAAACATAATGGAAGTTCCCAGATTGTGTAAAATAATAGTAGTTCCAAAGGCACCCTCAAATTTCATAAAGAATGTCGAATTAGCCATGGAAATTGTTTGTGGTCAAAAATTCATACAGACACGAAGTAGAGGTTCGACGGGAAAGTCGTTTCGATTCAATAAATTCGTATTGAATCAGGAGTCCGAGAGAGACACAGGATATGTCACTTACCTAGCACGAAGCACTCCACGGGGGCATATCATGTATAATTTCTTGGAAAAACTTGTTACGATAATATCTTTTTACGATTATCCAGTCGAAATACGAAAAAACTCCATTCAATTATCAATGGCAACGTCGTTGTTACGATTATTTCCCGAAATACAAGATCATTTCGAGATTTTCGAGCATATTCGGGGGTTTGATGTAACTATTGTCACTTCAGCCAACACACCAGATGAGACTGTAATTTCGTGGAGTGGCTTTTTGCAAAAAGAGGTTCAGTCATATGTCAAATCAAATTATGCGAGATCACAAACGTAGATTGCTTGTGGCTAAATATGAATTGAAACGAATGTATTATAAAGCCATTTGTCAAGATAGAAATCTTCCTAATAGGATGGTGCGACCTGTTCACAGGTCAAGACGTTGAGTCACGCCTGTGCGCTCTAGTCCGCATTCATCCGCATTCGGATGGCGGAGTGAGTGAACTGAGTTTCCATGAAGGTGAAAGTCCTTCTCCCTTGAGAACAGGGTAACAGCGTACCCACATGCGTTTGGAGCGGCATCCAAAGGTGTGAAGCTGGGTAGAAAAGGGATGAAGAACCCGGAAATTTTGAAGCCTTTTCCGCAGTCTTCGCCCCCCCGGGGATAAGCGGGTTTCGCCCCCTAGGAAGTGGGGAACAAACAATCTCTAGCAAGGGCGTGACAAATATCCTTCGTTGGGTATTGTCCGGGTGAATACTACAGGGTGGTTATTCTACCCACGAAGGCTAATTACTGAACCGTAGCACCTGAAGCGTCGTAATAGGAAAGCGGGGTGGTATTGCTTCCTACTCTTTGACCCCCCGTGTCCGGAATATCAGACAGAGGCCAAGGGGAAGGAATTTTCTGCCCTTCCCCGTTCTTTCGGTGCGCCTCCGGCGTAGAGCGGGAGCCTTACGGCCCAATCCAAGAGGATTAATGGAATCTCGGAACTGTGTAATCCTGCGCACCTCTGAGCTTCGACTCAGGCGGGCTAACCTCATGGTGTGTAGGATTAGGATGGGGCAAAAAGCTAAGAAAAAATTCTTTTCGCCCGGTTGTCGGGATATGCTAAAGTGTCCATGCATCCGAAAGGATGAAAGAGCAGTCAACATATATGCCTCGAAATCGAGGATGAGAGACACAACGTGTCTTTAAGTTGTAATAATTTCTCAATCTGGGTGCAAGGAGCCGTATGATGGGAGACTATCACGTACGGTTTTGAACCAGGGGCGTCAGAGGAAACTCCACGTCTACCGTAACCGTTACGAATATTTTTTTAAGTTGTCTAAGTTGCCAAGAAATAGTTCCAAGACACGAGTAAGAAACCGGTGTATTTTCACAGGGCGCCCTCGTTCCGTGTATAAGTTATTTCGCATTTCTCGTATAGTTTCTCGTGAATTAGCGTCTAAAGGTTCTTTAATAGGCATAAACAAATCGTGTTGGTAGCCAATAGAACAAGGGGGGGGGTCAGCTCAGTACCCATAGGTCTTTCACTGCCTCCCAACCTGGCAAGTATACGAGGCGCTCAGAGAATGAAATACGTTTTTTCCCTCGGTTATGATTCGAACATTTGGTTACTACACGCTAAACTTTCTCCACAGAGAATCTAATAGCTGAATTAGGAATAGAGCGAAAAACGAATATTTTTACGAACCCTGCGGCCGCCAAAGGCACGGGACTAGAAGGGGAGGTGCTACGCACGCGGGGGCCAGGGTGGAGGAGTGTCCGAAGTCTTCCAGAAATGGCTGAGAAAGAAGGCGAGAGTGCCCGCCGAAGGGCGACTGTCCGACAAAAAAATATTTTTCGGGGTGAAACCACCAATTTAGATATATGTCTCCCAATGAGGAATGAATCAAACGCCCCGCGAGGCGCGAAGTGCTGTTCGAAAAAATCGGAAAAAAATATTTTTTTTATGCATACATTGAGTAATCCTTTATCTAGTATAAAGAATGCGCAAAAAGCTCAAAAGCGTGTTCTTTATTTTTCCTCCGGAATAAGCGGGAGGAGAAAACGCTTTGTCCGCTCTGCTTGTAAGATTACGCCCCGTGTTTTCGTTTCGCGTCTCTGTTGGGATTTTTGCAGAATTCTGTACAATGAGGGTTATATCCACGGATTCTCTCAGGAAGCAGACGGAAGCTTGAGAATAGTCTTGAAGTATCATTTTTCTGGAATAGGTGTAATAAAAGAAATGGAAACGGTATCTAAACCAGGTTTTCGGATTTATTCATCAAAAAATCGTTTATCAAAAAAAAGGGAAGGACTTGGTATAACCATCCCATCCACTTCGAGGGGAAATTTGATACGTGATCGTGAAGCACAAAAAACCAATTTTGGTGGCGGTGAGATTCTGTGCCAAGTTTTTTGAAAAAATCAAGTAAAGTTTACGGAAGCCAAATTCTTTTGTTTTTTGGAAATAATTGGAGTTGGATATAGAGCCAGTACTAACGCACAAGGCTCTATTTCATATTCGAAATTAGGATTTAGTCATGGGATTCGACTTCAAGTTACACCTTCAGTTCGCGTTTTTTGCTCAAAGCCTAATCTTATTCGTTGTACTGGAATGGATCATCAAAAAGTCAATCAATTTGCTGCCATTGTCAAAAGTTGTAAACCTCCCGAAGTTTATAAAGGGAGGGGTATACAATATCGAAACGAAATTATACATAAAAAACAAGGGAAAAAGAAATAAATCATGTCATATATTTTAGGAACCAATCCAAATTCCAATAAACAGGTTAAAATTGCCTCAACTCGAATCTTTGGAATTGGGCCTAAAGAGGCAATTCAAGTTTGTGATCGATTAGGCCCCAGCGATAACATTAGGGTTAATAAGTTAACTAAGTATCAATTTGACCAAATTATAGAGATAATGAGTCAAAATTATTTAGTCGATTCGGAATTGGAGAGAGTCATTCAGAGAGACATCAAACGATTAATTAGTATTGGTTGTTATCGCGGGTTTCGCCATAATGCAGGATTGCCCCTACGCGGCCAACGGACTCATACCAATGCTAAGACTTCTCGCAAATCGAGATACATTTCGATCAGAAGTTGAGAAAAGTTTTTTTCGTTCTTTCCGGTTCGTACAAAATATCTTTGTAATTGGTGAACGGATTGGATGGATCATAAAAAAACGGAATCGATGGTATCGAGCAACACCAAAAACATTCAATAAACACTCATGCAAGAAAAGCACGGTATTACTAATATGCAAAAAAAACACCGTATTACTTATATTCAATCAACTTTTGGTAATACAATTATTACTTTAACGGATTATGACGGAAATGCAAAAACTTGGTCCTCCTCGGGTTCGGTGGGGTTTAAGGGATCTCGTCGCTCAACCAATTATGCTGCTCAAGCAACTGCAGAAAATGCCGCGCGAGCTGCCACTCGACTCGGATTCAAGTCTGTTGAAGTGAGAATCAAAGGATTGGGTTATGGGAAGGAATCTTCGCTACGTGGGTTAAAACTGGGAGGTCTTATTATTACCAAAATCCGCGATGTAACCCCAACGCCACATAATGGATGCCGACCTCCCAAAAAACGTCGTGTTTAAATATCATCATAAAGTGCTGTGTCATCATAAAATGGTCAATTGAGGTTCAGGAGTAGGAAGAATTTTTTCGGGCTTAACCCTTCCTTCGTAAGGGCGAAGAAGGAAATCTACAAGGTCTGGCGGCCTTCGCTTCGGACCCACAAAGTGCTATGCACCTCCCCCTATAGTATCGCGGCGCCCTTCTCATAGGGTTCGGGCTTTAGCCGATACCACAGCGCCTTCAGGGGGGCCGCCGCCGGCGGGTGTCGAAGAAAAATTTATATATATTTCTTCTCCTTCGTTCTATGCCCCATGGGCCTGCGACACGGCTGGTTATCTCAGGCTCTCGAAAATGAGAGAGCTTGGGTCGTTCGCGGCGAGTCTCGTCGACTTCAGTCCTATTCAACCATCCGGGGGGTGGTTTCAAGTTGAGATACGGGAAGGCTGGGCGCTGCGCAAAAAAATAATTCCTCCCCTAGCAATTACTATGCCCCAAGGGCCTCATGAAACTGATTATGAGGGCGCTGCTTAGTCCGAAGGCCCCGGCGAACGAATTAGGTGACAGAAGTACTGAAAAAGGAAAAAGAATAAAAATGAGCTTTAGTCAATTATTTCCCAAATATAATTCCAGTTTCAATCCATTACGTGGGAGCGCTATACAATGTTCAGTGATACGATTACAACAGAACAAGGTCTTGGTGGATACAGGACTGAAAACTCCAATAATTTGTTTCCAACATGAACTGAAAAGAGTGCCAATCACCAAGCAAGCAAGGTTTCATTTCGGAATTGAAGATGTAGAAGTGTTTGGTGAACCAAAGATGCTTTTGCCGAAACCATTAGAAATAAAATGTAAAGGGAAACCAGTTTGGATTGAACCCACCAAGATTTGGCAAAGTGACCAAAATTTGGTCAAAGGATTTATTTTGAATTCAGTGAAAGGAGGTTATGCTGTAGCAATCGCAGGTTATATAGCTTCCCCCCCCAAGAGTCTTCTCAGAAGTAGAAAAGTATTTTATAGTCAATGGAGAATATTCTCCATTTTGAACATGAAACCAGAAATAAGTAATATCGTGGTAAAAGAGATTGGTGATGGCAAAATAGATTATTTATCGCCGACAAGATCGCATCAGGAACGAACGAAGCATTTAGGCGCGAAGCTAAAACACCGGCGAGACGAAAGGAACACCAACGTCAAGAAAAAAAATCTTTTTTCCGAGAAAGCGACCAAAAGGACCAAACAGAGCTTTAAGCATCTAGGTACAAAGCCTCCCGCCTATACCGAGAAAAAACGTGAAACTACTAAACAATCCACCAAAAATAACGTATTTCGACCCAAAGACCAAGGCCAGGCAAATAATTAGTTTTTGCTGGTGTGTTAACGCGGTTAAAAACTTTCGAGGATGTCGCGCAAATAATCCATTAGTGCGACTACGAGCGATGTCTCATCGCCCCAAGCCTTAGGGCCCCCCACATGTATGTATACTCGGGAGGGACCTCAGTAATGAGAAGGGGAGGCTGCCTGCCCCCCCCCCTTCAGCCAATCACTGAAAAATTATTCTCTTCGCGTTTTCGGCCGGCTCCGAAATTTCCGGCCCATGACGGACCTTAGGTTTCGGGCGGGTCCTTTGCGAAGCGAATAAAAGCTCTGCTTTTTTGTTCTGGCCTGATCATGATTCCCCTGTGTCCTTCGGACCCGGACTACGCGCATGGCCTCGGATAAGAAAATAATTATCTCCCAGAACGACTCAGAGCGCAAATGAAGTATATATTTTATTTGGCTGGGCGAAGCGCGATTCAATAAGTATTGGAATCGGTAAAAAAAAAAGTTAAAAAAAATGCCTCAACTAGATCAATTTACGTATTTGACACAATTCGTTTGGTTATGCGTGTTTTATATGACTTTTTATGTATTATTATATAATGATGGATTACCCAAAATGAGTCGAATTATCAAACCGAGAAAACGACTGGTATCGCAGGAAAAAGTAGGCGCGAAGCGGAGCAATGACCGTATGGAACAGGATGTGGTTTTCAGAGAATGTTTTCAAGCCAGTGCAAACTATCCGTACTCAGGTGTATCCGGAGCATCCAAGTGGTGTAAAGGAATGGTCCAACTCGCGAATGCTAATAAATTGCAACGAATGAATAAAGATTATGTATGTTCTTTGGGAGAGATTAGTGTATCACAAGTGATCAAAAAGAACGCACTTTCGGCCTCGAGTCCTTCTACTCATCAAACAACTTCTCTAGCTTCACGTCAAACCACCGCTCTTAACAAAATCTATGTTTTACGCGGACAAAAGAGAACTCCGGCGAAGATAAAGAACGGACCAAGAAAAAAAAAAATTTCGTGAGAGGAAAAAAAATGTTATGTAGAACTAACGTCCTACATCTTCCTCGATCGGATCAATTTACGTATTTGACACAATTCATTTGGTTATGTTTGGTTCATATCACTTCCCATTTCGTCTCGTATTCGGTATTGGTTTTTACCAATACTGAATGGCCCCGACTGGTACCGCAGGAAAAAGTAGGCGCGTAGCAGACTGTGTAGGGCAAAAAAAATGTGGACGAGTGGGGGCTAGATTTAGCGCACCTCCTATTCGCTTCTTTCCTATTCCTGGTTCTTTCATCCGAGTCTTAGAAGATCAAGTGGATTCTCGGTATATTCCCACCGTGTGTATTTTGCTACACGTCATTTTTATCTCTTTCTTCACAGGAAAAGTCTCTACGGCTCACCCTGGCTCTAAGATTTCTCAAGACCTGTGATTTCGATGTATTTCCATGGATCAGTTATTCTACGTTTTGATGTCCCTAATTATGGGTAACTTGGGACAGCTGTTTGGTTCAGCTCCAGAAACTACGGATTTCTCCGTGATGTCCTATTCCGGGGCTTGTTCGCGTTCGTCATAGTATATTTCAAGTTAAGGCACGTACCAAACCCGGCACCAGGTTCGAATTTATTGACCGATGCCCCGGCGGAGGGCGAAGGTCCGCCGGCTTCCGCTGGTGAGGGTCGGGCATTTGCTCTGCAAGAGCAAATAGCTGTTGAGCTACCGCCAAGACCTAACCATTATCCCAACAAATCAGATGTGCTGTTTGGTCACTTTCGTAGGACCAGCCGCCACTCCCATATCCCCACGCAAATAAATCTTACCTTATGGGGTTCTGGGCACTACATTTAGTAGTAGCATCAGGCCCGAGCGACTCGGGTATCGGTGGCTGACTGCATCAAGTCTCAACCCATAGAAGCCATAAAGACCGTGATGGACAGCCACGGCCGCGGGGGCGGCCGCCGGCGGCCGCCCCCGAAGTCGAGTTGGATAAAGCGAAGGCTGCTGACGAGGCAGCCCGCCGCTAATGGCTTGGAGTGGCGGAAGCTCGGAATAAGCAGTTGGAGGATCATCTCAATAATAATGTAACACGCGCGGAACAGGAACTGAAGGATGCTATACGGCGGCACGATGAGTCACTCGCGCAGGGGCGTGGTTCGGCTCCACAGTGAAATACAGGGCCAACGAACAAATCGGAGTCCGAGGCTGCTGTACGGTTACGTACTAAGGCCTTGGGAGAGAATGAGAAAACCGACCATCTGGCAAGCCTGCCACATGTACCTGCTCCTGAAGTTCCTTCAGGCCACAGCCTTCAAACGCACCGACGACCCTTACGGCGACCCCCCCCGCCTCCACCGCGACGTCGTCCCGCCGCACCCGCTTCGGATACACCCCAGCTCTTTTCTAACTCGCTACCACCTCGCATTTAGCTAAAAAGTACGGGGTTCGTGATTCATTACCAAACGAAAAACCGGCTACGGGAGCAGTTTCATATTTGGCAAGAGGGAGAGATCGGTGCTGTTGGGAGAATCCCGCGTCTCTTTCCCAGTACTTGGGCCTATTAAACCAGCAATAAGCTTATGGTTCTATCGGACACGTAGGTTATCTGTTCATTGGTTTCTCATGCGGAACCGTATAGATTTATTAATGACCATTAATGCTTTCGCCATAGTTTTAGCGTTACGTCGAAACAGTTTCAAACTATGGTTACAGCATTTTCTTCGATTGCACCTAAAATCTCTATTCTTGTTTATCCCTCGATTCCACCCATCAAGACTCTCTTTCGGAGAGGGTGGGAACGAAAGAAGAAATAGATTTCGTCGCGAAACAGAAAGATGCGCTTTGCCTATTCCACCGTAGATGTCTATGCTATGCCCTGGCTTTTGCCGACCTAGGGGCCGCCGCCCCGGCAAGCACATACAATTGCTCAGACAATTTGGGCTGTATCCGGGGGGGCTTGAATGGTAAGCAAGAACAATTAATAAAAAAATAGGTCTAGCAATCACTGTCTTTTTTATTACTTCTTTCCCTCCATAACCCTCCCCCGTCTCTAGTTACTCATCAAACGGCATTTCGCCTATGTTTATGAGCTTGCGGCGGGACGCATCACAAAGAAATATTTCGTTTTTCCGAAGTATAAATCATTTAGGTTAACACGGGCCGCCGGGCGCTTGCGTTTAGCGGAGACATTTATTCCATTAGCAAAGCCGCGCTGGGTGGAGCCTTTGGCCGAGCGCCCCGAAAGAAACGGATTTCACGGCTCGAAAAAAAAGGTAAAAGCGATGAAAACTCATAGAGAAACCTTAGGGCATTGGCTTCTTCAAAGAATTACTGCTGCTTCCTCAATCCCTACCATTCTTATAGCAAATGTATCCACTCCGATTCTGCTAAATATCTTGCTATTCTGGCATATTCATGTGGGAATCGAAGAGATTTTGGCAGATTATGTTCACCACGAAGTAACACGAAATTGGATTTTGATTCTTCTCAGAGTATTCTGTTTAATAATTATCAAATATGTTTTTGTTTTTTTTGTTTTTTAAAAGAATTAAGAACCGAGTTCGGATGGCGCTTTGAACCAAAGGGTAGGCGCGGAGTAGGGCCGCCGCCCAAGTCCCTCCTCTCCTACCGTAGGGCAGCGGCGGGTCCGAGACGTGAGACTAACGGCCCAAAGGCCACGAACCCTCCCCGGCCAAAGGACACCTCTCCTTCTAGTCTTCGTGCGCGGAAATCGTCGAGCCCGGCGGCCTCGCTTTGGGCCAACCCTTCGGGTACTCGACTATAGGCCCCCCCGGCGGGACTGTCAGACGGAAAGGGGAAAAAGGGGCTTTGGTAATTATTTATTTATCGGGTTGCACGCTTCCCCCGGAAAATAGGAAAGAAATATATTTTCCTAGGGCACTTTAACCGAGTTGGCTTTCAAAACAGAGACTATTATTACGGATCTAGTAAAATATTCAACATTTTCTATGATTCCTTTTCTTTTAGGTATTTGGGGAATTTTCTTGAATAGAAAAAATATTCTCATTATGTCAATGCGTGCGCCGCGTAGAGTAGAGTGTGCTCGTACGAAACGTACCATGAATATGTTCATCATGTAAAGCATCCCGCTATCCTTTAGGGGAAATCCCAAGGGGTATTGTAGCATGCTGGGAAAAGGGGAGTGGAACCGAAAGAAACAATTCTTTCGCCCCGAGCTATTAGGTGCTATGGATTCGTTCCCAAGTTAGCTGGAGGGTGTAACCTCAGTCTGGTAACGACGACCCGACGATCGTGACTATATGCCGCCGGCAGGAAGAGCGGCCTTCTCACAGCCACCGCCTCTGGCATTGGGGTTAGTTGAAAGAGTGGAAACATACTGCGGGACAGCTACCACAAAATGTGGGTAATGACTCGAATCCTAAAGAACCTATTTTGACACACAAACACGAAACGTGGGAATGCCTGAGGCCGGTGACGGCTAATCCGCTTAGGGAGGGGGTGACACTAAGGTCGGAGAGAGGCATCGGGTGTTCCGTAGTAGCGATTATCGCGAAGGGATCAAGAGAGAGATCACTTACCGCCGGGGGGGGACGACTGGCTCATATGAGTTGTATCGCCCGGGGGAGGCTCGGCCCGAACTAACCGGGACTCGGGGAGGGAAGAGATAACCCCGAAATCGTCAAGCCGAGGGGCTATAGGCACGTAGTGCGCGGGGAGCGCGGATATCGTGCGCTCGTAAACCGGCCTTCGGCGCTTCTTTCATAAAGCCAAAGAAGTCTCCGCCGTCGGCCAGCGGGTCGGTACGAAGGAGGAGGACCTGGAGGGAAATAGCTTGTAGATTCCCGCCCGCCGCACCCTAGCGGAGAGAACTCGAGCCCACAGGCTCTTGGATTTCTGGAAGGAGGAGTTGTGAAAGACACTTGAAAAAGTCGATACCACCCCCCCCCTATCTAGTCATGGTCATTCAAGTACGGACTCCTCCGTAAGAACATTGTGTGGCGGGTCCGAAGGCCTTTGGCTTTACAGGCCCTCTCCCTATAGTCGAGTGCCACGCATCTCCCCCCCCCCTCCCTCCCTCGTAGTTTGCGGAAATGGCTTATTTCCGCGCCACGGCACGAGTGCCGTAGGGAGGGGTGCATAGCACTGGTCCGTCCACGCTTAACCTATCGGGTCGAGCACTATGTGCCTATCGGGTCTCGCGTCCCTCGGACCTGCCGGGAGAGGGCGCAACTACCGATAGAGGATTTTTCTCTTCGTCTCGGAGAGCCGTATGCGAGGAAATCTTGCACGTACGGTTCGTGGGGGGGCCACCCAAGCATAAAAAATATTCTCTTCCCCTCCCTTTGGTCTTCGCACCACGTGCCTCTCTTTATGGGTCCGGAGGTGCGTAAGCACTTTCAGGGATACTGACTTCTCCACGAAAGAAGCGCCGAGGGCCGGCGGAAATGGCTTGACGATTTCCGCGCACGAAGACTAGAGGGAGAGGTGCCCTCTGGCCGGGGAGGGTTCGTGGCCTTTGAGCTTTGAAACTGAAAAGCCCGCGGGCTCGTAGTGCTCGACAAAAGAGAGAAGGTCCCTGCTATCGGGCGGCGGGTGGCCCACCCCCTACCAATTGAGTTAATGCTACTTGCTGTCAATCTGAACTTTTTGGTATTTTCTGTTTATTCGGATGATATGATGGGTCAATTATTTGCTTTATTCGTTTTAACGGTGGCTGCTGCGGAATCCGCTATTGGGTTAGCCATTCCGGTTATTACTTCTCGAATTCGCGGTACTATTGCAGTGGAATTTAGGGCGACCGTTCGCGTCGCTTACAGTCATTGTTTGGCCATATGGGGAAGAATTGCTATTCTGTGCTCACCATAGAGTAAACCACGCGAGACCCTATTCCGCGTGCCGGGCATAGAGCTTACCTAAACCCCGTGTAAACGGGTGGGAACCGCAGCATGCTCTAAAAGCGCAGTTGAGGGGGGTTGAACCCTTAGACTACTAAGTCAGCTCGCTATTGTACGAGATGAGAGGACAAATCGAAGTCTCTTTCGGTTAAACTGGACCCGCCGCGGCGGTGAACCGTGCGAATGTGGTGACGCGCACGAATACACGCTGTCAAGCTCTCAGTCTGCCGCTGATAAATTACGGTAAGACCAGAATGGGAACTTCCGGCCTGCAGACATTGCAGAGCCTCGAGGAGGGAGCAGATTACCCAAACTACTGGGGACAAGAGACTGAACGACATCTCGATGCGAAACGGCCTTGCACGAACAACCGGCCAAGAACTGTAGGCAACACCGGTGAAGTCCACTTCAGTCATCTGGACGGAGGTGGACGTCAGAGAGCCCGTAGTACTCGCCGGGGGGTGGAAAAAATAAAAAAAAGATTTTTTTTTCGCTAATCGGCACAGAGGAAGGGGCTTAAGCGTCTGCTATATCTTAGCGGATCGGATTCAACCAAGTCCTCGAGTAAGGCTCCCAAGCATCCCGGACGGGTCGATACAAAGAATATTTGGGCTGGCGCGGATCTTTGGATTTTTAGATTTCGGAGAAAAAATACGCTACGCGCCAGGTTTCGGAAATGCATCATGTTCGGGGTGGGTCTCGGGGACGGGCTCGTATAAGAGAATGCTCGGTTCTATTCCCTCCCACTAGAATCGCGCATGATCGCTATAGTGAGAGAGCAAGTTACTTCATGTTACTCACGCCGGGCCCGCATAGGTCGCTGGAAAAACAAGCCAAGACCTTGCGACGGAATCCTCCAAAGGAAGGTTGAATCGGAGAGCCGTATGATGGGCGACCATCTCGTACGGTTCGGAGAGGGCTCGAGTACCAATGCATTCAATATGTGTCTGGGAAAGAACAGATATATATATATATATATATATATATAGATTTATCCACTCCATTCAATTGCATGAAGGGTTAGGCACAGAAGCATGTGCCCCTAAAATACGAAGCATACTTGGGAGAGGCAGGATTTGAACAGAAAACCTTCAGCAGATTTACAGTCTGTCGCTTTTAACCACTCGGCCACTCTCCCCATAATGAGTAAGCTTCTATTTCCCGGTGGACTCCGGTGAAAAATGGGTCAATCCACGCGTGTGACGTTGTTCCTTCGGACTAACCGAACAAGTAGAAGGATGTACCGTTGGTATATATTATCCATTGCGCACTTTACGCATTCTACAGGATTTGAACCTGCGACCTCCAACTTCGAAGGTTGCTGCTCCATCCAACTGAGCTAAGAATGCGGTACACTACTAACCACTTCGCAGAAAAAGAGTGAACTCCAGAGAAGAAAGAAGCTTGCTTCTTTCTCCTCTCCCGCTTTATTCGCATCGCGAATGAAGGCTGAAAGGGTCAATGGAGTGAAACGAACAAAAAATCTATATATTTTTTTTTGCTTCGCGTTTTCCTGGTTTTGATCAGGTTCAACACACGACGAAATGGAATGAATTTTGTATCAAAAACTATTTCGGAGGAAGTTCGAATTCGTGTTTTTTGGATATTGATTCGCTTTAGTTTTACATGGTTCACGCGTTATTGGTTCCCGGAAGAGTTCATTTCTTCATTAGCTAAACCCTCTCCCACTTCGCCTTATTCAGACTCATCCCTCATTTGTACACAATTAACGGAGGCCTTGGGCACATATGTTACTACGTCTTTAATATCATGCTTCCACTTCCTATTTCCCTTCTCAAGTTATCAGATTTGGTGTTTTTCGATGCCCAGTTGCTATGAGGAACGGAGACGAAAATACAATAAATTGTTTTACTTAAGTGGTTTTTGCTCCTTTCTGTTTTTTCTCGTGACTTTTGTTTGGGTAGTTCCCAACGTTTGGCACTTTTTATACGAATTAAGTAAAACATCAACTAATTTATCTGTAATAAAGTCACAACCTAAGATTTTTGACTATATCATGTTAACCGTTCGTATCTCATTTATTCCATCAATATGCTCTCAAGTACCCGTACTTGTGATCTGTTCGCTGGAATCGAGAGGAGTGAAAACCCTTATAAAAAATCGTCGTTTTTTCGTGGTTTTTTCGCTTTTCGTAGCAGCTTTTTTTACACCTCCGGATATCTGGTGTCAAATTGTTGCTTGTTTACCTATTTATTTTGTAATAGAGTTGACCATTTCTTACGCATCGATTATACAAGTTTATAAGAGGCAACTAGCCCTTTAACCAACACTAAGCCATGGCCAAATTTCGCTCGCTACTACGCGCCAAACTTTAACCATTTCTCCTTCTGTCTGGTCTCCGGGTTATGCAGGGGGAAGCGCGAAAGCAGCGTCTGTTCGCGCTTACCCCCGGTTTATCGTTTATACGTACCCGGCCAAGCGCAGCGAGGCAATGCGAATCCATCAAGCAACCCGGCCACCGGAAAAAAATTGATCTCGCCCTTGCACTCGCGTATTCGGCTTTTTCGCTCGCGCCCCGCGCATGTAGTGCTTATGGGTCCGGAGACTTCTTCCGTAAAGCCAAGGAGGGAGAGGACCCGAGAGAAAAATTTTTTCGGTTTTTGACTCAACATCTTTGGTTGGCAGGCCCTCTCGCGTTGGTCGAGCACTAGGGGCCCCTATATCGAAACCGGGGCTGGAGTAGTTCATAAAAGAACCAGAATATACCCAATGAATCTGATATGGATATTTCCAATAGCTTTTTGTGACGCTGCGGAACCTTGGCAATTAGGTTTCCAAGACCCTGCCACTCCTATGATGCAAGGAAGTGCGACATGATGACATTGAGAGCAATATGGGGGGATTCCCCATCTGGCAACGGTTTCTGCCGGACCCTACTCGAGCATGCCTTGACTCGAGAGACTGGGTTTGAAGCCTTGGGGATAGGGTTAGCTGATAGAGGCAGTGTAAGCGAATGTATATAAATCTCGTCAATCGTAAGGCTCGACGTGAACGGATTAGCCCCTTTCCTTCGGGCGTATCGAAACCGCGAGTTCACCGGGGTAAGGTACAGTCGGAAAAATCAGCAAAGGTTAGGTGCTATTAATGTAACATGGTAAGCCCAGATTTCTCCACTCCCTATGGAGGTGCACCCGTAAGGGCACATAACGAGATGTGGGTAGAGGAAGCCCCACGAAGCAAAAGAGGTGGCTGACTTGGGGCGGCATTCAGCACAATGAGATCGAGGCAAGTCTGGGGTCGGCGGCGCAAGCGGACTGACAAAGAAACGAGCGCGAAAGAACGAACGGAACAGTCAACAATTAAGAACCGGCGGTGGTGGCATGGAAGTTTGGAGACCGACCGGCGGCCTCCAACACAGATTAGCCACCAGTCCCAGCTATCAGGCCCGACTCCGGCGGCGCGCATTACGTGCCTGGCAGTAAGTGCCGGCGGCGGGTGTAGATGGTTAAAATTGGGCAGCAAGGGAGACTGGAACGGCCTACGCATCGATATTCCCCAACCCCCGCCGAGTGGGGCGGCCGCTCGATACAATATACCGTAATGACCGGTGCGTAGTCTCTTCTTGGGGGGGGGTGCGTCTGCACCACATGGAAGTAGGCGGCCCGTGACACAGAATTTGCAAATGAATCTAGAATGCCCTCTCTCTTTGGTCGAGTGTTTGAAGGGCACTCTTCGCCGAAATGGCTGAGAAAAACTTTGCACTACGTGCCTCTCCTTCTAGTCTTCGTGCGCGGGAATCGTCAAGCCATTTCCGGTGCGTAGGCCTGTAGATGAATTTCGAGAATGAAATGGAGCTGTATGAAAGTAAACTTTCACGTACAGTTCTTAGGGGGGAAAGCCCGTAAGGGCCTACCTATCCAAACTAATTGACTTACATCATGATATTTTTTTCTTCTTAATCGTTATTTTGATCTTTGTATTATGGATGTTGGTTCGCGCTTTATGGCATTTTCACTATGAAAGAAATCCAATTCCAGAAAGGATTGTTCATGGAACTACTATAGAAATTATTTGGAGGGCGACCGTTAGGTCACCCATAGTTATGTCAATGGGGCTCAACACACGGGCTCTAAACCGCGCGAGCCTATCCTCCGCGCGCCGGGTATACGACTCATCCTTGCCACGTAAGTGGTGGGAGACCGAAGCATGTCGTAAAAGCGAGATTGAGGGGTCCTTGTCGTTCGCAGCTGGACTGTGGAAAGCCCAAGATCATCTTGCTAACCCGCCATCGCTATTCGAGATGAGGAGCTGCTCTGGCGAATCTAAGTTCCTTTCGGTCGAATTGAACCTGATGCTATCCGGCGGATTCAACCCGCCGGTGACACGCACGAGCGCACGCATTCAAGCTCTCAGCCTGACAATGGTCCAAAGTGTACAGGCCGGAGATAGTGCGGTGCCCACACCCCGCATGAGAGCGGATTACCTACATCACTGGGGACAGGGAACCAAAAGACATCTCGTGGCGACACGGCCTATCGGTGATACCGGTGAGATCCCAGCGTGGTCACACGTCTCGGGAAGTCAGAGGATCCATACGACCTGCCTACTGTTAACGCAGCCTCGTAAGAGGAAAGCGCTTTGCGAACACAAAGCAACGGGGAAGGGATCTAAGCATCTGCCATACCTTTGCAGATTTTACTCGATATCGTCTACGGACTCACCCCCCTGGGATCCCAAGGTGGATGTGTCCGACTATGCGCGGAATGGGGCTGATGCCCCCGTGGACCTTTGGATCTCGTCTTTTCGAAGGCGTGACTGGATATACCATGATCTAAGCAATCACCTAAAGAGTATGGACATATGGAGCATAGCCTACCAGAAACTGAGACCAAATCCAGGGTCAATGAGCCCTGGGACTGGCGGCGGCCCCCCCCCCCCGACCATCGATGGCACGTCTTTTCGTAAGCCTCAAGCGCTGAAAGATGCAGTCCTGAACAGCGGCGGAAGAAGCCCATATGAATGGGGCGCAGGAATCATTTCCAAGCCGGGTAAGCGCGATCAAATATCATTTGGAATTCCCTGCTTCCAAGACCGTATCGTGCAAGGGGTGCCGAGAATGCCTCCAGAGCCTATCTATGAATCAGTATTCTCTCGGAGATCCCACGGCTGGCGACCGGGGCGTAGCGCGCACACGGCCCTACGAACCATACGCAGCGACTTCAAAGGAACTAATTGGATTGTACCAGGCAACATTAACGGAGTCGTCGACACCGTGAACCATGGCGTCCTCTGCCACATTATGAGACGCAAGATCCGAGACAAAAAACTGCTAAAACTCATTAGTGGCGGATTGGAAGCGAAGATGCACATGCCCTATGGGAACATTGAGGAATCGAACTTGCTAACCCCGGAAGGCGGAATACTGAGTCCAATACTGTCCAATATATATCTACACGGGTTCGACATATGGATAGAAGAGCGCATCCGGCAATACGGAAGGAAGGATAATCGTAGCTGGATGCTGCTTCGGCGGAACCAGGGAAAGATGCGTAAAGCGCGCCGCCGCAGCGACCCATTCGACCCATTGCATCGAAGAATGGAGTACAGACGATACGGAGATGACTTCCTTATAGCTATCCGTGGCGCCCTGTCTGATGCTAAAGTCATTCGTCAGGAATGCGAAACCTTCCTGGGAGAGAAACTCAAATTGCTACTGAACATGGAAAAGACCCATATAAAACATATATCCGTGGGAATTCCTTTCTTGGGGCACCGTATCGGACGCCGAGTAGTACACACGAAACAGAGGTACCAGACCCGAGAGGGTTGGCGATGGGGGAGAAAAAGGAGAGTCATCCTCACCATGGACGCAGACATGAACCAGTTGAAGCTGCGATTGCAACAGCAGGCTTACCTTGCTGGGAATGGGGATCCCCTACCAAACTTCGGCTTGGTGAGGTTACCTCGAAGCGAAGCAAACCGACGAATGAATTCAATTTTGCGCGGATACGCCAATTGGTATCAGTTTGCCGGAAACAAACGCCGGGCCATCGCCTATTTGGCTTACGCCCTGCGTTATTCCCTGGCCAAGATGTTTGCAGCGAAACCTAAACCGCACTCTCTGAGGAAGGTATTCCAGATAGCAGGTAACGATTTGGGTGGGGCGCTCGAAGCCCGATATCCAGTGGGAGTCACTGACTCACAAGTGGAAGCTTGGCAACGGTCTGTGAGTGGGAAAGGTACGCCTAGAGACATCCCCGGAATCAGCCAACCGAACAGGGTCCGCCGGAGTAGACTTCTCCGACGCGCGAAAAAGCGTTGATTGGCCTGAGCGATAAACCGGAGGGAGATAGCAAGAGCGCGCGAAATTGAAGTACGTGTACGGTCGTGGAGTTCCGACTGACCCAATGATGCGCTACTCGTGTGGCGTTTTGCTCGCCCCATGTGGACGGTCTCCGGACAATGTAAAAATCACGTGCCCCCCGCCGCCGGCCCCTCGCCCGCTCCCCGCGCCTCCGCCGTGCCTATGGGTCTCCGGAGACTCTTCTACAGGGCTCCAGTGCGCGGAAATCGTAAAGCCAAAGGACAAGCTGAAGAAGTCTTCCGGCCGAGAAAGCGCAGCGCGCGCCGCGCCTTCCTTCTAGGTGCCCACCGGGCAACTGGCAGACTGGGCCAGCCCCGCTATCTGAACTCGGAGAGTAATCCGAAGCAAGTCGAGTTAGTGAGCCGTAGCACGGTGACGTGCTCATACGGTTCGGAGAGCACCTGAGTAATCTTACAATGAGGTGAAATTTTTACTCCATCTATTTTTCCAAGTATTATTCCGATGTTTATTGCAATACCTCCGTTCGCCCCTCTTTATTCAATGGACGAGGTAGTAGATCCAGCTATTACTATCAAAGCTATTGGACATCAATGGTATCGGACCTATGAGTATTCAGACTATAACAGTTCTGATGAACAGTCACTAACTTTTGACAGTTATATGATTCCGGAGGATGATTTAGAATTGGGTCAATTACGTTTATTAGAAGTGGACAATCGAATGGTTGTACCAGCAAAGACTCATCTACGTATGATTATTACTTCCGCCGATGTACTTCATAGTTGGGCTGTACCTTCCTTAGGTGTAAAATGTGATGCTGTACCTGGTCGTTCGAATCAGACTTCCATTTTTATTAAACGAGAGGGTGTTTACTATGGTCAGTGCAGTGAACTTTGTGGAACTAATCATGCCTTTATGCCTATTGTCGTAGAGGCTGTTCCCTTGGATGATTATGTTTCTTGGGTATCCAATAAATTGGACTAGAAAGCAAACAAAATACCAATTATGCCTCAAAAACATCATTTTCCGAGCGCCTTCCAAGCAACTTTTCGAATTTCTTATAGAGGTCGAACCTACTATTCCTTGGTTCTTCCCAAGTAACACTTGGGACTACCGAATCTACATACTCATGATTTGTTTCATTCTCACTTATAAAGACTTCATCATTGAAATGAGTGCTTCTTAGCAAAATTTGTGGTTGATTCAACTTCTTATTGTTTCTTATGCTTCGGGTGCGTTCCCCGTTGTTTGGCTAAGGTCGGCGAGCGCAAAAAACTTCATTTATACCCGATTCTGTAATATCTTGTATAGGTAATTCCGCCGGCCGGGGCAAAAGCCGTAGCGGGAGCTCTTATACCTATAGTGATTGCGGGAGTCGCTGAGGTTGCGGCGCAGGCGACCCAGACAGAATTTAATTATCATGCATGCGAACGATATACCAAAGCCTGTAACGACGCCGACATTCCGGTGAATAAAATGGAAAAATCAACTACCCTGCGAGGCCTGGGACCTCTAGCACGGGACGCAACTGAAGCTGTCCGTGATTCATATTCCAAAAAATAGATGACTTAAAATAAATATTATGTCACTATTGGCTTCTGTTTCCTATTCCGCTTTTCCGTGCGTTTGATCCCCCTCGACTTGCTTGACTGTTTCATCTTTCAAAACCTATGGGGTGGAACTAATCATGCTTCTATGCCTATTGTCGGCCTCGGATGATTCTGTTTCTTGGGTATCCAATAAATTAGGCTAAAAAGCAAACAAAATACCAATTATGAGTGTCTCTCAAAAACATCCTTTTCATTCGGTAGATCCCAGCCCATGGCCTCTTTTGGGTTCACTCGGAGCCTTGGCAAGCACTACTGGTGGTGTTATGTACATGCACTCTTTCACGGGGGGCGGAACACTTCTTTGTTTAGGCTTGGGAATGATCTTATATACCATGGTGCGCCCGAAGATACATCGTACGACAGGGAGAGCTATCCACTCTTTTCTGTGCCGTTCAGGCTAGCTCATAAGCTAGGACACAGGCTCAACTTGCAGATGAGCCATAGTAACATGGCTTACTCGGGAGCAGCAAGTTTCAATCAGAGAACTGTGGGGCTGCCACCGCTAAGACGCTCTGAAAGAGCAGGAGGTAGGGCTAGTATAACTAACTTGATACGCAATGCTCGCGTCACATAGCTCCTCTTGTCTCAAGCAGAATATTACGGCAAGAGCACGGTAAGTAGGCCTCCTCGGAGACCGAAACAGTCCACAATACATGGTGTGTGTACAGTACCTGAAAGACCGTGGGGCACTCCGACAAGGAACTAGCTGAGCGATCAGCTAATTGCGCAAGGGCCTAAACCCTTCTGGATCGTTGTCTCCCCAAAGACACGAAAATAAGTACTATGTTGAGTCGGGGAAATAACCCATCGGGTGATGGGGTTCGGAGGGCTCGTAATAGCTTTGGCAGTCCAGCCTGGTTAAGGAGCCTAGCCATCGATCGCACTGTTCCACCGGTCTTGGATGTCGAGACATTGTCTTGTCTCGGGCCGCCAATCAGCGCCCGAAGTCCGCGTTCGTATCTCCATTATTCGGAACGGAATCAAGCTTATTCTGGGAGTAATCCTATTTGGTTATGAATCCGGTAAGCCGGGAAATTTATGCTACAACGCCCTCGGCCTCCCATAGAGATTTGAATCACAAGATTGAAAGTTCATAGTTATAAGCGGAGATCGGAGGAGGTGAGAGCCGTTTGAGGTGAAAGCCTCTCGTACGGTTCGGAGGGCAGCTGTGTTGAAAGACCCGACCGACCCCTACTTTGTATGGTGGCGCGATGTTGTACGTGAATCCACCTACGAAGGACATCATACATTCGTGGTCCAATTAGGACTTCGCTATGGTATGATTCTTTTCATCGTTTCTGAAGTCATGTTTTTTTCAGCTTCCTTTCGGGCTTTTTCCCATTCCTCTTCGGCACCTACGGTTGAGATCGGAGCTATCCGGCCCCCAAAAGGTATTTCTGTTTCAGATCCTTGGGGAATTCCTTTTCTAAATACCCTTATTCCACTCCCATCTGGAGCTGCCGTAACTTGGGCTCATCATGCTATACTCGCAGGTTTGAAACAACAAGCAGTTTACGCTTCAATAGCTACCGCTTCCCTGGCTCTAGTCCTTACTGGGTTTCAAGGAATTGAATATATAGAGGCCCCCTCCACTATTTCCGATGGAATTTATGGTTCTACGTCTTTTTTAGCTACAGGGTTTCATGGTTGTGCGACTTGAAGGACATAAGACAATGCGTATAGCCCACCGGACTATATTGCCATCCCCGCCGACGGGATGCTCCTACCTCACCCTGCGCTCCCGGAAACGGAGAGGGCTCGAAGCGTGAGGGGCAGAGTAAGAAGTTTATGATACAGCATACAACCTGCCAGGAGTGCCAAGGCTACTGATCAACGCAAGTGAACTGTGCAAGGACGTTTCGTAAAACCGCACCTACGACGAGTTCTCATTGAGTAGGGCCGGATGTGATTTGGGACACGGTGAATCGGTGCGTGCCCCGATCGGCAAATGATCACCGGAGTATAGCACGGGATCTGAAACCTTGCATTGGAGTCAAAATGTCAACGAGGTAAACCCAATGGGCTCCCCGTCGGGAGGTTTGATCGTGAGATCGGATACCGTCCAATGGGCAGAAGACGATTCAAAAAGCCAAGCGAAGTCGGCCAATCCTTTCAACCCCCGGCGGCTTTATCAGCCATTTCTCCCGGCGGCCTCCCTCCGGGGCTTGGGTCTGGAACAATCTACATTTCGCCCTCGGTGCTGACCCGAATCTTGGGTGACGAAACACTAAAAAACAAAGCCACGCGAAATTCGGGTGAATAACTGCAAGCAGTGCGCGTGTTTGGCCAATCGCGGCATAAGCAACTCGCAGAGTTACAGAACACTTTAGTGATAGCATAGTGCATCATAGGCGCGAAGCGCACCAACAGCCGGAGGTCAAGTCGCGGATCGGTTGGTTGACCGGCGGCCTCTCCGTTGCCTGAGCCGCATGCGGGGAAACTCGCACGTGCGGTTCTTAGGGGGGGGAAGCTTGAAAGAGCCTACCTATCTCGATTTCATGTCATTATAGGTACTATTTTCTTAATAATATGTGGGATTCGTCAATATCTGGGTCATTTTACCCCGAAGCATCACTTTGGCTTTGAAGCAGCTGCTTTTCATTGGCATTTTGTCGATGTTGTATGGCTTTTTCCCCTTGTTTCTATATATTGGTGGGGCGGGAATTAGGGCGAAGCATGTAGCTTCGCCCCCCCCCCTTGACCCATTCCTAAGAAACGCTTGGCGGACGTACGGATGTTTACAAGCCTTACGGCGATAATCTATATGTTTATGATTCCAATTCCTTATATCCCTTTTCGGTGACGAAGAAAATGCCCGCCCGATGGTAAGCCGAAATGGACCGATGATCGGAGCCGCCAGCACCAATGGGAGGAACGGATCCGGTAATATTTTCTGCCGCTGGCAATTTTCCACCTTTTCTACCATCCAGGCTCTTGAAGTCCCTTATTTCTCATTCTTCCCTGTACAAAACTAAAATACTTCGCAAACGCCACGCGCCTCTCGGGAAGGTCTCGAACGCGCCTTAAGGGCGGCGGCTCGCCCATCTTCGATACTTATTTGCTCACAATCGCTACGTGGGCGATTCAATAATTTGCAGAACATGCCGGCGGCTGGATGCGAGGCGCGTAGCGGACTGATCTTTCGGCTCCGCATACGCAGCGCAATCGGGGGCCAGGCGCCGCTACGCAGCTTACAAAGCACTGGGCGCGTAGCGGCCTCAACTTGCCGCCGAGCCCGATTATGAATATCATATAGATATATGAATAAATAAAATATCTATATATTTATTCATTGCATAAAAGCGTAATGAGCGTATATATGCGTTTATAGAATTCTCCGATATTAATACTGTTGTACCATTGCTTTCCAATCTATGCGTCCCATTGACTAATATCACTCAGTATTCCTAATCCGGGGAGGGAAAGCGTTAACCCAGATTGGCGAGTGTGAAGTGCTTCATCAATCATCTATGGACCCGAGCCTTTGCTGTATTACCGTATGCGATACAGTTTTGAACGCGTCGACGACGTTCACCAATCTTCTCGCCATTTGCTAGAACGTGAGTCTATGTTTTGATGGGTTCGATTGTTTCTATATCCTCCGTCTGCAACTATTGCCTCTAAGCATTGATCGATATCCGCGCACTGATTATGGAGGAGTATAAGGCACTAGTTTGAGATTGAATAATGCGTCATAAAAGTAATAATGCCCCTATGTATTTGCTTCGGAAGTAGGACGAAGTGGCTGGGAATGCGTCCGATGTGGCGAAGCCGAGTGGAAACAGTTTCATCGATTTGTCCGTGAGTGACTAAGTTAGTATAAATGAGACGTTGTGGACCGGCGGGGGGCTGTGAGACAGTGGACTGTCCGTGTCCCGCGACGCCGTTGAAGAAATTTGATTCCTAAGCAAGCCCCGGAACTTGGTTTGGTTTCAACCTGTAAATGGTTGGTAACCCGATAGGGAGTATGAAATCCCGCGGTTCCGTAACAACTCTGCGAATCAATAGCCACTCCCGCCCCGCGGGAGATGCTGAACTATGAATAGTTTGACGCGGGAAGGAACAAATTTCGCTCTTGTTCAATCCGTTGGTTAATATACATAGATTGACAATTGCTTGTTCCAGCCTATCGCAAATTCCGAATTTTTCGGTGAGTTGAAGGGTAAACTTTTGAATCCTTTGGAACTCGAATTAAAAACCTTGTCGGACAAGAAAAGGAAACATTTCTAATCACATACATGGACGAGTTACGATTGATTGGCAGTCGGAGATTTTGGACGATGCGGCCCAACCAAAAAAAGAAGAAGTGTGTCCAGTGTTGCTATTCAAATAGCCGCGGCTACAACGGCGCACGCCCGTATTCCTATGTATCCCTGGGGTGGAAACTGCCATTATAAAGACACGGATTCCTTCCGTACTAGCAATCTTATCCCCGAGGATCCAGTTTCACCAGCTTCGGGTAATATCTATTGATAGGAATCTTTCGAGATTATAGCCATTCCATGGCTCCGTTTGCAAATAAAGAGGAAGGAAATCAATATGGAATTAGGCATAAGGGCCCTAAAAATCTTGTTGACTGGGTAGCAACGGACTAGAGACCCACGTGCACCATCGAGAGAAGTTTCAATACAAGCGGTTTGGAGCCGTCCGCTTCAACCTCAGGGGTCACGCAAGCCCCATCGCGCGGATCTCAGGAACCCGTGAATGAAACGTAATATGGAATGAATGTTTATTGGTTCTTCATTTTGCCGATTCTTGGGCTGTTGCCTGAGATAATCCACGTGTCTCCGGCTGGTATTTTTTCATCAGCTGTGTTTGTTGTGGTTTCGTCCCCAGTAAACCGCTTTGGTCGGTTAGAAACGGATTATGCGTTTTTAACCTTTTGCAAGACTCGTTTTTTTCATTATCATTTGTCCCACAGCCTCCGAATGGAATGGTTCCGAATGCCCGCAGTTATTTAAATTTATAGCGGATTCCACGAACAGCGATCCCGACTGAATTCCTACGGGCTCGAATTTTGGGGATTAATCCGTCCGATTAATCGCGCCGCCCAGAAATGCTTCAATCCAACGCCTGGGGCAACAAAGCGCCCATTGTAGCATGTATTGGTACAGAAAATATCATTACCACAACTCTCAGGGAGTTGAATACGAGCCCTTCGAAGAACCTCGGTAAAGCTCTTATTCTGATTTCCGACAGTTTACCATTTATCCACGTTCAAACAGGCAGTCGGGGGGGCGACACCGGAAGAACATAATCGAAACGCGCGGAAATGCTACGATAGTCGGTAACGCGCGTGGCGCCCGCCGGCCAGGGGATCTTCAACTACACAGCGGACCGGGTAGCGGTCCCCTGTCAACTCCTGGTGGAGGTTGCGCGGCGGGGCCGGGAGGATATGAAACTGGACACGGTGGGCGGATATACTAAAATTTATGGAGCGGGACGACCCGGACCGGCGGATATTGCCCTCTCCATTGGCCGAGTGATCTCAGGACGAGCTGGTAGTAGGTATTGATGCTTACGTGGTTCACATAGACGAATCCGGCCGGAGAAGGTCATGACGTTGAACGGGCGGGCGGCGGCGCTTTACCCGGCTTATGTATGAGCGTCGGTGTACCCGACAACTCAGGTGCAAGACTCATCACCTAGAATCCCCCCGAGCCCCAAAAAATAGCTTGGATGCCATTAAGCAATCCGGGACACTAAGGAACTAGGCACCCGGTTATTAGAACTCGGTTACCGATTTCTCCACGCCCGCCGGGCCTCCTGCTTCATGGATATTATGATTGGGTCACATCTATGTAAAACTTATTCAGTCCGTAGACCGGGTATAATCTCAGATCTCATTATCAAGGAGCACGCTTTTTCGAGAAATCAGCGGTGCTCACTCCGCGATGGATCAAAATGAATGACTTCAAGTCTTTGCCTGACTTCCATGATAGGCTCGAAGAGGCTTAAGAAGTGGCGGAGTGTCTCACATTCCGGACTTTCAGAAGGCTACCAAGCTTCTACGGTACCTTCAGTCTCACGGATTCTCTCTCATAGCCGAAGCCACCATTCGGCGGCTGAGGGGGAAGGTGCGCAGCACCCGACCATAGGGAGAGCGCTTGTAGAAAGAAGGGTCGAGTCGAAGGACCGAAAGGAAATGGCCCGTAGATTTCCGCGCACTTCGCCGAAATGGCTGAGAAGGTTTCTTCCGTCGCGCGCGGTCGGTAAAGCGCTCTCCCTCTGGTCGAGTGCTACGCACCTCCTTCCGTGAAGCGCTCCGATCGTAAAGCCCCAAGGAGTGCGAGTTACCCGTATCTCCTTCGTCTTACTCCCTTCATCACGTAATTTCATGGATAATCCAAGATGACCAATCCTTCGGTTATGCCATTACTACGTAATCTATTTCGGTCACAATGAATAAAAAAAAAGCCAACGAATATGAGAATTTATCTAATCGGTCTTGTCGCTAAGATACTTGGAATTATAATACCCCTGTTACTGGGCGTCGCGTTCCTGGTACTAGCAGAACGAAAAGTCATGGCGTCTATGCAAAGGAGAAAAGGACCGAACGTAGTCGGCATTTTGGGACTGTTGCAACCTTTAGCAGATGGTTTGAAGCTCATGACGAAAGAGCCAATTTTGCCTAGTAGCGCGAATATCTTTATTTCTCCAATGGCACCCGTTCCGACGTTTACACTGGCTCTGTGCGCTCGGGCCGTGATCCCTTTCGATTATGGTATGGTTTTTTCAGATCCAAATGTTGGGGTTTTGTATCTATTTGCGATATCTTCACTCGGAGTGTATGGAATTATTACGGCAGGCTGGGCAAGTAACTCCAAGTATGCTTTTTTGGGAGCATTACGATCTGCCGCTCAAATGGTTTCCTACGAAGTTTCCATAGGATTGCTTCTGATATCCGTCATACTATGCGCAGGTTCCTGCAATTTCAGCGAGATTGTCCTAGCGCAAACACGGATATGGTTCGTTTTTCCCCTGTTTCCTGTGTTTCTTATGTTTCTTATTTCTCGTTTAGCAGAAACTAATCGAGCTCCTTTTGATCCACCAGAGGCCGAGGCAGAACTCGTAGCGGGCTACAATGTAGAATATTCCTCCATGGGGTTTGCTCTTTCTTCTTCGGGGGAGTATGCTAATATGATCTTAATGAGTAGTCTCTGTACATTGCTTTTTCTAGGAGGTTGGCTGCCCATCCTGGATATTCCCATTTTCCGGGTAATTCCGGGCTCTATCTGGTTCAGTATAAAGGTTCTTTTCTTTCTGTTTGTATATATATGGGTCCGCGCAGCATTTCCACGATATCGTTATGATCAATTAATGAGACTTGGCTGGAAAGTATTCTTGCCTTTATCATTAGCATGGGTAGTTTTTGCATCTGGTGTTCCAGTAGCCTTCGAATGGCTCCCTTAATTCGTTTAGCCATTTCGCGCCACACTATATATTTGGGGCCGCCGAAGGCGCAAAGCGCAGAAAACGCGAAGCGAAAAAATCCATAGATTTTTCTCCTTCAGTTCTCTCCCGGCGGCCCGGAGGGTAAGCGGGCACTCTTTGTTAGTAGGATCCAGATTTAAACTGCGCAACTTTATGTATAAAGATATTTCACCATAAACGAGTGAGACAAAAATCTAGTGATAGAAAGTGATGCCTCGCGATTTACCAATAAAACTAACTTCGGCCGACGGGGCTTGAAAAATAAGGGGGGGGCTGCCCGGACAGCGCTTTGCGCTTTCTCGGACCTTTCGACAAAAAGCACGCTTGAGAAGCAAAGAAATCTATATATTTTTTTGCCCGCCCCCCCCCACTTCCTTCGCGTTCGCGAAGCGCTGACCTAATCTGTTGTGGGGGGGCGGATAAGAGCAGACTGCTACAACTTAAGCTCCGATACGCTCCGCCCTGACCTAGTCCGCGGCGCCTCCTAGGATTATCGCTTTTTATTTGGATGATTATACCTTTCGGGTATTCAATGAATTAGACTAAGAAGCAAAGGCCTATTATGTCACATATCCTTCCGAGATTAACTCGATTCAGCCCTTATTTCTTACTTCCTTTTGTAGGTGCCCCCCCATCGTGTTACTGACAAATAGCCTCAGTTGGTTTTTTATTCTTTTTTTTATTACGCCCATGCCTGTCAAAGAATTAGAAGCCGGATTAAGTAATTCTCGGGATTCCTTCCTAATGAATTTGAATTGGGTAAAGGCTACTGCTGAGTTTTCCATACGCAATCCCACTCGGATTTTTCCAATTATTCGGTGTTTGATTAGTGGTTTATATGCGCCGCCTCTTACTGCGGCTCGCACACTGTATGCAGGACGCGGCGGGGAGGAGGAGGAGAGAGTAGTCTGAAAGTGGCGAGTTGACTGAATCTGAGCGTAAACGCGCTCATTCTGAATCCGCTTCAGCTCCTGTCCAGGATGTACCACAACTCAACGGAGGGGCCTGGCTTTGGCTCCTCCTGGCTACCAAGGGCCGACGGGGTGTACGGCCCACCCAAATAGTTGAAATGGAAGTATTAGTTGGTCAGATTTACTGGTATCTATAGAGCAACTAACCAACGTGTCTAATACGACCCCACACGGCCTCGATTGTAATTTGGTTCGGGCTGCCATGCACTGCGAGCCCGTACTCGGAATGTACCTACTGCGAGAAGATCATTAGTCGCATGAACTGGTCTTGCTCTCACATTAGGGAGGGGGGCAACTATGAACCGGACAACACCAGCAGGCCCGAGACGCTGGGAAATGGCCCGAATTAATAGCGATAATCAGCCATTACAAAACCATCATGACGAGACTATGGCTCCGATAGCGGCCCGGCGGCGGAATATCTGACAATGCTACAAAGACGGGCTGGGCCGACCAATGATGCTACTGTGCCTCCATGATTCCATACGAGGAAATCGGGAATTCCGTTCAATTCTTGTTGCAAGAGCATCCAGAGACCATCGATATCATGGCAGCCTCCTATATTTTCTTAGGTGAATTCTTGGTCACTTGTAATTTTTTACTCTTATTTGCTCTAAGTTCGCCGCAAATTTTCGGATTGGTCCTTGTCGAGAGAATCCAGGTGATTGTGGCCAAGTATAAAACACCCTGACTGCAACGGGCACTGGATCGGTGGGCCTCGAAGAATCATTCGTTCGAAAAATGATCACAGTTCTACTCCTATATTATGGGTTATCCCCAATCTCAAGCACCCCGAAATGGTTTTTAAGCACATATTTCATCGTGGGATAGCATGAATCTTTAAGGGAGGGGGGACAGGAGCAGGCCGTGTCAGCTCAATCTCGTCAGCATCTCAGGCGGGATCGTTATTACGCTCCTGGAAGACACGCTGGCCCGACGTGCTTTCCGAGAAGCATAGGCAAGAACAGTGCATTCCGGGCCGCCGGGATGAAAAACTCAAATATGGAAATAGAGAGTGTTCGTTCGGTTGCGCCCGTAACCAGCCTTTAGTCGCATTAGTATATTATAAACAGCGTGAACGAATCGTTCGAGAAAGCAAACTACGAAGCAAAAATACCAGAATTTAATCGAGTTTTCTATTGCGTAATGTGACTTCAGATCCTAATTCTACTCATACCAAAGAAAATACTTATGAACCAGGGAGCTCTTGTTTTTTTTCCGGAACCACTGATACTGCCAATTCCACAGAAATCCCGGTTGATCGAAAATCTGGAGAAGAGGTTTCAGCGATTTCGGCAAATTGGTGGCGCTGCTGGCTCATGGCTTTCGGAATAGGAAGCGGATATATAGAATAGAAAAAAGCTTGTCGATTTACGAAGATCCTATGAAAACATCAGGACCTTCGGATGGGATATTTTTCGAGGGAGGTGTCATCGATCGGAGATATTCCCGAAAAACTAGGCCCGGAGCGGGGCTCTGGGACTAAAGAAGCATGGCTCACCAATTGGAAATTGCTCATATTTATTTCTGGGAAGATTTTTGAAATATTAGTCATTTTGGGAACTCGACAAAAAACGGGATTGGGTGTCGGCTTTTGACCCAATTTGGTGAAGTAGACTATGCATTCTGTTTTTTCACGATTCTTACTGCTCCGTTCGATTCTTTCGTAATGGCCCTGCCGCCGGCCCCCCCGGGGAGGCGTGAACCAGCCAAAGGCGACTAATGGGTAGTTGGCCCCCGTTCGAAACGGCCGAGAGGGTCGATACTTATTTGGCTGGGTCCTCTGGCCGACTCGTTCCGCCCCGAAGGCCTGCCGGCCTCGGCGGCAGAGGGCCGGCGGGCCTGCTGCCTTGGCCTTAGGCCTGCTGCTTGTGGCCCTAGCCGACCCAAGGCATGTGGCCGAATGGGGTTAGTTTGTCTACAAGCCGCATTCCGCGGGAGCTCGCCAGCCAGAAGTTGGTATTTTCATTTGAAATAAAAGCAAAAAAGGGTACTATATGAATTTGTACCTTTCCATCCGTCCGGTTACCCCGCCGGTTATATCGCCCGAGCCAATCCCCCGGCGGCCCCCCATAGCCCGTGGGTCGTCGCGGCGAGCGTGGTTTTATATTTAATAGATCACTAGGTGGGCGGCGGATTCCGCTTCTCCTCTGTCCTCCAGCAAAACTAGATTCTTTCGATACTATTTGTATTATTGCCTCCGGCTGGAGGAATTGTTACGGGACAACGGGGGATTTATACTTGTTTCTATGATAGCATATGCCATGATAGCATATGCCATTACGTCTTTATCTGTTGAACCCGGGGAACGAAACGGAGTTATTCGTATATATAGCATCAGTTTACTATACAAAACTCAGGTATGAAATTATAAATGATAATCAACTATTTTCTAGAGCTTATAGGGAGGGGCGCAGGCGGCGGTTTGAACGATGCCAACTGCACCCTTTAAAATCGTTACTTAAATGGCAACCGCCGGATACCCAAACGTAACATGGGGAGCTGTGGGCTAGCAAACGCGCCGCCCTGCCCCGGCGGAAGCATTGCCAGCCGCCGCTATGGGTACGGGCAGACTAGCCACAATTGCGGAGGGGCGGTCGGCATCGCAACCACTAAGATGATCGCGGACTCGAACGGATAAATCCAGAAGTCGAAGATGGCGGCGCTGAAGGAGTATCAACAGAATCTGGCCAATATGGCATTGAAGCTTGGAATGAACCCTTCTCACAATTTGCTTGAGGACGCACGGGCGGAGTATTGCACGCACGGCACGTAACGGAGCTAGGGCAAACTGGCAGAGCGTATCGCACTTGCAGACACCCGTACCGAGTAAGCATTCGAGCCCTCCTGAAAAAGCTATTGACGCCGGAGCGGCGGCGTGGGCCAGGCGGCGCGGCATCGTAGATATCCGTTTCCCCCCGGCCGCCGGTACTCATGTCCCGAATCCTTCAGAGCTATACGATGAATGACCCCCTCCAAGCTCCTGTCGGCTCCGGATTTTCTATATAAAAAGGGATGAGAAAAACGAATCGACCGCGGCTCCACGATAACGATCCGATTCATGTGAGGCTCGGCGAGGGAGGAATCCGATATATGCATATGGAGGGCATTAAAAAGAAGAAAGAGGTAACAGTACCTACGCTAAGCGGGCTTCGTTCCAGCGAGGTTCGGAGCGAGAATCCGAATCTTTCTCGCCTGGATGGATATATCAGCCCACTTTAGCACTTCGCTTTGTGCGAAAAAGAAATAATGACGATCCACCCCAAATCCTTACTAATCGAACGCTGCGTCGTTTCAGGCAAGAAATTAAGCAATGACCGGTAGACGACCGCGAACAAATAATGACAGAAGTTGTTTCCAATCAGATTCAAGAAGAGCCAAGCTATCCCAGCCCGCCATAAAACCCAATAGATATAGTACCCGAAATCTCCCCGCTAACGTGAAGGAAGCATTGCCAAATGACTAAATTTCGCTAATATGACTAAATCCGAGGATTTGTAGATAAGTATATATAATTAATACTCCGGAATCCTCATCGCTAATGGCACCCCAAATAACGCATATTTAGCTAATATGACTAAACCTGGATCTGTAGCATAGGGAATACCCCTCGATTAATATGGAATTAAAGGGTCGGGAAGGGAATATATAATGGGAATCTATATGGGATATGAAACAATTCCATCAAATTGGGAAGAGTTAATCAATTGAATTGGAACGAATGGAACGGATTAGGAAATAAAAGAAATTCAAATATATATATATATATATATATATATATATATATTTGTGTATAACGGGGGAGATGCATAAATAAAATAGATTCCATCACTGATAGAAGAGACTACTAAATCCATGTCTATTCTCCGCCCATCTCCAGCTACTATTTATCTCCTTCGAGAGGGAGGATGAGCTGCAATAGATACATAGATATATCTCTCTATATATATATATATAATTCATAGGGGGCTTCGAAGATACTGAAGGGCCGGTTACCACGTTCTCGAGATCTGTTACATAGGCCTCTAGTTTTCCTTCGGGAAGCGTGGAAGTGACATAGGAACTCCGGGCGAGGATCATGGCACTTCTCATAGAACCTCGGGGACGCTTCCGCTAGGAATCATAGGACTGGGGATAGGAAGCATAGATCGGGAGGGGGAACGTATTTTCGGTCACGCGGTACGTACGGCCTGTCCCGTAAGCATCCTGTCCCTATGGAGTTTGTAAACGGTGTCCGCTGTATCCCGAGGAGGATCAGGAATTATATCTGGTTGTTGATTGCAGGGCGGGGAACTTGGTTTTGTCGGACACCACAAAACCGAAGAACTGTCCGACGAAACAACTTGCGACCCCTACAGCCTCGGCATACCTTTCAGTTAGGATAATCCGCCAACTCCTTGAACTCATTCATGGTGATTCAAGTAATTCCCTCTCGGATTCAAGAATTCCTTGAATCATAGCATTATTCCCTCCTCGGAAAAGAAGGGAATGGGTTACAATCTTTACAGCTAGCTCGGCCCACCCTTTTTTGTCCCTAAATTCCCCATAGTCCCAAAGTGATCCCTGCGTGCTTCCATCACCGAAGGCTTCGTAGTGGTCACCGCATAGCGCGACGCTGAATCATCTACGAAGCCCTCGAGCAATTCTGGGTACCGCCGCTTTACCGAGTTGAAGGAGTCCCTATATAGTTAGGGGTAGCGCTGATTGCATCGATCGAATAATGGAACCGGGTAACAACTTTTTGTATTATCTAATGGACACTTGTAAAGGAGAAAAGATTTGTGAATGAATTAGACCGCGTAGATTTTTGTATCGATTCCGACTACGATTCGAAGGGCTGGGGACTGTCTGACAAGAGAAGGTGAAATGCACATCGCCAAAGAATTCTTTTTATTCGCTCCATGGACTTCATCGATGCAGGCTTAAGTTGGCGTTATAGAACGAAAAAAAATATATATCTATTTTTTTCAACCTAAGGCCCCGTATTGATGGGTCAATCCTGCCCATGATGTATGACGTCAATCATGAAGAACACAAAGTTTCCATGATCCGCGAAAAGGAAAAAGCGCGAAATTTATGGCAAGACGACTATCGATTCTTAAACAACCTATATTTCCTGCACTTAACAATCATTTGATAGATTATCCAACTCCGAGCAATATAAGTTATTGGTGGGGTTTTGGTTCGTTGGCTGGTCTTTGTTTGGTTATCCAAATACTTACAGGTGTTTTCTTAGCTATGCATTATACACCTCATGTGGATTTAGCTTTCTCAAGCGTAGAACACATCATGAGAGATGTGAAAGGGGGCTGGTTGCTTCGTTATATGCATGCTAATGGAGCCAGTATGTTTTTTATTGTCGTTTATCTCCATTTTTTTCGTGGTTTATATTATGGAAGTTATGCGAGTCCTAGAGAATTAGTTCGGTGCCTTGGAGTGGTAATTTCAGTGCGCCTGGGAAGTCTCGTTCAAAGATGCGAAGGTTGAAAGCGATCGCCCGGATAAGACTCCTAACCCGAAGCGGGACCGTACCGCAGGGAACTAAAGCATGGGGCCTATCCGTTGTTTCGCCGCACGGCAAAAAAAAGATTTTCTTTTCGTACGCAACAGGGTCACGCGGCCCCCCCTCCCAACCACGGGGGTCCGGAAGGCAAGAGGGTCCATAAAATATTCTCGCGCGAACAACCCTCCGGAGGTAACTGTAACTGACAGGAAAAGTCGTACACGGTCCTAAACGGCGAGCAAACGAACAAACGTGAAAACCTACCTAGGGATCACCCAAGAAGACTCTATAAGGACCCTGATTAGAGAGAAGCGGGAACCAGTCCCAAGAGCACGAGGCTTTGGCCAAATGGGTGACAGATCAGCCATAAATGTACTCCGAGAGAGACACCGGGCGATCAATGTCGAGCATACGACGAAGCCCCAACGAGTGAAATGCTCGGCGGAAAGGGCTGTAGATGATAAAATGCTATGCCGGCGCGGAAGGGCTCTCTGATAGTGACTGACCCCCTCCACGTAGTGAGGGGTGAGCGCTCGCCGCCGCGCCAGGCGGCGGAATCGGATAAAGCGAAGTAGGAGTAGAGGCTGGCCTACTAATTTCGGTCGAGTTTCGTGTGAGACAAACCTCGAGGCTGGCTACGCGGAGGAATTGGCGGTGGACCCCAGAAACTGAAGAGGCAAGAAACAAAGGTACGAGGTAGGGAAAGAAAAAAAGATGAATTTTTCCCTACAACAGCTACAATCCCAACCTGGATAGCGTATAGTTACCCCGGTGCTGTCTGAGAAGCAGGAGACGTGCCACTGGAATCTGGTTTCCTAGGTGGCGGCGCCGGACATGCTTAGTAACCCCAGAATCCGAGGCCCTGACTCGCCATCCGGGCGGGCGGCATCTCGGCGGCCCGACGACACGACCCGAGCCTAAAGCCCCAACGTAGCGAACGTGATGCTCCAGCCTAGATGCCTACGGGCGGGTCAGAATCCGCCGGATGTCAATTTTGGAGCCTTCAAACGAAGCTTACTACGTCAAAAAGTCCAACCCTCAGTCCCCGGGCCTGAATGGGGGGATGAATGCAACGGCTGGTAAGCCGTTACGCGGCCTCCATTTGGACTTAACCAATATATCCCGAATCAGGATTTTCAATCACGGCGGAATGCCCTGCCGGATAGGAGATATCGCTTATGCGGGCCACGAAGGCCCGTAAAACCTGAATAAGTTATCATGGACGAGCCACATGCAGGAAAACTTGCACGTGTGGTTCTGACCGGGGGGGGGAGGGAAGAACCCCATCGGTATTTATCAATGATTATAACAGCTTTTATAGGATACGTACTACCTCGGGGTCAAATGAGCTTTTGGGGGGCCACAGTAATCACAAGCTTAGCTAGCGCAATACCTGTCGTGGGGGACACTATAGTAACTTGGCTTCGGGGTGGCTTTTCCGTAGACAATGCGACCTCGAATCGTTTTTTTAGCCTTCATTACTTACTTCCTTTTATAATAGCAGGTGCTAGTATTCTTCATCCGGCTGCATTGCATCAATATGGTTCCAATAATCCACTGGGTATCAATTCTTCTGTAGATAAAATAGCTTTTTATCCCTATATTTACGTAAAAGATTTAGTAGGTTGGGTAGCTTTCGCAATCTTTTTTTCTATTTTCGTTTCTTACGCACCCAATGTATTGGGGCATCCCGACAACTATATAGGGCGACCGGTCCAGATCCCGCACGATAAAAAGCACAAGTCCATTTCTGTGCAGAGGCGTTGCACTCACCCTTGTTCGGCAACGAACACGGAGACCTTAGCATGTGCAAGAAGCTCCGTTGAGGGGGTTTCATTTACCTCCGGCGGGGGTAACCCAAAAGTATGGAGCAAGCCGGTTCTCTTGTATTTAAGATGAGGTTCTGTACTGGCGAATCGGAGACTCTTTCGGTCCTTGTCAACCAGCAATTAACCATTGGCACCTGAGCTCTGCAAATGGCGAGGCGCATGAACGTACGTTGCTCGCTCCATGCCTATTGATGGTATATATCAACCGGGTCATAAATGGTTTGTCCTCTACCTACTCTCTTGTGTGGAAGGATAGAGTTCAAGATGGAGCGGATTACCTATACTACTAGGGGCAGGAGTCTAAACGACATCTTAAGCACAGGGCGTTCGGAAGCGAAGGTTTCTGGACGAGGAGCCGTGTAGGAAACAACGGTGAGGTCCTAGGGGTCGTCCTAGGAAGTCAGAGGGCCCGTATTACCCGCCTACCCGAAAGGGACCTAGCAATAGGAAAGCGCTTGATACCAAGCAGCAGGGAAGGAGCCTATGTACTTACTGAATGGTTACCGTTCGGCAAGTTTCACTTCGACGCAGTCTATCAGGCCATCTTCCAGGGACGGACCGTGTAATAGGCGCCCGAAAGAGAGAGGGAATGTGCGTTGAATAGACCTTCCGGGTTTGAAGAAGCTCCGAAGAAAGTCAGGTTAGAGAGCCGTGTGATGGGCGACTATCCCGTACGGTTCGGAGAGCACTTGAGTAGCCCGCCGGATCGGTTAACGGGGTGAACCTGGGGCCGTATGGGGTGGACTCTTGACTCTATCCCGCAAATCCCATGTCAACCCCGGCTCATATAGTGCCGGAGCGCGGTTCGGACCCAACAATATCCGCTACCGACGGAAATCGGTGCCTTGAGGGCGTTAAGGCTAATCCCTACCGAAACTGGGGAGTGAGTGACCCCAGGGCAAGCTCTTTGGATGGGAAAATGCTCTTTGTGGTTCCTGCTGATACAAGCCCAAGCCGCCTTCTCACTATAAGGGGCTGCCGCCTCCGCCCGGCGGCGGTCACGTCGTTTTGCCGGACTCACGCGAGTACTCCTAATTCCGGGGGAGGAAAGGGCCCCTCTGAGGAAGGACCAAACGAGACGGCGTCGCCAAGTTCGCAGACTGGTAAATGCTTAGGGAGGACCACACCGAGTGCTTCGGATTGGCTGGGACCGAAACAAGATTGGCCGGGGGGAACCCCGGAACTGATAAGCGAAGCCTCGAATGAAGCCTTAGGCCTTTATGAGGTACGGGCCCAGAATGAGGCGAACCCGATCCATGGACAGATGGGTGGAGCGATTAAGAATTCGAATCTTGACGTTCCTCTTAACCCCTTAGAGTTTTCGCATCCGGCCCAGCTTGTAGAGAAACAATTCATCGATGGCAAATATCGCCATCTGGTAAGGGAGATTATATCTAAACCGGAAGTGCTACTCACGGCCTATAACAACATCAAATCCAAACCGAATATGACCGGAAGAGGAAGTCCAGGGAGCGCCACGCCCTTCCCTCGTCGAGTGGCTTCGCCCGGCGGCGGCATAAGCCTGAAATGGTTTCATGAAACGGGCCGGAAACTGAGGGAGGGTACATACGAGTTTGAGCCAATTTGGAGATCCGAAGGACCGAAGCCGCCGGGTGGAGCTGAAAAGCGCCGCCCCCCAACGGTAGCGAACCCTAGAGACAAGATAATACAGGAGGCTTTCCGGATGGTACCGGAAATTATCTACGAACCAAGGTTCCGAGATATATCCCATGGCTTCCGAAGGAACAGGGGTACTCACTCAGCCCTGAGGGACATCAAGATGCGGTGGAAGAACCCATCGTGGTGGCTCGAATTCGATATTCGGAAATGCTTCGACACTATCAACAAGAAAATACTAGTGTCAATACTAAGCGAAACCATTCGAGATAGTAGACTCGAAAGTACCTTGAACCAAATGTGGAACGCGAAGATTATGGATGTCGAATTGGGAGGCGGCCCGGCGGTTCGGGGGAGCGTCATATCTCCCATCCTGACCAATTTATACCTCGACAGACTCGACAGGGAGATCCTAAGGATCCGAAAGGAACTCGAGAGAGGCGGCGGCTCGCATCGTCGAGCCAATCCCGTGTATGAGCGACTGCTGCACATCCCGAAGAACTCGGTGATGGAGATGGGACCGGCAGCCGCCTTGCTTCGGGGACGGCTTCGAATTGTCAGGAGAAAGGGTATAGCGGAGGATCTCAGGGACCCTAAATTCGTGCAAGTCTACGCGTGTCGCTACGCCGACGACATTCTGATGGCAGTTTCGGGGTCGAAAGCTTTGGCCCGCGAAGTCATGGAACGAGTCCCCCGGTTCCTCGAAGACGTTCCCCACCTGAAGATAAACCCGGATAAAACCCGTCTGGGACACGTAGTGGAAGAGAAGGCAACCTTCTCAGGTATGAGTCTCTCGGGCCCGAAACCGAGTCAATTGCACGTGAGGTCAGACAAAGCGACTCGGGCCGGGAATAAATATCGGGGCCGCGTCCGAAAGGCCGCGTTGGAGCTTTCGAATGGGTGGGAGAAAGGGCTCAGGAAGCTCGGAGAGAAGTTACTGGTGTGCGCCCTCAAGAGGGCCTCGAAGGAGGCCGCCGGGAGAAACCTTACACTTATTAAATCCGACCAAGAGGTGCGGGAAACGCCAGAACAAATTTGTCGAGAAATTGTGAGTGAGGTACGAAGAGCGGGGATTCGTCGGGACGCCGCCCGGTGGGCACGTGAATTGAGTGAAGGGGACATCTTCACGAATATTATTGAGCGGGATGGACAGGGAGTGGTGAGAGAATTCGACGAATTCGTCGCATCGGTGCACGAGCTCCTATACCCAGAGTCCAAGGTTGAGCGGAAAGAAACGGGTCCAGGCCCCGAAAGGGACGCAAAGGACGTCCCCACGAACCAACGCCAGGCGTTCCGAATACAGATATACGCACCGCTTCCGCGGATACTAGACGAGTTAAGGGCCAGAGGAATAATTAACGCTGAGGGAAGACCAACCTCCGTACCTGTCCTCGCGACCCAAGACGATGTCACTATCACGCAATGGTACGGAAGTGTGGCGCACGAGTTCTTAAGTTATTACCGATGTTGTGATAACTTCTACAAGGTCAAAAAGGTGGTAGACTATCAGCTCAGATGGTCCTGCCTACACACCCTATCACACAAGATGAAAGCCAAGGGCGTGGGTAAAGTCATAGACAAATATACCCACGAGCTGCGGGTGGAAACGGCGAAGGGCCCAAGGGTATATTTCCCTACACCTACTGAACTGAGGGTTATGGGGAAACAATTCTTGGTGAAGAGCATCAAAGACCCAGAGAGAATCCTTGGTCTGATGTTCCTACGCACCACTAGGCACCCGGCCGATAGATGCTCGGTTACAGGTTGCCTGGAGAGTAAGATCGAAATGCACCATATCCGTGCGCTGAAACGCAGTGGAGCGGGCGGCGCCTCCGTCGATAGTCAACTCTAGCAGCGACCGAATCAGTGGGCTAGAAGCTCGCGGCGCTTAACCGGAAACAAAAATCCCAGGGAGCACCACAAGGCGATGCATGCGGGGGATATAAGTCTGCAGGATATAGATGCATCTGTGGTTCTGAACCCGAAACCAGGAAGAGGGCAGGCCTGTGACTCTCGATGATTAAACTCTACAACGAAAAAGATTGGGGGGTGGGAGCCGTATGAGCGGTAACGTTCACGTACGGTTCTGTGAGAAGGGTTGGGGACGGAAATGGCCCCATTCCCTTACTCTCGATGGTATTTCTTACCAGTCTATGCGATTCTTCGAAGTATACCTAACAAATTAGGGGGTGTAGCCGCCATAGGACTAGTTTTTGTGTCACTATTGGCTCTACCTTTCATTAACACTTCATACGTACGTAGTTCAAGTTTCCGACCAATCCACCAAAAATTGTTTCGGTTGCCTGTAGCAGATCGCTTGCTTTTAGGTTGGATTGGATGTCAACCTGTGGAAGCACCATATGTTACTATTGGACAAATTGCTTCAGTGGGTTTTTTCTTCTATTTTGCTATAACGCCCATTCCTGGCAAATGTGAAGCCGGATTAATCAAAAATTTTAATGCTTGCGAGGCGCGTAGCGTCCTAGCAAGCTTTCTCACTTCTACTGGCTCGCTTCGGTGGTGAAATCCAAAGCTACCACCTCCCTTACGCAATCCTACTTTTTTTTGACCAATAATAATATACCTTTCCCAAGGGTTATTAGTTGCACATATCGCACTTTGATGGGAGCAGGGAGACGATGGGAAGATCCCCATGAGAAACCTGATGATGATGGCAGCACCAGTGAACGTAGCACTAGTGACAGCAGTACTACTGCTGCTGAATCCGGAGGCAACGATAAAAAGCCTCGCTCATCTTCCGGCCTTCCTCTCCACGGGAAAACCGGCGGGGGCGACCGGGAATAAAAGCACTACGGGACTTCGCCGTTCGTCGTCCCCGAAATATTTGACTCCGGATCTAGAGCTGGTGATAAAAGGGCCTTTTTTTTGCGAACCATGTCTAATCCAAGCTCGGTTCCCGAGCATCGTTCGAACGTTTCCTTCCCTAATACATTGGGAAATAGCAATGATGCACCTTCGGAACTTCCGGTTTCTTAAATTATTGAAACTGTACGGCTCCTATACGCTGTGTTATTCCGAAATGACCACTTTTCCGGGCTGTGAGTTCAGTAATTCTCGCCCTCTGGGCCGCCACGTGGAGAGTGCCAGAGGTAGGGTGGTAAATATTATGCCCGTTGTCCGGTGAGAATATAGAGTCTACACCGGATTCAACCTCCCAATTCTTATTATGACTCCTCCTTTTCCGAGTCGAATTGTGCGCGGATAAGGCGCTAATTGATCAACAGCGGACGCTTATTGATCAATTACCCGACGACCCCGAGCCTAGTTTTGGGCGGTTGAGAAGCTCGTCATATGACGCGCAGCAAAATGCCTGGTATGGGAGGGGGGCCGGCGGTTAGGCACGGGGCCCAGAGGCAGGGGCCAGACTTGTTTGGCTCTACGAAAGAAGCGCCGAAGGGGTAGATTTCCGCACACGATATTGGGAAGAGGGCACTACGTGCTTCTTTGGCTTTACAGGGTCCTAGGGGCCGGAAATGGCTCGTAGATTTCCGACCTCTCGGTCTTTCGGCCTTCTCTCGTTTACGGCCTCTGCGCTGCCTTCGTCCAGTGAGAGCCAGTGAAAGGAGCCGGCGCCGCTTCATAGGTCGAAGGCGCTTAGAAATTGATATATATCAATTTTTTAAAAATATATATATGAATGAGAAACAAATATATAAATATCTACCAGTTCTACGAAAAAAGAAAGATACGATTTATGGATAACCAATTGTTTTTCGAATCTCCAATAGCTACTTCACCGAAAAGGATACATAAATGTCGAACGGTATCTAAAGCACCTGAAAACTGCGCGAAGATGCCCAAGAGCGTCCAATTCCGAGCATTCGGTGGAACCGGTGAACCATTTGTACGTTTGGATTTCCGAATGGGGCGGAGGGCCTTTAGCTCTGAAAGGCCCTTTCTAAGCTCTCGCCCCGGTGGAAGAGAAGGTTCGACCGAGGAGCGTGCCCTTCGGAAACACTGTCAAAAAGAGCAGTTCAAGGCAGAAGGCCTGTTTCGGCTCATGAAACACATAAATCTGTGGATAGCGGCCGCCTATAAGAAGCTGTCACCAGGCGAGAACAGTGGTGAAAGGCCGAAAGGCACCTCGATCAAAGCACTAGAAACACTGAGGGACTCTGTGATGAGGGGCCGCCGGAGTCGCCGGCCCAAAGGGCACGAGACTCTAGGGACAGAGGGCAAAGCCCCGGAGGAGGTTCCGACTTCTTTGGCCTCACGAAGGAAGAGCCGAAGGGAAATGGCTGGTACATTTCCGCACACTTCTTCGCCCCGTGTCCTTCGGACCCACGAAGTGTCTCGTGCCCCTTGGGTCGTAGATCCTTCGGACGCTTCTTTACGGGGGCTTACCCAAAAAGACAAGGATATACTGGTACAGGAAGTGATTCGCAGCATCCCAGAGACGGTTTACGAACCATGCTTCCCTTCGTGTTCCCATGGATTTCGACCGGGCCGCTCCCAACATACCTGCTTGAAGCAGATACGCCGTGACTTTGTGGGTACCGTCTGGTTCATAGAAGGCGAAACCTCGCAATGCTTCAATAAAATAGATAAGCAAGTGCTTATAGGCCTCATGCGGCGAAGAATTCGAGACAACAGATTCTTGAACCTGGTTCGAAAGGAGCTAGAAACGACGAGCCCAAGGGCCGCCGGGGAGGAGGAGGGCACCACCAAGGCCAAACGGCGGCCCCTTCTATGCAACATAGTGCTGCATGAGCCGGACCTTTTTGTTATGCGACCGAAACGTATTGTTGACAGGGGACGGCGCGGGGCAGTCAATCTGGAGTCTAAGGAATTGTGGCGTCAGTCCGCTCTAATCGACCGCACTTCGGCACACGGAGCCGGGGGCGGGGCGGCCTCCTCCGGCGGCCGCCTCGGCGGGCCGCCGCAAGGAACTCGGCAAATAAACCATGTGCGCTTCGCGGATGATTCTCTCATTGGAGTCATTGGTCCAAGAGCTCCGGCAGAAAGGATACGCGGCTTGGTTACACGATTTATTGAAGTGCGGCTCAAGCTCAGCCTGGATAAGACCCGTAAACCCATTCAATTTCGCCCGAACACGCTCCCCGCGCACTACGTGCCAATGGGTCCTCCGAAAGAGACAGGGCCGGAGGCCGGAAATGACTTTACAATTTCCGCACATGGGGCGGGGAAGAAACAAAGTTTTTGCATAAGGGGCGGAGCGAAGAAGATTGCTTTCCCTGGATACCTTATTAGTCGCGATTCGACCTACCTTAGACGAGGACGGAGGTACGGAATACGTAGATCTGGTGGGCTTAGTTCACTTGTAGATATGCGAAAAGTTATAAACCGTTTGGCGGGGAAGGGATTTTGTGATAAATCGGGTCACCCAAAACCTAATTTTGCTTACTTTCGGTATCCCCAAACCTACTCGGTTGCCCGCATAGCCTCCATTCTACGCGGCCTTGCCAACTATTACCATCTCGCAAACTCCAAACGCCGATGTGTCACGCGCTTGTGCTACATACTACGTACGTCATTGGCCGAAACATATGCGGCCAAATCCAAACCAGGCACAGCAGCTAAGGTTTCTGCCAAGGGTGGCAGGGACCTGTCGAAACCAATTAAGGCTGGGAGGGGCCTCAACGCCGTGTCCAATCGGAGGGGGGGGAGTGAACGCCACTTGCCAGCCATTCCCTACACGCGATATGGTCAAATAAAGCTACCCGACATGAAACCGCTAACCAAAAACTGGCAACCAGGCCAATTCATTGCCCGGGTGAACGAGGCATACGATTGTTTATAACCACGGGTAAACTTGAGTCGGAGAGCCGCCAGGGCTAATCCACTTGATGATATCGTGAGGGTGCACGGGGCTCCGCAATTGAACTCTTTATTCTATGTATTCTGTTGCCCCCGAGAGATAAGTAATTACGATGATAAGAAAAAGAAGATTTTTTGATCCGATACACTTTGGCGGGACTTCTTTGGCTTTAAAGCGCCGCCGAAGGCCAGGGTCCGTGAGACTCTCTCCTCCGCGCTGCCTTCGTTCAGTGAAAGCCAGTGGGCGAAAAATAACCTATCAGGTTGAAGGCGCTTAGAAATTGATATATATCAATTTTTCAAATATATATATATATAAATGGAGAAAATATTCTACCGGTTTCACGAAAAAAAAGAGACGATTTATGCATAACCAATTGTTTCTCAAATCTCTGATAGCCACTTTACCGAAATGGATACATAAATGTCAAACATCGAAACATGAAAATATATTATATACCAACCCGAACAGTCTATTTAAATTATTATATTTTCTGAAGTATCATACCAATACGCGTTTTAAAGTTTCGATTGATATTCGTGGAGTTGATCATCCCTCTCGAGAACGAAGATTCGAAGTGGTTTATAATTCACTTAGTATTGACTATAATACGCGCATACGTATATTAACAGGTGTAGATGAAATCACTCCGATTTGTTCGGTAGTCGGTATATTCCCATCGGCCGGCTGGTGGGAACGAGAAACTTGGGATACGTTTGGTGTGTATTTCTCCAATCATCCCGATTTGCGACGTATATTAACAGATTACGGTTTTGAGGGTCATCCATTAAGAAAAGACTCTCCTTTAAGTGGATATGTGGAAGTACGGTATGATGATTCAGAGAAACGTGTGGTTTCTGAACCTATTGAGATGACTCAAGAATTTCGCTATTTTGATTTCGCAAGTCCCTGGGAACAAATGTCGCGTAGTGACGGATCGAATCAGAAGTAAGCCAGCACCGAAATATTTCATGTTGCTCCCCCCTGAATGACTACGGAATCGTATACTTGGAGGCATCCGCTTCGTCTTTTTTTCGCCAAACTAGGTCTTTACAAGTTGGAACAGCTCAGCGAAGCTGAGCTTTTGGGTCCGAAGGAGACTTCTTTGGCCTCACGAAAGAAGCGCCGAAGGGGTAGATTTCCGACAGCGGGATATTTCTGCGCTTCGCGCCTTTTGCCATACGGGCGCCGGCCCGGAGCCTTTGCGTTTGATTGGCCCGCGCGCCCCTGTCTCCTCGATTTATCATCTAAGACGATAAATTGGTCACAATCTTGAGGTTCAGATTGCGGAATTATGGATTAGTCGATGTTTCCATTCATTTATGAACAAATTGGCTGGAGCTGAACTCCCCACTTTATTAGAACAAAGAATTACCAACTATTACACCAAATTGCAAGTGGACGAGATCGGTCGAGTGGTTTCAGTTGGAGATGGAATTGCACGTGTTTATGGATCGAACAAGATTCAAGCGGGGGAAATGGTTGAATTCGCCAGCGGTGTAAAAGGAATGGCTTTGAATCCAGAAAATGAAAATGTAGGAATTGCTATATCTGGTAGTGATACTGCCATCAAAGAAGGAGATATTGTAAAGCGCACTGGATCTATTGTGGATGTTCCGGTAGGAAAGGCCATGTCAGGTCGTGTGGTTGATGCGTTAGGAGTACCCATTGACGGAAAAGGTGCTTTAAGCGCTGTAGAACGAAGACGTGTAGAAGTGAAAGCCCCAGGGATTATTGCACGTAAATCTGTGCACGAACCGATGCAGACGGGATTGAAAGCAGTGGATAGCCTGGTTCCTATAGGTCGTGGTCAACGAGAACTTATAATAGGAGACAGACAAACCGGAAAGACCGCTATAGCTATTGATACCATACCGAACCAGAAACAAATCAACGCACAGGGCACCTCTGATAGTGAAAAATTGTATTGTGTGTACGTAGCGATTGGACAGAAACGTTCAACCGTGGCACAATTAGTTAAGATTCTTCCAGAGGCGGGTGCTTCGGAATATTCCATTATTGCAGCAGCCACTGCTTCGGATCCAGCTCCTCCGCAATTCCTGGCACCATATTCAGGTTGTGCTATGGGAGAATATTTTAGAGATAATGGAATGCACGCATTAATAATCTATGATGATCTGAGTAAGCAATCAGTGGCGTATCGCCAAATGTCATTATTATTACGTCGACCACCAGGTCGTGAGGCGTTCCCCGGAGATGTCTTCTATTTACATTCTCGTTCATTAGAAAGAGCCGCTAAAATGTCAGACCAGACTGGTGCGGGTAGCTTGACTGCGCTACCTGTGATTGAGTGCGCCCCGACGGGACGTAGTATGATTCAAACAATGGTTGGAGGGGAAGTCGCTGGCAGGTACTACCAAACCACGACGAGAAGCAACCCGAAAGACCAGAGCGCTAGGAGGATAGGAGGAGCGGATATTCACGGGGTCCATAAGCCAAAAAATAAGCCTTCTTCGCCTGTTATTAACCTTGTTCAATGGGTGAACGCGGCATCGTCGAAATACGATGAGAGCTCCGGGTATAAGCATATACCTTACCCAAGAATCCACTCCGGCAGCGCTCACCTTACGAGACAGGGGCGTCTACCACGTCCGAGCGGGGTTGTTACTGAGGGTTATAGGCTGAAGGCTTACGCTCTCGGTACGAGGAATTATTCCAAAGACAGCTTTCAGCCTCCGTCAACTGAAGGCGTCCATACGAATGAAGGTACTGGAACGAATCTCGAGCTCCTAACAGGGCTCCGAAACAGATGGAAGGTGAAAACGGGAAAATATGAAGACATCTTTTCGCTTATCGCGAGTGAAGATAATCCAATCCTGGCATGGAACAGCATAAGAAGCAAGCCAGGTAACTTAACCCCCGGGACAACTCCCGAAACTCTAGATGGTATCGACACCGAGTGGTTCCAAAACACTAGTTCGAAACTAAAGAGCGGGACTTACAGGTATACCCCGGCGAGGAGAGTTTATGTTCCAAAACCCAACAAACCCGGGGAGACGCGTCCCCTAACAGTTCGTAACCCCCGAGACAGGATCATTCAGCAAGCGTTCTTGAACGTATTGCAACCCATCTTCGAAGGTGGCTCCGTCTGGCGGCAAGAAAGCGAGCAATCGACCTACGAAGACCACTCCCGGGAATACACCCAATGCCACCCCTCCCTAACCAGAAGGAAACCATCACACCTCAAAGGTGGAAGCGGTAGCTATACCAAGAAGTTCCTGACCAGACATTGGCTATTATCCCCTATATTCCTTAACGTCGCCCACGGATTCAGACCTAACCGAGGCGTTCACTCGGCGCTTAAAGGAATCAAGCAATTCTGGGGCGCCCCGAATCGGTTCCTTAGGTTCGCTGTTACGAAGGCCTTCGACAATACGAACCATAACCTGATTGTAAATCTCTTGAAGCAACACGTTGCGGACCAACGTGTGGAGGACGAGCTTCGGAAAATGCTGAAGGCCCGCGTCATCAACTTCGTGCTTGGAGAAGAATCAACTATGACCTTAGGTGTGCCTCAGGGTTCTGTCTCGAGTCCCTTCCCATTCAACGTAGCCATGCATCATCTGGACGTGTTCGTGATCGATCCCAAAAAAAAGCATCAGGTGCCACCGGAAAAAATACCCAATAAGGTGTACGTAAGCGAAAGACGTAAATTGCTAACGTTAGCAAAGAAACAAGGATGGGGCATCGGAAAAGAACTGAGAGCCAACAAGGACTTAAGAAAAGACCCCAAGCGCAGGGGGATTAGCCTTTTTGAATACAAGGTTCATCCCCGTAACATTTATTATGTCCGATATGCGGACGATTCTATCGTCGGGGTCCAGGGGGATAAAGCCTTTGCCAAGGACACGGCTACGTCGATCTCCAATTTTCTTAGGAGTAGTATGCACTTTGAAGTCTCGGAGTGCATATTTCACACCAAAAGCGGGAAAACTCCTTTCTTAGGGTTTCACCCATCGGTCGGACTCCTTGGCCGCCCCTCGGTAAGGGGTAAAATAGCGGAGCGCTTTGCACGGCTCAAGGCACGAATCCGAGGCGCGCGCAGGGGGGAATATAAGCAATACCTCAAAATGGTGAGCAAGGCGTACACCAAATACTATAGGAAGGTCCTGGAGGGTCACCTTCGACAGGCCCATCAGACTATGTTGTCTAGCAAGCTATTGAGGTCCGGAGGCTTCACTCTGGCGCGCCAAGGAACTATCGACGCATCGGAAGAGATGCTGAACCAGATCAAGAGGGAAGCGCAGCGAGGCTCGGGGGAGGGCCGCCGAGGGCCGGAGTGCTTTCCGACGGGCGTTTCAATATCGGACGACCCGGCGGCAGCCCGCAGGGCCCTCGGGAATCCGCCTGCTAACTCTAGGTACCAAGAGGCAGAGGAAGAATGGGATAAGGAATGGGGATTCTTGGTCTCGGCTTGGGGTTCGAGGGCCCTATCACTAGCCAGGATTGAGCCCGCCGGGGCCGACCTGTTCAACATCATGGGGAGGGAAGACCTTAGCAAACTGATTGGTCCGAGAGAGCAATACCACAGCGCGCTGGATGAACTCCTGAGCGGAGAAACCTCGGGCAAGATGGTTAAATACGTTCAGGGTAAGTTCGCGGCCGCAGACAGAGGAACCGCCGCTGTTTCGGCTTCACAGCTCACTAGCAATAGATATCGCAGTACGGTTTATCTGGAGATGCCTTATTCAAAAATTAGAGAGAAGCTGCGATCGGTTGGATTCATTCGGGACGAACGGGGCGCATTCCCTAAATCCCTGCCCCAGATCACAGAGCTTGAGGATATTCGAATAATCGATTTTTCCAAGCAGAAGGCCTATGGCCTGCTTAACTTATATCAATGTGCGGACAACCGATGGGAGCTTATCAAGATCGTGAATTGGATGCTTAGATATCCCCTCCTGCACACACTGGCGCACAAGTATAACACTACTGTGTCCAAAATAATGGGCGTATACTCCAAATCTCCGAAAGTCTTCATAGAATCGGGGAAACCTGGCGAATATTCCATGCTCACCGGTTTTCCTACCCCACTGGAGATAAGCACTAGGCGCAAAGAATTCCTCGTTTCGGGGGATGAAACCCCCGAAAGCTTGGAAAAACTCTTTGACGATACGCGGACCCTTCTCACCCGATCGAAGAAGTTCCATAAACGCTGTGTCGCTGATTGCCCCGAAACTAGCATAAAGCTCCATCACATTCGGAAGCTGGTAAAAGGGTTCGGGGGCAACATCGTCACCATCAACGTTGGGGGCAAACGCACCGTGAAACGGGGTCTGGACAAGGTGCGTCTTCCGGCGGCGGCCCCACCCAGGAAACAAATCCCCCTCTGCCCCAAACATCACTCCGACTTTCGTGAAGGCACCATAACATTGGAAAACATAGACATCAAATATTCGTATCCCAAGACCTTATATGTGGGCGGAGAACAGGGGAAGTTGGTGAACGTAGGAGACGTCACCAAACAACGTTTTCTGGAAAAACACTAGTTTTTTTTACCCCCTACGCCTCGTTTTCACCCCCGGAATGTTCCAGTAGGAGCCGTATGATGGGAAACCATCACGTACGGTTCGGTGACGGCCTGCGGGCTAGTTCTACAACACAAGCTGGAGACGTATCCGCTTATATTCCTACCAATGTGATTTCCATTACAGATGGAGTGCGACGTGACGTGTGTGGGATCGGTGAGTCGGGGGCGGCGCATCGTCGTCCCCGGCAACGGAGCCAAGGATTAAGGGGTGGTCGGACCCTTCCTACCCCAAGTAGCAACACCGTAGGCGATCTCAACAGAGCTTCTTCGGGGGAGTCCTCCGAGACTCGAGTGGAAGCCCCCTACCACGGTTTGTCTGTTAGCACTAGGCCGTATCCTCTTGATACTGTGAGTCCTAGCCCCGATACGAAAGCCCAGGTCCATGGGCGGTTTTCGGGAATCGGTGGGCGGTTGCCCGCAGAGATTAGAAGCTTGGCGTTAGGAAATGTCGATCCTCGTACGAGCGCGGCGAGCTCCTTCGGCGGATCCCTACAAAGACACAACTACAGTTCGCTGTCAAAAGACTCGAGGGCCGCCGCGGGCGCGGAGATGGAGGTGGAAAACCCCGAATCAGCCGGTGGATGCGCTGAGAAGCAGAACCCGGTCGACACGGGACCTAATACCTTCTGCATGGAAGATGTGCAGGCTAGAGCGGGCGCGAGCGCGTACTTGGAGTCTACGGACGTAGCAAAAGTTCCAGCCTCGAAAAGGAGTGATAAAGGCAAATACCAAGATCTTTTCGGCCTTGTAATAAGCCCGGATAATTCGAAACAGGCGTGGCTAGAGATAAGAAACGAACCAGCCAATCTGACGCCCGGTGGCACGGGCGAAACCGGGGAAGACTGGTTTACGGAGACCAGCATAAGCTTGCACGGGGGAATCTATAAATACCAACTAGCCAGGAAAGTTGGCATACCGGGCGGCGGGGGGCGCCCCCTTACTATAGCTTCTCCCCGGGACGAAATGATTCAACAGGCCTTCAAAAGAATTTTAGAGCCTATCCTCGAAGGTTATGTTGTCGGGGTTACAGCCCCTCGGAACCGGCGGCGGGGCAACGACATGGTTAAACACTGGATCCTCCCAGTTGTCTTTAGCGACTTATCCCACGGATTCAGACCCGGAAAGAGCGCCCACTCGGCGCTCCAACAAATGCGATTTGGTTGGAGGGACGTGCACTGGCTTCTCGACTACGACGTGAGGAAAGCTTTTGGTAACGTTAACCACCACGTACTGTGTGCTGCGCTGGAAGAGCAGATAGCGGACCGTAGGGTTATCGACGAGATTCGCAAGATGCTTAATGTGAAAGGGATAAACTTTGACATCCGGGAAAACCTGGGCACCCCACAGGGGTCCGTTCTATCCCCTTTCCTGTTCAACGTTTACATGCACAAATTTGACCAATTCATGCATAATCTTATAGCACACTACGACCGTTCGGGCGAGGGGTTAATAAACCCCGAATGGAAAGAAGTGAGTCGAGTCAGAGCTGATGAGAAGGGCCAGCTGCCGGAGGACCCTACTAGGAACCGGCAGAGACGGTTAGCCGCTGCCCGCAGAGGTATCAAGCGATACATCTACCATCCGGCGGCCAATATCAAGATCCGATACGTCCGCTATGCTGACGATTTTTTGGTAGGTATCGAGGGCCCGAAGGACTTGAGTAAGACCATTAGAGGGGAAATCAACGATTACCTTCAATCCGCCCTGCACCTAGAGATAAAGAAGGACAACTCGGTCCATGCGCGTTCCGATTGGGTTCGTTCTATAGGCTTCGACATTCAAGCTAGAATGACAGGTTCCTCCTGCCTTATCAAGGGTAAGGAGCTAGAGGCTATTAACAGATTCAAACAAAGAGCCCGTAGGGCCAAAGAGAAGGCACATAAGAAATACCAATCTATGATGAACAAGGTGGGAGCCTCGATCCAACGCCGAACCGTAGAGGATACCTTTGCCAGAGCTGGGCAAACCTACCTTAAGCAAGTACAGATCGCAATGGGAGCCGCAACCCTTAGTCGATCGCAAGCTTTGGACGCTCTGCAAGAGTCGCTCAATGTACTAAGACATGAGTACTCATGGGAACGGGGTAACGGCGGCCCTCCGGCCCGAATGCCCGATAATTATCGGAACACCGATTCGGCAAGCATAAGGGGAGTAGCTGGGCAGTGGATTCGAGGGGCTAAATCCCTTGGAAACCTCAGGGTCGAACAAGAAGTTAGACAAGCCCCGAAAGATCTATACGGGGTAGACATTGTGGAGAAGGTGGAGGAACCCAGTAAGTTCTTGGACAACTTGGACTCTGGGCGGGGTGAGATAACACGGTGCATCAGAGATGAGTATAAAGGTAAGGGTGCAGCTATAGCCTCGGTCAACCCTTATATAAGATGCCCGATACCTCACATACTGGAATGTCTGCGGTCTCAAAATATTGTAGCCAAGAATACCCGAAGACCTATTGCGGTCGCTGCTATTCCCAATCCGGATGATCTAACTATTATCGACTGGTTCAAATCTAAAGCCCATGGGATCCCAAGCTATTACAGATGCGCGCACAACATCTGGGAAGTCCGAGACTTGGTCAACTACCATTTGAGATATTCTCTCCTTAGCACCTTAGCCCTCAAGCATAAGTCCTCAATTTCCGGGATTATAAGAGGGTACGGTAAAGCCCCGAAAATACGAACAATTAATGAGAAGGGCCAGGAGTCCGTAGAGTTTCCCACAGTACACAGAGTGAATGGCACCCGCCGAGGATTTAACACCAAACCAATAAGCCTAATAACGTTCCAGGATTTTCGGGATCTCCTGATGAGACCATGCGTGGCGCGGAAACGGTACTATGACCTGCTTTATGCGGGTAAACGCCAGAATCATCGGTAGTATCGACCCGATAAAACTACTGCAGAACTGGGAGACTAGCCGCCACTGGTCTACCTAGATGCCTTTGATCATTCCTCCAGTCTCCCATGGGAGCCGGATGAGGGAGAAATTTCTCACGTCCGGATCTTTGAGAGCCTCCGGGCTACTCTCTCAAATCTTTTTGGAAACAGAACCCTTCTATCGTGGAAGTCGACCTGCTATTAACGTGGGATTATCCGTGAGTCGCGTCGGTTCTGCGGCTCAGTTGAAAGCCATGAAACAAGTATGCGGTAGCTTAAAACTAGAATTGGCACAATATCGTGAAGTAGCCGCTTTTGCTCAATTTGGTTCAGATCTTGATGCTGCGACTCAGTATTTATTAAACCGTGGGGCTAGGTTAACTGAGATACTTAAACAACCACAATATAGCCCAATTCCTATTGAAAAACAAATCGTGGTTATTTATGCAGCTGTCAAAGGTTACTTAGACCAAATACCCGTCGTTCCCATAACACACTATGAGCAAGAGCTATTGGAATCTATCGACCCAGGTATACTTTCCGCTATTGTACAACAAAAAAACATCACTGAGCAAATTAGTAGTCAACTGGCTACCTTTTGCCAAAAATTTACGCAGGGCTTCTTAGCAACTCATCAATCATAAAAAAAGAAGAGGGGCGAAGCTATTTGCTTCACCCCTCCCCCCTCCGGTTACCGAGCCATGGCTTATGAAAAAGGTGGAGCATGGGCAGGGAGATTAGAAGCTTGGCGTTAGGAAATGTCGATCCTCGTACGAGCGCGGCGAGCTCCTTCGGCGGATCCCTACAAAGACACAACTACAGTTCGCTGTCAAAAGACTCGAGGGCCGCCGCGGGCGCGGAGATGGAGGTGGAAAACCCCGAATCAGCCGGTGGATGCGCTGAGAAGCAGAACCCGGTCGACACGGGACCTAATACCTTCTGCATGGAAGATGTGCAGGCTAGAGCGGGCGCGAGCGCGTACTTGGAGTCTACGGACGTAGCAAAAGTTCCGGCCAGGAGCGTGATTCCTTGCTACAGATTCAGTCTTTTCCGAATCTTCGGAGCTACATCTATCTCTTTCATTTCATCCCCTGATACACGTGCCTGCCGAGCCTGCTTCGACTTGGCCCGAAGGAAGGCCAGGATCGAGCCGCCGCCGGATGCGAGGAAATCTTGCACGTCTGGTTCGGGGCCCTCGTATGGGTTAGAGAAAGGAACTTCGGGCAGGGTAACTTAGGCACATAGGCTCTTTCCCTTTATTTTGTCGGACAGTTCTTCGGTTTTGTGGTGGCCGACAGAGCCAAGTCCCCCCCCCCACCCTGCAGCGAGACGCAGAAGCTGTTGGAGCAAGTGCAAGGGCATCGGTGCGCGGAGCGCCCCTTGCTCTTTTTGGGGGCGAGTGCTTCGATAGGAAATGCTAAGATTCGAACTTAGATTGGTTAAAGATTCGTTAAGAACCAATAAAGCCTTGCATGCAACGGCTCCTAACTCCCGGGTCGTATCAAGAACCCTATGATTTTTGATATAATTTTTTCCCGAATTTCCCGCCCACGAAACAATAAATGAAAGAATTTATTAGTGAATTTACGTTTTTTTCCATGCTATGCTTCGGCTAAAGAAAAAAGCTTTGGGTTTTGAAACCTCATCTTTCTCCTTACGTTGCGGGTCAAACGTTCCATAGACCCGAGTCAATTTTCCATTAGGATCAGTCTGTACTTGATGTTGAATTCTATTCATTAATGCGTCAAATCGGCTAACCAACGTTGGATCTAAGGCCAGGTCTGGCGACAAGTCTGGCGATTCCGTAAGCCGGGCAGATTGCAGAAATAATTTCCGTATTTCATTTATTCGAATTCGAGCTTTCCTCATACTTCTTGCCCTTCATTATCCTCCACACTATCTGATTGAATCAGATCTACGGCATGGAAACTCTGCTTCACCACTTTGAGAATGAGTTTGAGAAGACCGAGGAGACTTTTAGGCCCAAGCAATACAGCAATTCTGCGCGTTTCGAATTGTTCCTTCATTTCCGTGCGCCTCAACCTACCCGAGTTCGTAGAAATAACGTCTAGGCTTAGCCCGTAGCCGCTCGAAATCACCTGCATCCGTATACCAAAAGGCGGGGTTCACAAACGTTAATATTAAGAAATATTAACTTCCTTTCCGGCAAGTTTAGTCCTATTCCTAGAACTTCCATAGAACTTCCAATATGTGTTTGAATCAGATCAACTTGGTCGTTCTTCAAACTCTGCAATTCCGGTCCGGTGTAATTATCGTTGCGGATGAAACCTATAGGTAACTGTCGTACGTATTCGGAAGAATTTATTGCATCGTACCGGGCGTATAAAAGTGGGTTTTTGGGTTGTTGGTTGGGCCAGTACAATACTCTCAGAAATCCTCATCGTACTGGGCAAACCAGTCCGAATTCGGAATTACAAGTTTCGAAATATCCATCCAATTTGCGCTCCTGTTGTCGTTGCACACGCGAAATGGTCAAAGAGCCTTCGGTTATACATTTGAGACTTGTTATTCCAAAATCGGGTACGGCCGCAGAAGCGAATATACAGGTGTCCATTTGGCAGCTGTGAACAAATCAAAACATATCGAGTTGGAATTGAAAGAAACATTATCTGGGTAATAACATCTTTTTTTTCAATCCGTTCCCCGTTTTCCGGAAATGGTTCTTCGTCCGCATATTTTCTCTTTCCGTTTTTTAATATTGTCACGAAATTGATGAGAATTGGGAGCTGCTTCCTTTTCTACGCTGTACGGAAAGTAGCTCATTGGGCTGGGTCTAAAACTGGCTAATGCATAAGTTATCCAATGTTGGACATCAATATGCACATTGTTTGAAATTTGCCCGCGGTCGGAAGAAACGAACTTCTGTATCATAGAGATGTCGACAAGAATCTATAGGTGAATGGACCCGAAATGAATTTAGCCGTTTTCGAACCCCCGGAACTTTCTCCGGTCCTACGGGTGGAGTATTAAAATAATAATTCGTCGACGCGTATGACATTACCCTCTCCCAATTCTTTAACGCTTACCCTACCATTACAAAGTTCCAAGTCATTTGAAGCTCCGGATTCAATCGATTTCAAAGATCGAGCAACATGACCGTAACGTTTGATACGAATTCGGTTCCAAGGAATAATTCTCACAGGGCCGCCTCGTCTATGAATAACTATATTTTTTGGCTAATGCACGTCAGGAGTGATGTATAGGAAACTGAAGCTGTAGAATAATCGGAAGTGGGAGAAGTGTAGCTCCGAATGAATTTGTGGCTTTTCACTCCGGGAGTAGCTAGCTGTATGGCGTTTCAGAAGGCGGGTCTCGTGAAAAATAGGTCTAAGTTCTACTATTTTATGGTCATCTCTAAGAATATGCTTTATGGGTACGTCGCGACTTCGTATTAATAGTTGCTTCGCCATAAAAGCTAAAATGGAGGTTGCCCGCAGGGAGCTTCGTAAGTTTTACCACTCCCTGGTGGAGCTGTAACTGATGCGACCTTGGCCCATAGTATTCAGAAAGGGTTGAATGGAAACTCCTGTTTCTCTATGGGCGGCATTGTGCGATGGTTAGAAGTAGTCGAAATTTCTGAATAAAACATGCGGTCCTGTTCCGACAATAGGCGTGTTTGCACTCCGATATAGGTGTAGAATGAAGTGGTTGTAAACTCGCCGTATTATCTCCATCTTCACGAAAGATACGAGGGCCTATGAACTCTGTATTAGAGTTTTCCTCCGGCGGCGGTATAAGTGTGAATTGAAATCGAGTGTTTAACCATTTCGCTATTTCCGACATTATAGCGGAGGCCGCCCTTGATATGCGAGTTTCCTGCTGTGTTTGTTTCTTCGGTGGCCCTTGTTCGTTCTTCTGGTGAGGTAGCCTGCGGTTGTTCTTCCGGTAAAATAGGGATAGCCGGCCAATCTATATTAGCTGTGCTCCACCTCTTTTTTTTAGTAACTAAAACCCACTCTCACTTTTTCATTTCGATACTGGAAGCGCCGGGATCGATAAAAAGCTTAAAGCCCCCAAATCCATGAACCGTCACCCCCATCACGTCTTGCGTTCACCGGGTGTCACTTTTTGACGTTTTCTGGCGAGTCTATGTCCATGCATATCATCCGCATCTCCGCACGAAGCAAACAAACTAGTGGGTATAGTCCAGGGTTTTTTATAAATCTCAACTGAGATTTTGGATTTTCACGAACCCTTTTTTACATCTTTGAATAATTCCCGCAAAACCCAAAAGCCAACAAATCCATGAGCTTCTCTCATTAGAGGAAGACAGTCGGGCCCTTCGTGATCCAATAACAAATCAGGATATTCCAGATTTGTTTCCAATTCCATGTTACGCAAAATTTTTTGCATATCTATGCTATACGCTGCGAAGCGAACATCTTCTGTAAGCATAGGCATTGTATCTAAGGTCGGGGTAATATTAAGACTTTTAGCCATCGTTTGCCCTTCAGCACCATTCGTCAAACTCGGAGGACCTCCGTAGTTAGTTGGATTTTTGGAAATATAGTATCTAAGTATTTGGGTGTTTTTACTTCTGATACATGGAAAATCCAATATATTGAATTTCTCCATCCGGTGCAAGAGATCCTCCCTATTTATAAGGTGTTGTATCGATCAAACCCATTATTACTTTTTCGAAGCAAGGGAAAACACTGAAATCCCAATATTGCCATTGGTTGCTTCTCCAAGAACATATTGATTGACATGTGGGAGGTCAATTCTTTTTTATCCCCGAAAGTTATGTTGAATTGTTGCTCGATGATTTTGAAGTTGTTAAGGTTCAATTCGCGTTTTAATCGTACAACGAACTAATCGGTATTACACCATAAAAGATCATCAGGCATCGGTCAAAACTTCTAGCATAATGAGTCGCCCGCACACACTTCGGTGTAAGCTAGGTTCACGAGGGGGGAGTCTACGGTTTGACCAGCCGTTTGAAGCAATTAAAGCCCCTGTTCCCTTCGGGCTTTAGCCCATGTTTCACTGGTCCAACATATTCGGAATCTCCCCCCCTTGTTTACTAAAGCATGAAAGATCGTAGGATAACACGAGCTAATATCACAGTGAATAAGGGTTTGCTCTTTATTACTGTGAGGAAAAAGTCGGTGGAATGGATTCCTGGGCCGTATTTTTGATGGTTATTTGTGGTATATCCGTCGAGTGGTCTATGAATGACTCCAATTCCTGGAACTTACAAAAAAAATCGGTATACATTTACCGGGCCTGTAACAGTATAGCAATAGCCATGTCTCTCCAATTGTAAGATTTCTCAGATCTGTTTTAGCCCGGAATACCGATTCCTGCTTCATGCTCCGCCAATCGGGTAAGAGGCACTGCTCAGATAAGTAATAATTAGAGCAAGCTTTCGAAGCAAGAAAGAGTCATACCGGGCTACACCCATCTCCCCCATTTCCGCAATGTAATTGGCAATTGGACTCGGCCATAATCCAGTAGACGGAATGAGTCTTTCTCTTCAATAGCATTGCGAAAGTCCACAGGCATTGACGTTATTGGCATACCGGAGAGCAAATTTGTTCGAAAAAGTAACTGGCTTATCACCATTCCACGTGGTTTTCCTCTGCGATTCTAGAGGCATCAATCGTACATACTTTTGACAACCGCCCGGCTAAAATAATGCGTTATACTGATAGTCCGGGCCCTTCAAGTGTTTCGCTATCGGAGGTATGAATCGGGGTAAACAGTAGATAAACATTTTGACAAAACTTTTACCTTAGAGCTATACTCGCCTGCGTTATAACCCACCAGCATTATTTGATTCTTAACCAAAACGGTGGCTAGCCTCTCTAATTGATTCTGCATCTTTCTCATACTTCCCTTATTACGTTCAAAGGTTTCTGAAGTATACCTTTTCTTATTTACGCCAACTAAGAAATAATTGCAGAAGCACCCGATATCGAAATAGACTATGCGGTCACAAGGATCGAATGGTGACATTCTAGAGATAGCTTCTGGAAGTTCGCTAGTCCTTTCCATCGAGAAGAATTCTTCGTTCTCATTCTTCTCACTTTCAGTTTACATATGAGAAGTATGTAAACTGAAAGCATTCTTCGTTCGTGGCTTCGGCCAGGGCTACGGCACCTGAAGCGGCTGAATGGTTTAGATGCTCCCTCCCCGGATACGGTGATAAAAGGTTCTTCAGATGCCGCCTGTGGCTCCTGGTTCCGAGAACTTGACATCTGGAGTATAATGAGGCTCCTCGGGAATAGACATGGCGTACCGGTCCGGTGAATTTATAGAAAAACATCCCTCCGGGGCTTATGACTACTATTACGTTTGACAAATCCCAATATTTGATTGCAGCTCCGCTTCGGATAAGATTGAGCTGGTAAATTCAGAAACCAATTCTTTCGATTCCGAAAACGATACAACCCAATATATGTAGTATATCTAGATTCCCCCCTATATATGATTAATCCTCGGGATGCCCGGCAAATGCACCAGGTTGTGTCATGCTGAAGGGGCTGCAGCGGGAGGGCGGCATCTGGGATAGTCTAAAAGGCCCAACACCACAAAGAGACTGACTGGGGCGGCCCTAGCAAAGAAGGTGCCGAAGTAGCGAACGAACGAAGAAGAAGGTGCCAAAGTAGCGAAGGGGGGCCAAACGAAACAAAGAGACTGCGGGGCGGCCTATGTACTATAGTGTTACCCGGGGGACTTGCCTCTTAGCGGCCGGCTCTTTGGTTCCCGCTTTCTTTCGCGCCCGGGCTTATGCGCTTTGCTATCCATTCGGTTAATCGAATTAGCAAAGATTTATAATGACAGTAGGGGGGCAGGAAACTACTACCGCTGAGACCTCAGAAGAAAACGTCATCGTAGGTATTGTTATATGTGTATGTGAAGACGTTTTTTAAGATTTGCGAAGCAGATAGTCCAAGTCGAAGAAGTTTAGCCAAACGATCTTAAAGAAAGAGTATATACGGTAGGCCCTACTCATAGCGGGGGCCGCCGGTAGGCCCCGAGCCGGCGGTAGGCCCTGCCTCAGTAACTGAGAACTCTTAACGCTGGAAAGACATGCCCGCTCCCGCTACCGCTTTCCTTTGGGCGAAAATGAGTAAGATGTCCCATGTAATAGATACATAAAACGCTACTCAAGCGCCATTTTGGGCAAATATACAAGTAGGACTCGGAGGAATAAATACAGGAGGGGGGCGCCAGCCTGGCGGCGGTCCCCAACTACAATTTTCGTGGCGGGCTCCGCCCCATAAGGACTAGGTCTGTATAGGGCGGAGCGGTGCTTAAGTTGCACAAATTGCTTAGACGTTTAGATGCTTTCCCTGATAGCTGGAAGTTCTTCAAAAGTATGAAATGCCGGAGGGCTTGGGACCATCCACTCAGGTGTCGTTGAATTCTGCTCGACAGCCCAAGGACTCGAAGCACACTTGTTTTCACTAGTTGGAGTAGGAGAAACCACTACAAAGAAACAAAAAATCCCTACTACAGAAACATATGAGCCAAAGCTACTGAAGGCATTCCATCCAGCGTAAGCATCTGGATAATCAGGAATGCGACGTGGCATACCCGCAAGCGGTTTTTCCCCTATTTATCAAATGTTAATGGATCGCGACTAAATATTTTTCTTTCGTAAACTTCATCCGGAATTAGTCTCTCAGACGTTTCAGTGTGTTTAAATCTCAATGTTGAATCAGTTCTTTTATTGGTATTAGGAACTGGTTCATAAAGATCGAAATAGTCGAGCCAAATAATCCTTTTCGGTAATAGTACCTGTTGAACCACATGACTCAATAATAACTAAAATTGTCATGACCATATTTCCAAATGGAATTATAGGTACATCTGTTATCGGATAATTCGGAGGGGTGATAGTATTCAGCAAGTCTATCGCTTAATTTATAACCACTACCTACATATTGTTTACCATTAACTGAATCATGCCAGAGATAGATTCCAGTTTCCGTTAGATAATCAGAAACGATTTGCTCTCCATTTAACCAAGCGTTATCATATACTGGAAGGTTTCCCTGGTGAATTATCAATAATGAATGGGTGATTAATCGAGAATTTATGATCTGATTTGACCGTAATTGGTCCGTCAGAATTAGCGATAGAATTATTTCCAGAGCCTTTTGGCTCTTCTGAATTACCATTAGACCCGGCGGCGGACTGATCGCCAGTTTCGAATCCTTTTCGGTTTAGCATCGGATAATTAATTATAAGGACTCTCGAATATAATTTACGCTCGAGTTAAGGTTATCCTGAATAGTATATCCTATTAGCAGCGAGTTACCATTTCAAGAGTCTACTACTAATTCTTCCTTTCTGCTACTGATTCTTCCTTCCTGCCTCAAAAGGCAAACTAGTCCAATGATAAATAAGGAATATCCTTGATATTTCTAACGAGGCCGGACTGTATCTTCACCCTAATTGTATAGGGGCATCACGTGTAGTCTCTGAGGATCCTATTCGTCGGCGTCGAGATTAGACTTTGGTTTCCTGCTGATTGTCCAATCCCTGAGATGGTTACTGCTCGAAGTGAGTACCAAGGGCTCTGAGGAATTTCCAGCGTATAGTGATGTTTCACTCCAAATTTGACTCCGGAAGTGGGCCTGATATTGACCTGGGAAATGCATAGGAAAGGGAGTCGGATTCACACCAAAGAAAGTAATCCGAAAATGAATTTGACCTAAAGTCTCTGGGTATTGAAGACCAGTTATTTTACCTATCCAGTAATAGAATCCCGCAAATGAAGCAAAAACGGCTCCCATAGAAAGAACGTAATGGAAATGTGCAACCACATAATAAGTCAACTTTACCTAGATATTTTCATATCTACTTGGACTGTATCATCGCTCCGTCGATCCCACCATTGACCAACAGATGCGTTTGGCCTATAGTCTCTGAGAATCCTACTCTCCATAAAGCGCAGAGGCCGTGGGCGAGGGTCGGCTGCTTCTTTGGCTTGTAAGGGCCGAGGGCTCTCGTTGGTCTCGGGTGAATAGACGGAAATCGTAAATTCACGGCGTCCGCCCTTTTTTTGTCTGACAGTGCCCCAACCTGTCGGACAGTCTCACGCCCTACGGCGGCCCTTTTTTTTGAGTTTGGTTTCCGGCGGATTGTCCATTTCAGTAGATTTTAGATCTACGTCATACTCGGGATTATTACTGAAGCCCTGGGAGGGAGAGGCCGCGGCTAAGCGGGGAACGTAAAGCCAGAAACTTCACAGTATCTGCCCCTTCTTTGTCTGGTTCTTTCCCCTTCTCTGCCGGCCCGCGCGAAACGTTACGGCCCCGTGAATCGTCAAGCCGCCCGTAGGTACGAAGGGGGCCGCCGCCGAAGACCAGAAATGGCTTGTAGATCTCCGCGCACGAGGCCAGCGCTACGCGCGTAGCGCATAAACTTAACGGTTTATCGCCCGCAGGCCCCGGCCGCCTCCCGGCGGCCGCCCGGAGTAAAGGGCTCTACTACTTACGGCGGGTTTACGTTTTCCGGGCGGGCGCCTTCGGCGCCGGAGCGCAAAAAAATCTATTTTTTCCGCTCTTCCCTCGACCTTTATTCGCTTGCGAATGAAGTGAAAGGCCTCTAGTACTCAAGTCTTTAGGAATTTCCCGCATACAGCCAAATTTAGCCATGACACTTTTGCACGGGCTAAAGCCCCTTTTTGTTTTTATAAAAAGCCGGTATGAATTTATGAAATTGGAACAACTTCTCTCCACCTAAACTAATAATGTCATTACGACTAAAGAAGTCTATAACTCTTGCTAAAGAATTACGATTATGGGTCCCTATTGAATGGATAGGTTTCCCATTCTTAGCAGCGATTGATCTAACTCGATTAGGTAGACTGAATTTGGTTTTTACACCCTCCAGAATATAATGATCGGAAGCTTGAGATATACTGAATGAATGTGAACCATTCAATCCAATACAGGAACAACCTTCAGCAGTTGCAAAACCTACGAACCAATTATCGAAATAGGATAGGTTAGTTAACTCTAATGGAGTCAACTTTCTAGATACAGATTCTAAGAAATGCTTCATAAACTGATACTCTTTTAGGGAAATTCTATTCAGAAAGCGGAATCGCGGAAATAAATAACGAGTATAAGCATTAGTAGTTACTAAAGGATAATCTGTTAATATACCTAAAACTACCTCTATTTCAGTTTTGTGATCTATTTGTAAAAGAACATATTTTCTTTGGATATATATCTGACCTATATTTGGAACTTTCGATAGTTGCTTTAACATGAGATGGTTGCCTCCTGTATATTTCGATTTAATAATAATCCTAAATCGTAATATTGTGTCTCTCCAATGATTAACTTGAATCGAGCCGTCGCCGTCAATAAGACCTACAAAAAATTGTTTTATAGCTTCCGTATGATTTACATTCCACTTGGGGCAGGGTTCGAAGAAAGCGATGATAGTGCATAATAGTTTATCATGTAGAGCAATATCTAGCCCAGAATTGGCCGATACTATTCCAGTAAGCCCCCCTACCGTGAACAAAGATATGAACCCTACAGCGAATAACATGGGTGTTTTGTATCGTATTGACCCCCCCCACATGGTTGCAATCCGACTAGAAATCTTTATTCCAGTAGGCACGGCTATAATCATGGTAGCCGCGGTGAAGTAAGCACGTGTATCGACGTCTAACCCTACAGTAAACATGTGATGAGCCCATGCAATAAATCCAAGAACTCCAATACTGATCATGGCGTACACCATGCCCAGATAACCGAATACGGGTTTTCTTGAAAAGGTAGAGACGATATGACTAATGATACCAAATCCTGGCAGAATCGGAATATAAACTTCAGGATGCTAATGGACTGTATCTTCATCTCCAATCGATTGAAACAATCGAATAGAATGGAACAATTTGTTTAGCTGGATCTAGATGATCACCTCTCTCCAGATATCTTAAGGAACGCTCGAATCCTTCTTCCGCCGCCCCGGCGGCCCTTTCGATTTAGCTATCTCATAAGGGTTGCGTAATGGATGAACGTATGAATAAGGAATCATTAGCTTTAGCTGAGTCATACCTGAATACCACAAAATCCGTCCATCCCGGCTTTTATCATAATAGATAGATCCACCCCGCCGTGGCTATATCTTTCAGTATCTTTTTATCTTTCTGACCTATACCCGAAGGGTTGGAAGTTTATTCGGTTAATGTTAAAACGGCGGCCATCTCCAAATCCTGAAACCCAGGCGTTCTCTAGAGGTTTTGGTTCAATAAATTCTATTATCATAGCACAACAGACTCTTCGCATTTGTTTTTGCTTGCTTATTGTTCTCATTCTTCCATTCACCGAATCAACCAATCTTTCTATAGCCGATCTATTATGCAATTTCCAACGAAAGCTGCTGGAGTGCCTCCTCCGATGGACCGAATAGAGATTCTTTTCCCGGGTGCCTTTGTTCGAAAAAGTACAGGGTTTGTACTTCCTTCGTATGCATTGTTACTTCACAGCTTATATATCCAGCCGGGTTTGAAAAACCTCCACCCCAGCTAACCAATTTCAGAATTTATACTCATCATTTCTTGTTTCAATGGGAGATGCGCTGCGTGTAGTCTCTGAGGATCCTTCACCTGTTTGTAAAGTCGAAATATCTGTTTCATTCATTTACATTTTCCTTCTTTTTCGAAGTTTCCTGCTGATTGTGCATTGCCTATGGAACCGAAAATCCGATTCAGATCTATATATAAGCTTTTCACAGGTTCGGGCGTGAGAAAATCTATTTTTTTGCGCACTTACGAACCGAGTACTTAGTGGCATTTAGCCTTTCCAGCAAATAGCGGCACTATTCAATCTGGGATTGCTCCCAAATGCGGCCATCCCGTGGTTATTCTTTGACCGAAGAACCGGAAAAGATGCTGGTATAGAATGGGATCCCCGCCACCGGCAGGATCAGAGAAAGTTGTATTAAAGTTTCTATCAGTTAATAACATGGTAATTGCCTTTTTTTCGTCTGTTTTTTTCTTTCCAGTTTTTTTTCCCCCTCTCGTCCGACAGTCCCGGGGCCGCCGCCCGGACAGTATTTTGGTTTTGTGGTGTCCGGGCCGCCCTGTCTGACGAAAAAAGACACCGGAAACTAATATTTTCTCTTAATGCCCGGCGTGGTTTTGGACTATATCTTCATCTCTTTCTATTCATACCTGCTTCGATGCGCGCAATCTCAGCAAACCCCACATTGGTCAGATGTGCTTTGTGTAAGATCATGCCATAGATGCATTGCCAGTCACGCCAATCCGCTGCCCGAGGAGAGGCATCAGAGTAAGCAACCACATGGGCATTGCCTGCCACGCTGCATGTGCGACTACGCCAATTTACTCCAGAAGCACTCACGTATCACTTGTGCCCGCGTCGGTCTAGTATCCATTTTCGTTTGTTCTTGCAGCCGACTCCATTCTAGCTCAAACGGAATGGGAACGCGTATCTACTGGATATGGTGATTCGAACCCGAAAGCCGCCGCCCCTCGGCAGAACCGCAGAGCATTGGAAAACGAAGCACTCGGATCCGGGGAAAATAGAGTGTTGTGTCATATGCGTGCAACCAATCTATCAATCTGTGAAGCGTTTCGTGCTCGGAAGTACGCATGAAGCCATTGATTCCATGAATAACTCGTATACCATCTAACGCATTGAGAAAGCGCCGTTTTTTGTTTCGGTCTGGATCGACGAGCCTAGAAGCGCACGCAGCGATTCGGCCCGGACAATGTCACCCCTGTCTCGGAAACTGATTCAGATGGAAGGGTATCGTCTCCGACCACGAGGGGTTCGATTTATAAGGTATGACCATGCAGCCATCACTCCCAATCGAGCCGGCACCAAACTAATGTTCGGGTGGCAGAGGCACGGAAGGGGTTTTGGCCAGAGATGTTTGGCGTATAGTCTCTGAGGGGGAACCGTCACGGTTCGTTCCCTGCTGATTGTCCTTGCGGAGTTTCCGGCATATAGTCAAATTCGACCGAGGCATCGCTACCTCATCAGGCGCAAATACACCTGCCAATACTGGAAGGGATAATAAAAGTGGGAAAGCTGTGACTGGAACAGACCACACAAATAGGGGTAATCTATGCATGGTCGATCCGGGGCCCCTCATATTGAAGATAGATAGGGTCAGTCGATGCTGCCCTCCGAACCATACGTGACAATTTATCGTCATACGGCTCTCCCTCAGAAAACTTCAATTGCTGGGTTTATTGTATCAAGTCTATCTCTGTAATAGATGGGTCACTTTATTTATAGAGGGGGCTTAACGTTTACTAATAGGATGATATTATCTGAATTTCCTCCCCCCCGCATGATAAGCTTGGTGGTGAGCTCCACATGATGGAATCTGTTCTCGTTCGTACGCCCCCAACCTAAGTTGCCTTATCTATTCTAATTTTGGCTCGAACGTCTCGAACAGCCGCCCGCCCCCCCTTACGCGAAGCATCGCCACGTTCTTATCACCACAGACGGCGCAAACCTGCCCTAACCCAGACTTGTAAAGTTTCCCAGCCCAAGAAACCTGGATAACCGAATCCAGAGTAGCCGCCATTGGACTCTCCATTTTGTAATAGTGCAGAACCCTATAGTTATTTGGAACGGCTGCTCTTGGTATTCGGGCACATAAAATGAGCTCCGAATTCGCGCCTTTTTTATAGTTCGGAGCTTCCATTCCAAAGCTAGGGTTGGAGCACATGAGGTAACTAGGAACCATATCACTTCTTGCAGATTTCCCCCCCTATTACCCGCAAAAGAGTAATAGTTAAGCAGTCCTCCAATCCTATGATTGTGGAAAGCCAGGATATCAAGGTGCGATAGTCCCACTAGTCCTCTCATCGCAGTTGGGTACATTATAGTCATATGGTTTTTTTCTAAGACCTTTGATTTGAACAGCAAGGCTTTGATGGGAGCTCGGGTCCGACCTCTCCGTGTGGGAGGAACCTTTGATTGTGTAGAATGGCCTTTTCTTTCTGGGGTTTCGGCCCGAAAAGGCCATTCGCTACTCAAATGTGTGATGGGAGTCTTATCCACATTTAGCTCTAGACCGCACGCTTGTTCAAGGAAGCTCTCGATCCCCGCTCTTATTTTCTCGGCATTTCTGGTGCCGTAGGTAAAAACTGCGGAATCGTCAGCGTATCTTACGTGACTTAATCGTCGGAAATTAGGATCAATCACATCATATTTGGGATTTCTCCCCATTTCCATCAGCATAGCTTTTCGAACCGCTGGATTATTAGAATATTTTATTTTCCCACGGAAGAACGGTGGTTCACGTCTATTAATCCCTTTCTCGAATCTGTTTTACATACTGAGCATGAATTGATCCGGTTCGTGCAAAACTATGTTACATAGGAGTGGACTCAAAACACTACCCGCCGCCGAATGGATGACCTTTTTCCAGCTCGATGTAAGCTGCTAGGTTTTCATAACCAGTTCTGGGGTCCGTTGACATTTCAGCAAGGCCGTCAGCCTTTTCATGATGGTGGGGTACGGTATCTTGTCGAAGCCGTTAGATATATCCCATGGTGACTGCCATGGAGAAAACGGAGGGCGGAGTGGAGTGGGAGCAGCTAGAAATCTTCCCGCTCCCAAGACTAATTGGAGTGCTTCTTGCACTATCCTTTCTCTCGGAGAGGCGATAACCCGTTGGTCGAGCACTACGTGCCTCTCCCTAACCCTCGTCCTTTTCCTCCGCGAGTTTTTCCTCCTTGTCTGACAGTACCGGGGGGGGGGGCCGCCCGGACAGTATCTTGGTTTTGTGGTGGCGGGGCGGCGCCCTGTCTGACAGTCCGGCGGGGCGGCGGCGCCCCCCCCCTCGAACCCAGAGGCGCCTCTCTCTCAGCGGGCTTAGGTATAAGTACTCTCCGGTCTGCTGACCCTTACCTCCGCAAGTTGTACGAACGAATTGCCGTTTGACCATCTGATCTTGGAGTCATATTGCCAATCCTACCTTTGATACTCCCGGTGAACCAGAAACATTGGATCCGGTATAATTCTTATAAGTCCGTTATAGCGTCCCTGGTTAGCTTTGCAATTGTTCACCACTTTCTTAGCATATGTACTGGCGTCCCCGGGTAGGAGAGGATTTGCCCGAGACATTTGAAGAACTATGGATCGTGTTCTGACTAGTCGCCTTCGTGGCCTGGCTGGGTTGGCTTCCCTTCCCCTCACTACTACGGGACCTCTGAGCCCGCGCATCGTCTGCTGGACGATGTGAAGCGGTTACTTCCCGTGGTTGCTCTATTTTCGTGTTTTCGTCCCCCCGACCGGGGCACCTAGTGGTGTAAGGTCCTTGCGCACTTGCTTGATTGCTCAAGTCAGTTCCTATGCTAGAATTACTTGTGACTGTCCGACAGCCCCGACCGCTAACAGCATCAGTCAAAGCTTTCGCCCAGCTGGATCCCTGGGTTACTCCGCCACACACATACCGACGTATTCTGCTTGAGATATGTAGCCCCTTCTCAGGCAGTGAGTGCGTATCAAGTTGGTTAACCTGACTTCGACCACCCCAGCTAAGAGACACCACCGAGAGGGGCAGTCCCCTTTGGCGTCCCCTTCGACCAACTGCTCGCAAACATGATGGATTATTAGCCCAAGATGCCGCATTGGCCTGCTGCACGTATTTCCCCATGGAAGTCAGACATACGCGCCGCAGGAATATGGGTATTATTCCTAACCGAAAACGAGCCTCGCACGGCGCACTTGTTATAAAATTAATAGAACCTAAAATAGAGGAAACACCTGATAAGTGAGGGCTAAAAATTGCTAAATCAACAGATCCTCCGGAATGACTGGTTATACCACTTAGGGGTGGATAGCATATGTGTTGGATAACCTCAGCGTTGTGATTGCTTAACGTTATACGCCATATATCTCTATATGGATCGGACTATACCTTTATCTATCATCTTGCCACGAAGCCTTTGGAGAATACTTCGGATCTGCTCGAGCTTTTCTCGATCCTTCTTGTAGTAGACGGCTCTCGACCGGAGCTTCAGCTCCAATGATTTCATCCCCTTGAATCGGCCTTGAAAGAGTTGGCTCATGCCGAGCACAGCCCTACCGTGAGTAGTCTCTAATCGATAGAAGTGTGGCCTTTCGATGATCTGAGTAGGTATGTGTAGCCTACGTCTTATAGCCTCTAATAAAAGCCTGTCCAACTTTCGAGTCAAGCCAAACGCGATAGAGATCCGTTGTTTGCCGTCTCTGTTATACAAGGAGAAGGACCCTTCTGCCTCGATAAAGCCAGTAAGCCAATCGATGTGAGCAGCCATATTTACCGTCCAAACGGGATTGACATATGTCTTCTCCGGAAGAGTAGCACTCCGCAATTGCTCGCGAATGGAATACTTGTGCTCTGTCAATAACTTTGGATCTTCCGAGATCCGATGAGCTTGACGAAGCCTCTGGTAATGGAATTGCTTGCTCGTTAGGCATGGGTATTGATCAAAGATAGGAAATATTATCTCTGCTAGCTCCCCCCCTTTATCCCGGATCCGATACACTCCTATGGTCTTATGCACATTAACGGACCCTACACCAAGTATCTCCTTGATGTAATACAAGATCCGTAGATTGTACTTGCCTTGAGCAATAGAGAAGTCGAGGTTGTACCTGCCGTTTCGAAGCACAATGCTGAAGCAGCCATCTCCGTCTGTCATACCAACAAGCCATCTGCAAAATGATAGATATTCCGCGTTGAGTCTCTGATGGGGGGCGGCCCCCCAGGCGGGTTGTCCCCTTGTAGAGAAGGTTTTTGCTTTTGGTCTTAATCGAAAAGGCCTGCGGCCTGACTGAGCACTTCTCTCTGTGGTGAGGATGTTCCCGCATCGAGCAGAAATATTGTTCCCTATGTCTCCACAGGGTACGGCCTCTTTTTCGACCGTCCACCCCGAACCGCACATGGAAGCTCCTTATGTAGGAGTCTAATCGGCATTTAGCCAGTACAGATTCGGAAAACTGGAATCTTTTCGACCAGTAGTCATGGTAGCTTTCAAAGCTATTCTTTTTTGGGTACGCGCTCTTCTTGTGAAGTTTGCTTCTATGCAAAAAGAGAACGCGTGACCCGGAAATCGAGATATTTGGCGCAGCCTCGGAAGATAAGTCTCTAACAGGTTTCTTGATTCCAGGCTAGTGCCATAAACACGGAGAACCCGCCCCCCGCTCACGCAAACTCCGCCGGAATGGTGCAGCGCATTGCCCAAGCAATGGTTGTCATAACATGTTGCAACAAAGCGAGATCATCTGATACCTTCGCACTTTGCGTGGGACAAACCCGTATACGCATGTGGATGCAACAGCTTTTTCTTCACCGATGTCGTATCGAACAGCGAAGTGGTCATCCGCCTCGAACATAACCAACCGGGGCGCTGTTTATCGATCTCTAGGTTGCAGAGCATACGGTGAAGCGCTTCCATTTTTGGGGTGCGCCTCCTGCCGCTGATGCGGGTGACTATTCCGCCGAATACTGCAGGCATATCGTGCACCCGGCGGTCCATCCGCCTAAATGGTTAACATCGTATGACACCTCCCTGGCGCGAAGCTTTGGAACGAAAGGCTCGTCTTCACGACGGAACACAATTTTGGCGCCCCTATCGCTTTCAGGAGTTAGTAGAGAACCATCCCATTAAACCAGCCGAATAAGCATCAAGCTTATCGCCCGGTGCCCGAACTAGACTCTTCCGGAGTTTCTTGGACTATTTCTTCGAGCTGGAAGCTCGCTTCACGTATAGTCTCTGAGGGGGTATTTTCTACTTCCCTGCTGATTGTCCGGAGGATTTCCAGCATATAGTGAAGTTTTTGGGGTGGGCTGCGGCTTCAGCAACCCACCTCTACTAAGGCTGAGCTTAGAAGAAGTAACAATGATGGTGGCAAAAGCCGAAATGAAATATTATTTAATCTAGGGAATGCCATATCCGGACTTCCTATAAGAATGGGAACGAACCAATTACCAAAACCACCTATCATCGCCGGCATAACCATAAAGAAGATCATTAAAAAAGCGTGAGCTGTTATTAACAGTAGGGGGTCGGTCGGGTCTTCCGACACAGCTGCCCCCAGAACCGTACGTGAGGCTTTCACCTCAAACGGCTCGCAACTCCGGTCTCCACTTATTGCTATGAACTTTCAATCTTACAATTGAACATCCCTCCATGGATCGTGTACAAAGACAGTGCTAACATTTCCGACTCAGATAACTGGCCGTACGCACTGTGATGGTGAAGAGGGGGCGGCCGCTTCCGTTTCAAGGCGCCCTCAGAATAAGCGGAAGTGACGTATCGGCGGATCCTGGCCTTAACGTCTTCGACATAACGGGATATGATGCGTCCCCGTTGATCCGCAAAGAGCACATGTTCTAAGCGGGTCGACCTCCAGCTAATATCAATAACCTGCTCGGCCCGGGCGATCGGATCGGGATTGTATAGGTGTATGGCTCGCCGCCGCACCTGGTCGAAGTAGACTCATACCCGTAGCGGGACAGGCAAGGCACTTACCAAAGCGGTTAAAAGTCTTACTAGCTGTCTTCAGTTTGTATTTTGAAGCGAGAGTCGGGGCACGGGGCATATACAACACATGTACAATCTGATTAAGACTACTGCGATTCGACGCGAACGAGTAGTAATTCGAGGTTCCCCGAACTTTCTGATTGTAGAATTCCGAAATGTCTGCATGAGCCCATGGGGTTAGATCACTCTTCGCCGTGGGTACATGTTTCCCCATCTCATTCCGTTTTACAAAACCTTTCTCTTTTAACTTGTAAAAAAGTTTCGTAATGGGGGCACAAACCCGAACACGTTCTGTTGAACGCTGCTTAATCGTCTTGCCTCCCACCGTGCGCACATGGAAGATCCGATGACTAGACCGGGTGCGTTTGCAGTATGCACCTAAGAAATGGAATCCCTTGTTTGCAAGGTGTAAGACCATGGTTTTCTCCAAACTAAGCTCTAACCCAAGACTCCGGTGCAGAAAGTTTTGTAACGACGTCTGAATCGCGAAAGTTTCTAACCGAGTTCCGCTTACTAAAATGGCAAAGTCATCGGCATATCGTACATATAAAATTCTTCGAAAGTAAGGGTCCAAGGGATCTTTCGACGGGATTAATCCGCGCTTAATCAGGAGAGATCTATCCTGTCTGTTCGCATTCATACGACGAGTCAATAGCTCGTACTCTGGGTTGAGTCTTCTATTTTTGCCCTTGTTAAATCGATCACGAAGTTTCATCACAAATTCGTCGAGGTGATGTAGTATGATGTTGCGGAGTAGCGGACTCAGCACCGAGCCCTGCGAAGTGCCTCCGTCTAAACCTATGACCTGACCGGGAGTAGGATCCTTGTAACCCGCACGGAGAGCCCTTTGGAGTAATTCGAGCGTACGATGACACTTTACCCTTTGCGAAATTTTGTGGAGGATCTGAGGTGTCGAATCAAAAAACTTTCGAATGTTTCCCTTCACAACCCAGGGATAGTGACCTCCCTCTAAGCAGAGCCTCTTTGATGCTGTGTGACAGCTTCGGTGGGGACGAAATCCATGCGAGCAATCTAGAAAAATAGGTTCATAGATGGCCTCAAGCACAAGCTGTAAGGCCTTCTGTACGATGTTTTCCCCGTAGCACTTTTTCTGTTTGACGCCGCCTAGCCTCCTGCCGGGCTTTGTAATTCCTCGCGCGGGCAACTCAAACAGGCCCTTCTTAAGTTTCTCACCTACTTGTACAAACCATTTTGGACCATCCGAAGTTTTCGCATCAGACCCGGGGGGGCCTGGCTCACCTCGGATGGATTCATAGCACAAGGCCAAAAATGTAGGGTCTGATATGACATGAATCAGCCCATTGTATCTATTGTCCGGGCCTGAATAAGCTTGAATCTGTTCCGAAACGGACATACGGACACGGTCGGACCAGTCAGCTTTGGGGGCTGAGCCGGCGGAGCCGTTGGAACGAGACGATGTTTCGTCATCCGAGACCTCCGGGATAGAACAGTACGATCGAGAGCTAGGCTCCTTAACTGCCAGGCTGGATTGCAAAAATCCGAAGCTATTACGGGCCCTCCGAACCCCACCCCGATTAGGGCGGGTTATTTCCCCGGCTCCTACATAGTCCTTGTCATTCGTGTCCGGAGGACACTTCGATCCTTTCTTCGTAAAGCCGAGAAAGATCTTAGATCCTGAAGGGTTAGGCCCTTGCGCAATTAGCTGATTACTCAGCTGGTATCTGTGTAGAGTGCCCCACATTCTTCCAGGGACTGTGCACACACAATGTATTGTGCACAGTTCTTCCGACCTCCTTAGAGGCTTACTCACCGTGCTCTTGCCATAATGTGCTGCTTGAGACAAGAGGTCCACTGTAATACGAGCATTGCGTGTCGAGTCAGTTATCCTGGCCGTACCTTCTGCTCTCTCGGGGCGTCCTAGCGGTGGCAGCCCGACCGTTCCCCGATTTAGACTTGCTGCTCCCGAGTGAGCCATATTACTATGGCACCTCCGCGAGTCGAGCCTGTGCCCTAGCTTGTTAGCTAGCCTGGATGGCAAAAAGAGGAGTGGATAGCTCTTCCTGTCGGACGATGTATATCCGGGCGCACCATTATAAAGTTGATGATTCCCACCAAGAATTTGATTGCCGGGTTGTGCTAATTCCATACGAATTAGTACTGAAAAGCATGTACCCATTACTCCAGCAATGGCACCGAAAATTAAATATAGAGTACCTATATCTGTCGAGTGAGGGATTAGCCCTTCTCGTGGAACCGTGCTTGATAGTCTTCCATCACACGGCTCTCCAAGAGCCTACTCTCGATTGGACGTATACACCTGGAATTCTATGGGGCCTACTCCCGATCCAGTTCCCCAAACTACAATAACCTCTTGTGCAATTCATCGTGATGATCCGTACACGGAGGTATTTGCTTTCTATTGATGGCAACCTCGAACGCTTACATTACCGTAACCCTCGGTCACTACCCCCTCGCATCCAGGTGCCTCTTGCGCGCATGGTGCATTTACACCTTATCCTCGCGCCTTCACAGAGCACCGCAATGCACGGCGCCGCCGCCCGAACGTGGCGTAAATACGGCGGTCCAGAGTCCGCATATCGGAGCCACATTGGATGCCCCTCAGGAACATTCTTCCCATCCGTCGAATTTCGTTGGAGCTTAGAAAGCTTATTGTTTCTTTCCCCTCGTCATCCCTTATGACCATATCTATCGATAATGCCCCGATGAGCTCCGCCGCCGATGTCTTATGCTTCCCGGCCATTGTGTGTATCAAGGACCAGCGTGAAAAATAATCCACATAGTCTCGTACCTTGTAGAAATTGGCGCAGCAACGGTAGTAACTCAATAGGTCTCGGGCTACGAAGTTAAACCAAAGCACAATGTCTTCGTCGTTGAGTTGAATCAATCTAACCACACAACGAGGTTTGTTATTCTCCGCGATAAGGCCCCGCGATTTGAGCCTTTTCCTTATCTCCTTCAATGGGGCCAGAATTTGCAGGGATAGCGCCGCCTCGTATCTTCCCACGTGCTCTCGTGGAGCCCTCTCTTTATCAAAAGGGGTTCGGACTCCACGCTCATCGCACCACTTGTCGAGTTTCCTCTCGAGGTTATCCATCGCTTCCCGCGCCTCATCCGGGGCAAAGTATAGCCTGCTCGCTAAAGCCGAGTGGAAGTTTTTCTGCGAGTCCCGAATGTCGGTTACTAGATCGTTATCGGCTTGCATTTCTCTTAACAAGGCTTTAACTAACTCCGCCATTTCCGGGGATTTAGGAGGACTCAGCAGGGCCAGCCCCGCATGGTTCTGCTTCCTCGACAATTTCCCCAGCGCCCTAACCAAGGCATCGTGGACCAAGGAGTCTTGGCGTTCGCGTCTTTGTACCCTTAGGGTAGAGATACGGTTCCTAATCCTGCGTCGCTTCTCCATGGCCTTGCCGAATCTCCGTTTCGAGGAGGGCTTTATCTCCATTCCCATAAATTTCACGCTTCCGGCGCTTATGTGGGATATATCACCCCCGGCGAGTTCCGGGCGCAGCTCCGAATTAACGAACTGCACAATCCTACTCTTGACCGTGACCACCAGTTCCTTGGGTCCGGCAATACCTAGGAGGAAATTGCCCGCATATCGAGCGTAAAATGCGCGTGCGGGGTCCTTCCAATCAGTCGGGGACAGTCCGCCGGCCCCCGTCATGATTTTCGGGGTCAGTCCGAACGCCTTCGTCCTGGGCGTCGTCCTCATAGCCGCCCTTTCGTCTCTTCGCTTGCGGCTTCGTGGGAGTTCATTAGCCATCTTGGCCACTTCTTGGTCCAATTCGTGCGAGTGAATATTACAAAGTAGAGGGGCGAGGGCCCAAGGGCAACGGGGGAGGACTGAGCGGGGGTCACCGCCAAGCTCGCCGCCGACGAGTTCCGCGGTGAACAGTTTATGCACGAGATCCATCCACCTCTGATCTTCTATATCCTTTTGTAAGATGAAGACTAGCTTGTGTCGATCCATAGAATCGAAGCACCTTTTTATGTCAAATTCAAGGAACCACGACGCTCCTGTCCATTTCAGGCAAATTTGTTCTAACCCCGAGTGACACCCTCTTCCGGGACGGAACCCGTGGGAGATGTCCAGGAATCTAGGTTCGTGTATATGTTCCATGACTATTTTCATGGCTTGCTGAGCAATCTCGTCGCTCCCGATAGTTAAAGGTCTGAATTGACCCGGCGTGGGTATCACGATCCTACGTGCGGGTTTGAAGCGAAACCGTTCGCTTCGAAGTAATTCGGCGGTTCTTTCGAACCACGCCCGATCCATACTTTCCGGGGACGGAGCCACTCGACGAAGGTTTTCCGCCGGTGTCATGTTACCTGTGCGGGACTTAATCTGTTCATAGGCCGCAATCAATAAGTCCGGGTCCGTGCATATGGAGTAGATGTTTCCAGATTTCCCGGATTTTTCGTTTCGTTCGAGAGTTTCGAGTTTCCGCCTCCAACCACCACCGTCCATATGGACGGTTACAGCAGGGGGTTCATTACCCGACCGGTTCTCAGTTGAATCACTATCCCGTCCGCCATTGGCATGGGGTTTACAACTCATCCTGGGGCGTGACCCAGCCCCACCCTCGCCGCCGTCATGCCTGAATCGCGCAGAATGGCTTGTCCTACCTAGCGCATCGGGTGAGCTTGTAGCATCACCGCAGTACGAGCGTTTCGTTCCGGTTCTCAGGGACGCTCCTTTTCCCCCACAAAGTAAGATATTCGGATGAGAACGGCACTCGTAAGCCGTGGGCGGGTTCCCGCCTACGCTCCACAGAAACGGAGGGCGCATCGTTAGTATTCGTTTCCCTAGACTTACCAGACCGTCTACCCCAACGCGGGACATCACTCTCCTACTAACTTTCGGCTGAGTTGCGTGGGGTTTAGCACCAGTCGTCCCGGCGCGGTTTGACCCAGCGATTATGGCATGCATAGCGTCGCACTTGTGGTTCGTGGAAAACAGCCATCTTTGTGCAAAATTGTTCGTTTCGGAACCCCATCTTTCAATAATACCATGCTTTGTTGAACTAGTTCTGACTGATGTTTCCGCGATTTGGAAAAGCGAGATTCGTCACAAACTGTTTCGCGAAAACAAGTTACTATCTTCTCCTGTAAACCGATACGGGAATGCTCTTGAATAGCTAACAGTGTTTTTAACTTTTGCTCCATTTGTTGGCATAACACAGATTTCACCGTCTGTTTGCACTTTGGCGCACAGCGCGTAACCATATCATTTATACATGATTCTCCAATCATTTGTGTACTTGAACGCAAGCTTATACTACGTAATTCATGCTGTTTCTTCAATTCGGACAACATAGCTTCTTGATGACTCATCCATTGCTGTGAATCGGAAAGGAGAGCTTCGCTTCTCGCATCAAGAGTAGCTTTTATAGTTTCACCAAATGTTTTTTGACTAAATATAACAAAACACACAAAACTTGAAGCTACAATAACTTCTTCATTATATATTAGGATTTTTTTCGAACTCAAAACGCTAAAGCTTGAAATTGCAAATATTAATACTTCACGCATTCGTATTTTTCCTTTTTTTGATTGCAATAAGGATTTGATTGTAATAAATCATGGGGAAAAATGTGTCACCACTCCGATGAAGGAGTTTAATGGATAAATCGGAACTTATCAATATCAATATATATCGTCCCACAGTGTACCTGACCCATTATCATTTGCCTGCCCGGGGGGAAACACAATCAAAACCTTGGTTTTGTCGGACAGTTCTTCGGTTTTGTGGTGTCCGACAAGACCGAGTCCCTTTTTGTCGGACTGTTTCGTCGTTTCGTCGTGTCCAGGTGCGGAGATGCGTAAGCACTTTCAGACGGGAGACGGATTCACAGGGTCCGCCGGAGGCTTCTTTGCCTTTACAGGCACTACGTGCTTCTTTGGCTTCACAGGGTCGAGGGATACTACTTTTTCGGCTCGTAGAACCCCCCCCACATAAATTGACCCGAAACACGATTGCTAGCTTGTGATAAACCAATATCTCCCAAAGAACATAAGTATTACGGAAAATATCTTTGTTGTCACTCAACGTACTAAATACCAGAGAGAGCGTATACGAATTGGCACGAATCAAACCTATTAAGAAAATAATACGATACACGTATTTCTGAATCCGATTCACCGAATTAAAGACCCACGCCCCGGGATGCAGTTTTACATTGTGAGAGGGGGCGAAAAGATTGACGGACGGGGTAGATATAAATAATGCCTACGGACCCATGAAACGATAAAGTTCCCACTAGATCTGAGTTGAGGTCAGGTGAAATTGTCGGGACGGATTTTAGAAACTTCCTTCATAACCATTGCCGAAAAGCCGATCCTTGACATAACCTTGTGTGTGTATTCCGTAGTCCCGAT